ACGTGAAACCCTGTGTGAATCCACGAGGACCACCTCGTAAGGCTAAATATTACTAAATGACCGATAGTGAACTAGTACCGTGAGGGAAAGGTGAAAAGAACCCCGGGAGGGGAGTGAAATAGAACATGAAACCGTAAGCTTACAAGCAGTAGGAGGACGACTTATCGTCTGACTATGTGCATGTTGAAGAATGAGCCGGCGACTTGTAGATAGTGGCAGGTTAAGATAAAGAATATCGGAGCCATAGTGAAAGCGAGCTTTAATTAGAGCGTAAGTCACTGTTTACAGACCCGAACCCGGATGATCTAGCCATGGCCAGGGTGAAGCTTAGGTAACACTAAGTGGAGGTCCGAACCGACTGATGTTGAAAAATCAGCGGATGAGCTGTGGCTAGGGGTGAAATGCCAATCGAATCCGGAGCTAGCTGGTTCTCCCCGAAATGCGTTTTGGCGCAGCGATTGATACTATAGCTTAGGGGTAAAGCACTGTTTCGGTGCGGGCTGCGAGAGCGGTACCAAATCGATGCAAACTCTGAATACTAAGTGAGCAATCAATCAGTGAGACAGTGGGGGATAAGCTTCATTGTCAAAAGGGAAACAGCCCAGACCACCAGCTAAGGCCCCTAAATAATTACTAAGTGATAAAGGAAGTAAGAATGCATAAACAACCAGGAGGTTTGCTTAGAAGCAGCAACCCTTTAAAGAGTGCGTAATAGCTCACTGGTTTAGTGATCTTGCGCCGAAAATGAACGGGGCTAAGTAATTTGCCGAAGCTGTGGGATGTTTTATCATCGGTAGGGGAGCGTTCTGCAAAAGGTTGAAGCATTAGCGTAAGTGAATGTGGACAAAGCAGAAGTGAGAATGTCGGCTTGAGTAGCGAAAACATTGGTGAGAATCCAATGCCCCGAAAACCTAAGGTTTCCTTTGGAAGGTTCGTCCGCGAAGGGTAAGTCAGGGCCTAAGGCAAGGTTGAAAAACGTAGTCGATGGATAACAGGTTAATATTCCTGTACTATTTATTACTGATAACGAGGGACGGAGAAGGCTAAATCAGCCGGATGTTGGTTACCGGTTTAAGCTTTTAAGGTGAAGAAAGATGGAGAAAACATCTAGAGCTAAGAAGTGAATACAAAGCATTAAGGTGCTAAAGTGATTGATGTCATACTTCCAAGAAAAGCTCGACATATCTTAAGTAATAAATACCTGTACCTTAAACTGACACAAGTAGGTAGGTAGAGTATACTAAGGGGCGCGAGATAACTCTCTCTAAGGAACTCGGCAAAATAGCTCCGTAACTTCGGGAGAAGGAGTACCCTTGTAGGGTTGCAATAACCAGGCCCAAGCGACTGTTTAGCAAAAACACAGGTCTCCGCAAAGTCGCAAGACAACGTATGGGGGCTGACGCCTGCCCAGTGCCGGAAGGTTAAAGAAATTGGTTAGTTGTAAAATGAAGCTAGTAACTGAAGCCCCGGTGAACGGCGGCCGTAACTATAACGGTCCTAAGGTAGCGAAATTCCTTGTCGGGTAAGTTCCGACCCGCACGAAAGGCGTAACGATTTGGGCGCTGTCTCAGAGAGAGACTCGGCGAAATAGAATTGTCTGTGAAGATGCGGACTACCTGCACCTGGACAGAAAGACCCTATGAAGCTTTACTGTAGCTTGGAATTGAATTTGGGTTTAATTTGCGCAGTATAGGTGGGAGGCAAAGAAAATATGTTTGCGGATGTATATGAGCCACTAGTGAGATACCACTCTAATTAAACTAGAATTCTAATATTGATTGCCATAAGCTGGCCAATAGACAGTTTCAGGTGGGCAGTTTGACTGGGGCGGTCGCCTCCTAAAAGGTAACGGAGGCGTGCAAAGGTTTCCTCAGGCTGGTCAGAAATCAGTCGTAGAGTATAAAGGCATAAGGAAGCTTGACTGCGAGACCTACAAGTCGAGCAGAGACGAAAGTCGGCCTTAGTGATCCGACAGTACTGAGTGGAAAGGCTGTCGCTCAACGGATAAAAGTTACTCTAGGGATAACAGGCTAATCTCCCCCAAGAGTTCACATCGACGGGGAGGTTTGGCACCTCGATGTCGGCTCATCGCATCCTGGGGCGGTAGTATGTCCCAAGGGTTGGGCTGTTCGCCCATGAAAGCGGTACGCGAGCTGGGTTCAGAACGTCGTGAGACAGTTCGGTCCATATCCGGTGTAGGCGTTAGAGTATTGAGAGGATTTCTCCTTAGTACGAGAGGACCGGGAGAAACATACCTCTGGTGTACCAGTTATTGTGCCAACAGTAAATGCTGGGTAGCTAAGTATGGACAAGATAACCGCTGAAAGCATCTAAGCGGGAAGCTAACCTCAAGATGAGTACTCTTTCCAATAAAATGGATAAGATCACGGTAAGACTAACCGTTAGATAGGCGTCAAGTGTAAGTATAGTAATATATTCAGCTGAGACGTACTAATAGATCGAATGTTTTACATATTATAATTTCGAAAACTTTAATTTAATAGTGCAATTTATGTCTTGATTCTTATAGCGCAGTGGAACCACTCCAATCCATTCCGAACTTGGTTGTTAAACGCTGCAGCGGCGATAATACTGAAAGGGAAGCTTTTTGGGAAGGTAGCTCAGTATCAAGACTATATAAAAAAAATAAAAGCAGCTTATTGCTTTTATTTAAAGATGAAATTCAAGCTAATCTTTGTACTATATCAGTATCTTTTTTGATATCTTATTTCTGACTGTTATTAAACATATCTGGAATTATTTATATTTTTATTATACGATTTTCTAATATCATAGTCATTGATCTTTAAAAAGTTAAATGAATCAACTTTGAATATAATTTGCTAGATCAATATGATCTAGTTTTATTTAATTTTGTTATTATTGATTAAACATGATACTATCTATATACAAATTATAAGCAAACAAGCTGGGCTATTTTATAGTTCATACTTTTATGTTGCCTGTATTACAATTCTTAATTGTAATATATCTTATAATTTCTTCGCTTAAACGCATAGTTTTTTCTAATATTTTAACGAAATTGCTGCTTGCTGTATAATTTATTTGAATATAAATACCATCATAATAAGATTGTATATTATAATTTAAGTGTCTTCTACCTTTATGTTGAATTGATATGTTCTGTCCACCATACTTTTTGATTAATAATTTGTATTGACTCACTAAAGCTAAATTTTCTGCTTCTGTGATATTAGGTTGTAATATATAGATTGTTTCATAATGGTTAAAATTCATAAATTATACCTTATAGTTGATTATCAATTTGTATTCTTACAGCTTGGGAAATTACTGGTATTCTAGCATATTTTCCTTCAATAGATTTTATTATAGAGTAAACTATAGTCGATAAAACAAACCAAAATAGTGTATTACATAGCATAAGTCCATACAAACTCATTCTAAATTCTATAGGTAGAGCTCTAAATGTAGCTCCCAGCAACGAATTGATTAGAAACAATAATATTGATTGCAGTACGTTAAATCTGATAAATGGACGGTCTGGTATAGGGCTCTTGTTCCGTACAAATAAGTAATATAGTATAAAAAATATAACAACAGCTAATGTTGGGTGTGTAACATAAAAAATTACTAAAGGCATTAGAGTTTTTTTATAAATTTGCATAATATTGAAAGGATAATCTGGTAAAATTTGTTGCCCGAAGTTTTGTAAACCTTCTAATAACGGTAGCCAATAAGGTAATATAGAACTGAAGCGGTCTAATAATGTAATATTATTAACATTATGATTTTTATAGGATGTTGTTATATATAAATATAAATAGCGTATTATAAAGCCGATTAATATAGTACTCAAAATGCTCAGTATTATAATAATCAATAAAGGTGATTTATTATGCATAGTAATTTTATATAGTGGTTGCAGCAAGTTATATTTAAATATAAATTTTATTGATGTTTTTTCTTTGACTAAAAATTACATTAATCTTTAATGTAATTTTTAGTATAAAATATATTGAGTATATATTGATTTTACACTAAAATAATAAAACATTTCAAATATTTTTATTTATTTAATTGAAATAAAATAATGTCACGAAATTTATTGTCTTCATATTTGCATTTAACTCAGCCTTTAAAAATTAATAAAAAGTCTTTTCCGTCTCGTTTAATGTTAGGTACAGGTAAGTATAAAAATTTAAAAGAGGCCAGTATGAGTATAATTAACAGTGATGCTTCTATTGTAACAGTAGCTATTCGTCGTACATATACTAAAAAGCTAAATGGTAAAAGTAATGTACTTGATGGATTAAATTGGAAAAAGTTATGGCTTTTACCTAATACAGCTGGTTGTGAGACAGCAGAAGAGGCTGTAAGAGTTGCTGCTTTAGGCAGAGAAATGGCAAAAAAATTAGGGCAGTTAGATAATAATTTTGTGAAATTAGAAGTTATTTCTGATTCGGAGTATCTATTTCCAGATCCTTACGGAACTTTAAAGGCTGCAGAGTATTTAGTCAATAAAAATTTTACAGTTTTACCTTATATTAGTCCAGATCCGGTTTTAGCTAAACAGTTAGAAGAGATTGGTTGTTCTGCGATTATGCCTTTAGGTTCTCCTATTGGTTCTGGGCAAGGTTTACAAAATCTTCTGAATTTACAAATTATTATAAATAATGCAAAAGTTCCTATTATCATAGATGCAGGTATTGGTACAGCCAGTGAAGCCAGTCAGGCTATGGAGATGGGAGCATCTGCAGTATTGTTGAACACAGCTATTGCTCAAGCTGCTAATCCTAGATATATGGCAGAAGCGATGAAATTAGGCGTTATATCTGGTCGTGTTGCTTATTTATCTGGTAGGATGTTAAGACAAGATAAAGCTGTAGCAAGTTCACCTTCTGAAGGTATATTTATAAAATAATTTAACATGCAAGTATATTTTATTTAAACTATGATTTTAGTTATTGATAATTATGATAGTTTCACACAAAATTTAGTTCAATCTTTAGGTAAATTAGGCTTATCAGTTTGTACTGTCAGGAATGATGAAATATCTTTGTCTTATGTTGATCAATATAATCCAAGTCATATTGTTTTATCTCCTGGCCCAGGTAATCCTGAAAATTCAGGTATATCTTTGCAATTAATTAGTTCTTATGCTAATACTATCCCTATTTTAGGAGTATGTTTAGGTCATCAAGCTATAGGCCATGTATATGGCGCGAAAATTACTAAGCTAAAATATCCTATGCACGGTAAATTAAGTCAAATTCTACATAATTCTCAAGATTTATTCATGGGTTTACCTAATCCTTTTTCCGCAGCGCGTTATCACAGTTTGATTATTAACCATCAAGGTTTGCCTAATAATTTAGAAATTACGGCCTGGACCCATGAAGGCATTATTATGGCATGTCGCCATAAAAAATATAAATTATTGAGAGGTATTCAATTTCATCCAGAAAGTTTATGGACAACCGAAGGGCAAGCGATAATTAAAAATTTTATTGCATTTTAATATTTAGAGACTTATTTTATTCATGAAGTTTAAAATACACTCAAAAGATCCAATAAATGAAATTTATTGGATCTTTCTAATTAGATTATCTTGATTTTTATATTATTTCATTTTGTATTATAAACAAAAAAATGTATTAACTTTACTTTAAAGTTTAATTGTTTATATAGCGATTTTATAATTCTATTATAGAAATCAATTATCATGTATATTTGTTGTATATTATGGAAAAACCAATTAAATGTTGGAGAGAATATTTAAAATTAATTGATCAATACATAATAAGTTATAGATGAATATGTCATAACTATATTTTTATTTATTTGATTATTTGATTCTTAATTCCAAAACAAGATAAGAAAATCTTTTGTGCAAGGGGTTGATATTTGTTATTACTTTTTATTAATGATTATTAATTATGTCTATATCCATGTATACCTAGTATATATTTCTTCAATATTGATTAAATCTTCTTCAAAACTTAAGGTAGCTCTATTAGTGAAACCAGCTATTTCTACATGCTGTATTATACTGTTTACCCACACTTGAGAATAAGAAATATAGCTTATAATTATGCTAATCATTAATGTTAAAAAACCTGTATAAGTAATAAAAATACCAGGATCTGTTTTAATTTGTAGGCCTGTATTTGTCATTATTTCAAGGATTTCTATAGCTGTATTATTAATCACTATTTTTTCATGTGATGTCGTATATATTAGTAAATTTTTAGATGTATCATATATAGAAATTTGGTCATTTAATTTAGTAACAATAAATATAATATATGTTGTACTATTAATAGGAATTTGACATGACCATAAGATTTGATTATTGACTTTATTCTTTATAATTGGTTGTTGGATAATTTTACTATTTCCTATTTTCAGCCTTATACTATTTATACTCCAGTCAGTTTGGTAAAATGTAATACCATTAAATATTAATGGTGAATTAACAAAAATATATTTTTGATTTATATTTTTGCCTTGACTATTATATAATATAATATTGGATAAAAACTGTTTTATCGAGTTATCTTTATTATACGTGATATCAAAATTTTTAATTTTTCCTATTAAATTATCTGGCAATGTGCTATTAAATCCAGATTGAATTGTATTTTTAATATGAAATATTTCTCCTTCCGGTATTACTTCTTGTGCTGTAAATCCACTTAATAAACTAATTAAAGATCCTATGAGAGTTAAAATTATACTAAAATGTACGACAATAGGTGCAATTCGGCCAGCTAGGCCTCTATAAGCGTATAAGCTTCTTTCTTTATGGAATATATAATAGTGATTATTATATAAACTATATATCATATTACATATAGATATCTGTTCTAATTTTGCAAAATGGGATTTATGGTTTCTTCTGTGAGCTTGTTGTAAAAATTTCCATTTACGAGCATTTCTTAAGCTAGGTAATTGATTAGAAAAAGTGCATGTTAGTAAACTGCAAAAGAATAAAATTAAGATGATTATAAAACATGGATTTGAGTATATATGATCTAATCCTAAATTGAGAATTATCTCCCAAGTAATTATTCCATTCAATAATTGATTTTTTATGGGATAAGCTGTTTGATAGTATGAAATGCTTTGATTTTGCTCAATGATAGTTCCAATTATACTGATAATGGCTATTATTAGTAGTAAGCTTATAGAGAAACTTAAATTGCGAAGTCTTTTAAATGTATGCCATACAATATTTTTAAGATTAAGTAGCCGCATAGATTATAATAGAAATTTAGTTGATTATATAAAAGGTGATTTATTGTTTTTTCAACAAACATTATATAAATATTATATTAAGTAAAGAAAAAATGCTATATCCTAAAATGGTGCAGCCACTAAAAAAAGTAATATTATTCCATACAAGAGGCCATTTATTTATTAGATTATAGTTAAGGTTCTGATTGATAATTAGATAAATAGGTAATATATAACTGAATAAATATGTTGTAATATATATAATTCCTAATAACCAAGATTTACAAGAGGATATCCAAAATAATATAATTAATAGTATCGGGGCTGTACAAGACGAAGAACTTATACCTATAATTAATCCTACTGTGTAGTTGTATAATAAAGGTATAAACGATAATTTATCATATAGATTATTGTTATAACTAAATCTGTTATTGAATTCTATTATTTGCAATAAGTTTAAGCTAATTATTACTGTAGTTATATACGATAATAAGGGAAAAATATGCAATAAATATTCATATTGCTTATGAAGCGCTTGAAATATGATTATATTAAAAATAGTACTACTTAGTATACCCAATATAAATAGCTTTTTCTCGTTATTTATTAGTTTTTTTGCATATATATATGATAAGCTTGTAGGTATTATAGAGATTAAGCATGGATTCAAGCTTGTTAATAAACCCATTATTATAAGTAATATAAAAATAATAGGATGAGCACTATGTATTCGTGATGCTAATATATTATATAAGTTTTGTTCAATGATATAAGTGTTATAGTTGATTGTATTAAGAAAATGAAGTGTACTCATTGTGTATTGATATATTTAAGTAGTTTGTAGTGTTATTACACATTAGTTATATCTCAATTTATTAACTCCCCAGGAAGGATTTGAACCTACGACCAATCGGTTAACAGCCGACCGCTCTACCACTGAGCTACTGAGGACAATTATAAGAATATGAAAATAAATATATCAAAATAATAACAAGATAGCAAGCTTTAAATATATTTATAAATTATTATGAGCTCATGTTACTTGTTTTTAGTCAAACTTTTTGATATAATTCTTTAAAAGCTTTCACATACTCTATTTATTGTTTATAGCGGACATGGTGGAATTGGTAGACACGCTAGATTTAGGATCTAGTGAGCTTGTCTCGTGAGAGTTCAAGTCTCTCTGTCCGCATATGATTAGTTAATATAATTTTTTTTATAATTTAGTTCCATCGTTGAACTATTAATTTGATAGATCCATCTTGTAATTTTTCTTTATTTATGGTTTTAAATCCTTCAATATGGCTTACTTCTGTAATGCAATTGATAGCGTATTGTTGCAATATTTTTTCTATGATGTTCTCTTGACATATCTCATGATTATGTTTCCATAGGTCAAAGTCTGATATAAATGTATATTCTTTTCCATTCCATGAAAAGCCTATTATATTTTTACCATTCTTTTTTACAACCATATCCATGTATTCTATATTTCCATTACTATCTTGTAAATGCGATTCTTGCGTACTATACTCAAAATTTAGATCTGTTAAGCTTTGTTGTAGTATTTTTAGGTCAGTTATATTTGTTGTTATACGACTAAAATGTGACATAATATTCTATTAATTTTTCTATTATTTAAATTAGTTGGAAATAAATTTAATAGTTTCCTTATATTATAATTTTATATATTCATATTAAAAAATCAACTATTATCTTTTATTTTTTGCTGATACTCTCTATGATTTTTTACAATACCTCTTAATCTTACTGAACTTTGATTAATTATATTTAGTTTCATCTTTACAATCTCTTTATCCTCTAGTAATAATATACATAACAAGTTGAGAATGTCTTGGGAAGTATCCTTAATTATCCTAATCAATATAATAATATTATGACTGCTACTTTAGAAAGACGCGAAAGCGCAAGCCTGTGGGAACGTTTTTGTACTTGGATTACAAGCACTGAAAACCGCCTTTATATCGGTTGGTTTGGTGTTCTGATGATTCCAACATTATTAACAGCTACATCTGTATTCATCATTGCATTCGTTGCTGCACCTCCAGTTGATATAGACGGTATCCGTGAGCCAGTCGCTGGTTCTTTACTTTACGGAAATAACATCATTTCTGGCGCAATTATACCTAGTTCTGCAGCAATTGGTATTCATTTTTATCCAATTTGGGAAGCTGCATCACTAGATGAGTGGTTATACAATGGTGGACCTTATCAACTAATTGTTTTACACTTTTTATTAGGTGTATGCTGCTACATTGGTCGCGAGTGGGAGTTAAGCTATCGTTTAGGTATGCGCCCTTGGATCTCTGTTGCTTTTACAGCTCCTGTAGCAGCAGCAGCAGCAGTTTTCCTTGTATATCCTATTGGACAAGGAAGCTTCTCTGATGGTATGCCTTTAGGTATTTCTGGCACATTTAACTTTATGCTTGTATTCCAAGCTGAGCATAATATCCTAATGCACCCTTTTCATCAATTGGGTGTAGCAGGTGTTTTCGGTGGTTCTCTATTTAGTGCTATGCACGGTTCTTTAGTAACTTCTAGCTTAATTCGTGAAACAACTGAAAATGAGTCTGCAAATAATGGTTATAAATTTGGCCAAGAAGAAGAAACATACAACATCGTTGCAGCTCATGGATACTTTGGCCGCTTGATCTTTCAATATGCAAGTTTTAATAACTCACGCTCATTACATTTCTTTTTAGGCTTATGGCCTGTTGTTGGAATTTGGTTTACAGCAATGTCTGTAAGTACTATGGCTTTTAACTTAAATGGTTTTAATTTTAATCAATCAGTTGTAGACAGCCAAGGGCGTGTAATTAATACTTGGGCAGATATTCTTAATCGAGCTAACTTAGGTATGGAAGTAATGCATGAACGTAACGCTCATAATTTTCCTCTAGATTTAGCTTCTAGTAATTCTTTACCAGTATCTCTAGTTGCTCCATCAATTAATGGTTAGTTAATATAAGATAATTCATTCTGATAATCTTTCATTATGAGTAAAATTAATTAAATACAAAAAGTAAATGCTTTTTGTATTTTTTTTATACGATGTCTATTTTAAATAACTGTTAGTTTGTTGCCAACTAGCTTGAAATATAGTTGTAAAGGAATAATATAATTAACTTTCGGACGTAATAACTGAATAGTATTCATATCATCTATATAATTGAAGTAGTGAGTTGCAAAAGTCTTAGATGGCTTAAAGTACTTCTTTTTTAATATTACGTATTTTCTATTTTTAAATCGTTTGTTAAAAAATAAATATTTAATATTTTTATAGTTACTTAATGCATTACTATAATATTTGCTTGTATTTTTGAGAAGTTTAACAAATTTTCTTTCTGTTGAATTAATACGAAAATTTTTATCATTAGTAAATAACTCTTGTAAGCTTTGCTCTCTTCTTCTTCTAGTAAGTTCAACTAAACCTAATTCCGATAATTGCACTATTTGTGGTTTAGCATTATCTACTTTTAATAATTTGCTAAAATGTTCTAATAATTGTAATTGATCACCCTGTGAAGACATATCAATAAAATCAATAATTACAACTCCATTAATATTTCTTACTTTTAATTGGTGAGCTATTTCAATTGCTGCATAAAAATTTGTTTTCAGAATAGCTTCTTTAGAATTCCCCGATTTATTGAATGAACCAGAGTTCACATCAATTACTGTTAATGCTTCATTACTTTCAATAATAATATGACCTCCATAAGGCAACTTCACTTTTGGCTTAAGCGCATTATCTATAGCGCGTTTTATATAAAACCGATCTAATATACATTTTGATTCATTATATAATTGTACTTTTGTATTCTGACGATTTGATACACACTTCCATTTATATAAGTAATAATTTAATTCATTTAATCCTTCTTTAGAATCAATTATTACTTTTGTGATATTATTTTCGTAAAAATCTCTAATAATTTTTTTGATTAAGTTTTCGTCTTTGTATAATAATAAAGGTGAAGAATTGTCTATAATTGCTTTTTCTATAAAATTCCATTGTTTTTTTAAATCATCTAAATCATTTAATATAACATTTTCTTGAATACCTTCAGCAGATGATTTGATTAATAAGCCCATTTTACTAGGTTTAAATAAAACAGCTAATGAGTAAAGATATGTACGTTCATTATAATCGTAAATTTTATGTGATACACAAATTGTATTACAAAAAGGCATTAATACTAGATATTTTCCATGCAAATGTATATTAGCAGTTAATCTAGGTCCTTTATAAATAGTTGGCTCTTTTATAATTTGCACTAAAACAACCTGATTTATTGACAAAATTTCTTCTATGTTTTTAATATGTTTTCCTTTTTTAATATGTTTTATATCATTTATATGTATAAAACCGCTTTTCCCAAACTTATTTAGTTTTATAAAAGCAGCATTAATACTAGAAAAAATTCTTTCTACAGTACCTATATATATATCGTTTACTTGATATAAATTATTAATTGTAACAATTTCTTGAATCTTGTTATTATTTAGTATAGCTGCTAGATTATTGTAGTGAGAAATAACTATTTTTTTTACCATTCTTGAAACATCGCTATAAAAAATTAGATCGGTTAATTTATCATAATTATATTTGTAAAAATTACATTTTTATTAATTGTTTCAATCTGTATGTTATAAATTTTTTTTATTTGTTACAATACTAATTGTTGTATGATTTTTTTTACTTTTTTTGAAAACTACTGTGCCATTGGATAATGCGAATATAGTATAATCTTTAGCTAGTTTCACGTTAACTCCAGGTTTGAATCGACTTCCCCTTTGTCGAACAATTATATTACCTACACTTACTAATTCTCCTCCATATTTTTTAATTCCTAATCTTTGTGAACGAGAGTCACGACCGTTTTTTGTACTTCCACTACCTTTTTTATGTGCCATATGTTATGTTGATTAAGTTAGCTTATAATATATGATTATGAATTTTGTTGCAATAATTTACATAAGTTGAGACATTATTGAAATATATTTTCTATTAATAGTCTTGTAAGTTTTTGCCTATGTCCTTGTTTTTTTCTACAGTTCTTTTTTGATTTTGTTTTAAAAACAGTTATTTTTTTACCTTTGATATGTTTTAAAATTTTACCTTTTATAACTGCAGATTCTATACAAGGTTTTCCTAATTTAATAAAGTTTTCTTGTTTCAAAATTAATACTTTGTTAAATTGTATATAATCTCCTGGCTCTCCCGAAATATAGTTTATATCATAATACTTACCAGGTTCTACCCAAATTTGCTTACCATCTGCTTCTATTATTGCATATACCATAAGTAGATAATTCTTTATTGTCTAATATTTAATAATATAATAACTTAAATTTAAAATAGTAACAAATATATTCTTTTAAACTGCAGTGTTAACAGTGAATGTTTTCGAATACTTAATGTGTTGAGTGTGTGATAAATCGTGACTTAATAAAAATGACATTTGATTGTCTTTCTTTTGTTTTTCAATAAAATCTTTACTATTTATTAGTGTACCATCTGGTAAAATAAAGTCATATCCTTTTTTTATTTTACCGTACATAGGACCCATTTCTATTCGCCATTGCTTTGCTTGATGTAATTTAAATTTACCTTTATTAGTAGCAATTGTAATAATAAATTCAAAGCCTACGGATCTCTTTAAGCAATATATTTGATACAGATGATCTTTTATAATATAGTTTGTTTTTAACGTGTGAAAGTATAAATTGTATCTAAAATTAGTTTTTGAATATTTTTTTATTAATTCTAGATACTTGGCTAAACTTGTTGGACCATATACGTGTATAGCACTCGTTTTATTACTTAAACTTAAACTAGATAATAATCCTGGTAATCCCGATATATTACATGTTGTCATTTCTGTAATGATAATTTTAGATACTTGACTTATCTTTATTTTTTGTTTCATTAAATAATGTTGACAACCGCCACAACAATTAAAAAGCCAGATTGTTTTCAGGTTTTTGAGTTTACAATAAAAACAGGCTTTTATATGTTTAAGAAAGAAATCATTATGATTTAAGCGTATAACCTTCATTTATATGTTTTAGCTTTAAATAGTATTTCAGTTATTATTATTTAACTATAATGATTTAGACGATTAACTATTTTCTTTTTTTTGTTGTATATATATAAAACTGTTGGCTTTACCTGTTGTTACTGATTTGCCTAATGACATGGATTTTTTATAAGTATCATAAGCTTTATGTTTCCATTGTGCTTTTCGTGATTTGCATTTTGATTTTGATGTGCGTTTTTTAGGTACAGCCATAGAATTTTTTATTAATGTTAATATTTGATATTATATATTTACTTGCAATCTTCATATTATTCATAATACGTATCAAATATATTTTGATGATTATATTAAGTTTTTGAGGGAATCCGATATGATTTAATTCCCTCTCTTTTAGTTCTAATTTAAGATAATATACAATGTACTTTACATGCTACGAAATTGTTGTAAAGCTACTCTACCAATATTATATAAAGCCCAAGAAGCAGCTGCTAACACAGGCAGTAGTACAATTAAAAGTCTTATATCCATACTTTTGTTCCTTAAGTTTTTATATAATTATATTATACTTTTATCATAGTTATGACAAAGGAATTATTATGTTATAATTATACTTGATTAATACTATATTTTTATGTATCAAATTTTTTCTCTAAGAAATAAAAATTGTATTAAATGGTTTGGTATTTGTAGATTTGCAAAATAAAAATATATTTGTTTACTATTTTAGTATAGTTATATGAGGGATTTGCCTTTTACTTTAGATCAGTTAAGAATTTTAAAAGCTATTATAAAAGAGGGTAGTTTTAAGCGTGCAGCAGATAGTTTATATGTATCTCAGCCAGCGATCAGTCTTCAAATTCAAAATTTAGAGAAACAATTGAATATACCTTTGTTTGAAAGAAGTAATAAAAAAGCCACTTTGACAGAAGCGGGTAATTTATTATTAAGATATGGTGGCAGGATTTTAGCATTATGTGAGGAAACTTGTCGAGCATTAGAGGATGTTCAAAATTTGCAAGGAGGGACTTTAGTTATTGGTGCTAGTCAAACTACAGGAACTTATTTGATGCCTAGATTAATAGGTTTATTTAGACAAAGATATCCACAAGTTAATGTTCAATTACAAGTACATTCTACACGTTTAATTTCTTGGAGTGTTGCAAATGGTCAAGTCGATTTAGCTGTTATTGGTGGAGAGGTGCCAAATGAGTTGAAAGATACTTTACAGATAACCTCGTATGCAGAAGATGAGTTAGCTCTTATTTTACCTACGTCTCATATATTTTCTAGACTGCCAGATATTCAGAAGGAAGATCTATATAGATTAAGGTTTATTGCTTTAGACACTCAATCTACTATACGTAAAGTAATCGATAAAATTTTGATTCAACATGATATTGATAGCAGTAGATTTAAAATAGAAATGGAGTTGAATTCTATAGAAGCTATTAAAAACGCAGTACAGTCTGGATTAGGCGCTGCATTTGTTTCTGTATCTGCTATTGCAAAAGAATTAGAATTAGGTATACTCCATTGGGCCAAAATAGAGAATGTAACAATTAAGCGTATGTTATCAATAATTATTAATCCAAATCGATATAAATCTAAAGCAGCTGAAACTTTTAGCAAAGAAATTTTGACTTTGTTTGTTACACCTGCTGCATGAATTATCGTGTATTAAAAATAAACATTTTTGATATTTGGTGAAAAAATATGATTGGATTGAAAATCGCCTATTGCGACAAATCCAATTCTTAATTTTAACCATTGAATAAATTTTTTATCTAATGAAATTATAGCCGCATAATCTTCTGTTACTTGTTTGATTATATGGTTTAGGTTAAATAATTTTAATAGATCTGGATCGGTAATAAACCAAAAATCTATATCTTTTCTTATGTCTTTATAATGATTAGTTCTTTCTCTCAAAATTTCTTCAATTGGTTCTTCATTCATTAAAAAATTTCTGCTTGCAACAGCAAAGTAGTATTTAGGCATATATGTGTTATGAATTATTTTAATTACTCTATGGCCCTAATTATTATCTTATAAATAACTATAATTGATATATTAATATTATATCTTAATAATATTTATATTATAAGCCTATGTATTAGTAAATTGTTTATATTTTCATTAATATGTCATGCAAGCTCTTACATCTTAAAATATTAATAAATTGAAGCATATATGGTAAACTATTGGCCTGATAAGCAAGGTATATATCTTAATCATGAAGTAGCTTATTTATTTGCTAACATAAGGCAAAAATTTCATAAAAATTTGTCTAATAATACGCATGATTATCTATATATTGATGTATTAAATAATTCTGTAAAGCATAAATTGTTTTCCATTGTTTTAGTTGAGTTAGAAATATTAGTTTTAGATTTAGTGGAGTTGAATATAAGTCTTCAAGGTATTCAGATATTAAAGGATAAAATTTTTTATGATTTAATCCAAAAAGTAGTAGCTCGCTTCTTAATAGAATTTACTGTTAACAGCTCTTCTATTGTTTTAATACAGAGTAAAAGGTATTCTTATTTAAGGGTTACATTATTAGAATATAAGTGGCTATTAGAAAATTTATTAACATATTTAATTTTTGGTTCTATGTATATAGATAATTATATTTTTGCATTTGATCAAAAACATACACCAATAAAACATGTAGAAATTTTGTTAGAAAATGTAATGATACAAGTTAGTAATTTAGCGTTTTTTATGATATTGGAGAATTTGAAATCATTATCAAATATAATTGCATTTTTGAAAAAAAATAAATTGTGTAATAGATCTTATATTTCGATTAGATCTTTAGCTTCTTTTCGTAATAACTTATTTTATCAAAATTTATTATATTTGTATGTTATTCAACCTAAGTATATATATAGTAATCGTTATAAAGTTTGGTTAATGGGATCTAAAGGTTTAGTTACTAGATATATATATGCTTATAGATTAGAGGATTTTATTCAATTATCATATTTACAATTGATAATAATTACTTTAATAGAGTTACAAGATTTTATAATTCCTAAGTGTGAAAAATTTCTGCTTGTTTTAGTAAAACTTATATTTTATATATTCGTAAATATATTAGGAAATGGAATAATGTTTTTAGTTCGTATTATAATTTTAGGAATAGATAGTTTACCTTAATAACTATCCAATTATATAAATAATCTAGTCTTATCAATGTTGTAATTTGATTAATATAAGTTATGAAAGATCTTAATTGTAATTCAATTATTACAGAGCAAGTTGCCTCTTTAGATATGAGCTTTGATAAAACACAGCAAGTAAAAATGATAGAGCAGATCATACAATCAGGTAAAGTTGGTCAAGAAGCTCTTTTAAATTTGTTGGTAAATAGATGTATTATTCAAAAACAAAATGTTGAAATCTTAGATGGTTTAATATTTGAATTTTTGTATTTTTATAGTATTGATGATGTAAAAAAAAGATTAAGTTCTTATTTTTCTTTTGGTCTTATAGATTTAAAATCATCTTTGCAACTAAATTATCAGCCTTTACAAGACTTGTTGATTGATCATAATTTTCAACAAGCAGATAAGCTGACTCAATCTTATCTTTGCTCATTGGCTAATTTAGGTCGAAAATGCAGTCGTAATTGGCTATATTTTACAGATGTCTTTTCTCTTCCTCCTGAAGATTTATATATTCTAGATAAATTATGGAGAGTTTATTCTAGAAATAAATTTGGTTTCTCAATACAACGAAAGATATGGTTGTCTATTAATTGTAATTGGGAAAAGCTATGGGTTCATATAGGATGGAAAAAAAATGGTATTCCTTTAAGGTACCCTGGCGAATTTATATGGAATATTGATGCACCTGATGGTCATTTACCATTATTTAATCAATTGAGAGGTGTACAAGTCATAGCAGCATTATTTAATCATAGTGTTTGGAATGATGATGAATTAGTATAATTATTATATTGTTTAAATTGTTTAGTTAGATTAATGAAATATTTAAACAAATAGTCTGAATCATGTGGTCCTGGGCTAGCTTCGGGATGGTATTGTACTGAAAATATTGGCTTTGTACTGTGAAATATAGCTGCTACAGTAGAATCATTTAGATTGAAGTGGGTGATATTTATAGTCTTGTTATACAAAGATTTTTGGGTTACAGCAAAGCCATGGTTTTGACTTGTAACTTCTGCTTTTTGTTTAATGCCTGAAGGGTGGTTTAAACCTCGATGTCCAAATTTTAGCTTAAATGTTTCTGCTTCTAATGCTAGGCTTATTATTTGATGTCCCATACATATACCAAATATAGGTATATTAGTATATTTTATAATTCTCTTAATTGTGCTTATTGCATATTTTATTGCTGAAGGGTCTCCAGGACCGTTAGATAAGAGAATACCATCTGGATTATATGATTTAATTTCTTTGTATGAACTTGTTGCAGGTAATATATGAATAGAACAACCGTAGCTATATAATCTGGATAAAATATTATGTTTAACACCGAAATCTATGAGAATTATTTTTAAGCCGTATCCGTATGTTCTATCTGTTTTATATTGTAAATATGAAAAATATTGATTAGAATAGTCTTGAAATTCGTAATTTTTTTTGGCTGTAACTTGTTGCACTAAGTCATTACCTTCTATTTGAGGTATGTTTTTGAATTTACACGACAGTAAATCAGGATTTAAATATTCGCTTGAAATACATCCATTCATAGAGCCAGTTTTTCTTAAGTGTTTAGTTAATGCTCTTGTATCTATACCAAAAATATGAGGTATTTTATTTCTTACAATATAAGTTGTGAAAGATTCCTGTTGCCTCCAATTGTTTGGCGAAAAACAAAGATTTTTAGCTACTATGCCTCTTATGTGAATCTTATTGGATTCATTATCTTCATAGTTAATACCTGTATTACCAATTTCTGGATAAGTAAAAGTTATTATTTGTTCTGCATAACTAGGATCTGTCATGATTTCTTGGTATCCAGTCATACCTGTGTTAAATATAACTTCTCCGAAAGATACTAAAGAATTGAGTAAAGTCCAACCTTTATAAACTTTACCATCTTTTAACATTAGAATTGCTGGATATATATTATACGTCATTGATTGAATATTAAAGTATATAAATATTACAGATATATAAGTTTTCTTATACAGAATAATAGATAGCTATATTAAATAACATTAACTATCTATTGTCTTGAATTTTTTATATAGTATTTAAATTTATAAGCAAGTTAATTACGTTACCATCCATTTTCTGATTTATTCAAAACGTAATTAGCAACATTTTCTATATCTTCATCTGCTAAACGGCCGCCAAATGCAGGCATAGCATTTTTACCGTTTTTTACTTGGTTTGTAATTGCTTCCACACTATTCATATCGTTATCTGCTAAAACATCACCTTTCAGTGTTTTATCTGGCATTATTGCGTTATTTCCACCTGCATGACAAGCTGAACAATTTGCTGAAAAAATTTGTTCTCCAGCATCTAAATTTGCTGCAACAGTTGGTTGAACATTATATATGAAGATATTGTAAATGACAAAAAAAGTGAATAACCATCTCATAAATTATATATCCTTAGAATGATAAAGTAAATGAAATCTTAATATATATTATATTTGATTTTTTATCATCTATAGCATATATAAGATAATTTACATACAATAAATAATATTTTGATTTTTATTTGGTTTTCTAATAGTATATTTTACCTCCTCCCCACTTTTCTGCTGCAACTTTAGGCTGAATTAAAATATGGCCAGCAATTGCGAATAGATCTTCATCTGTTAAGTTTCGCATTTTAGGGAAAATTTCTGCACTTTGTATACTAGGATGTAACTCAGCAATAGAATTCGCACCATCATAACTTGTAGGATCTTTCATATATTCTATTAGGTTACGAATATTATCTCTAACAGGTGTTGCTCTACTCAGCGATTCAGGATCTAAGCCTATATTGGGGTTCGTTTTCGTAATTCCACCATTATGACATTGAGCACATGAATTATTGAAAAGGCGTTTGCCTCTTTTAACTTGTTCTGGTGTTAATATGATAGTTTTCCCAGATTCTTCTAAAGCTACTGTTCTTGTTGCTTCATCTAATTCTGTAGCATAAACTTGATTTAACAAAGTTTCAAAAACAATTATAACAGCAAATAAACTTAGCTGAATTTTAGTGTTTGATATCATAAGATTTGTATTATCCTTGAATTAAGCAAATAGTCTATATATTATATATTACATAATACTTTAATTACTATTTATTAAATTTATATTTCACTATAATTAGTGGTTCGACTCTATATAATGACCAGATGGTTGCTGTTAAGTTAACTTGTGTTATTATTAATACATTGTGTATATAGTAGGTTACAATATTTTTTCTATACTTGTTTATGGTAAAAAGACAAAATTTGGTGAAGTTTGTTTTTTAATTCTGTCCTTGATATTATTAGGTCAATAAATCCATGCTTGAATAAATATTCAGATGTTTGAAAATTATCGGGCAGATCTTCTTTTATTGTTTGTTCTATAACTCTTCTGCCAGCAAATGCGATTAATGCATTCGGTTCTGCAATAATTAAATCCCCTAGCATAGCAAAGCTTGCTGTTACACCTCCTGTAGTTGGAGAAGTTAGAACAGGAAAGTAAGGTAGCTTCTGTTCTTTGTGTTTTTGTAGTGCTGAAGAAATTTTTGCCATCTGCATTAGGCTTAGCATTCCTTCTTGCATTCTTGCTCCTCCCGAAGCACATATAATGACTACGGGTAGTTTTTGAATTGTTGCTTGTTCAATTAGTCTAGTAAGTTTTTCTCCTACTACTGAACCCATACTGCCGCCCATAAATCGAAAGTCCATTATACCAAGAGCAATAGTTATATTAAAAACATTTCCTAAGCCAGTTTGTACAGCATCAAATAAGCCTGTTTGGAGTCTCATATCTAGCAATCGTTTACTATATAATTTTCTATCAGAAAAACCGAGTGGGTCTGTTGAAGCTAAGAATTTATTAATAGGTTGCCATGTATTTTTGTCAATTAGTTGTATTATTCTATCTTGACTAGTAGTTGGAAAGTGATGTTCACATTGAGGACATGTTTTGAAGTTTTTTTCTAAAGTTTTATAGTACATCAGTAGACTACATTTACCACATTTTATCCATAATCCTTCGGGTACTTGTAAGTTGATTTCTTTTGTATTAGTTGTTAAAGATGTATTACGCTTAATATTTAGCCACTCTGATAAGGACATATAAAATAATGGATGAATTTTGATAATTAAATTAGTTGTTTGAATATAGTTTTAGTTTATATCATTCAAGTTATTAATATTAAGAAAAAACATAATTACAGATGTAATAATAATCCGTATCAATGTGTTTTTCTTATTCATTACGTAAATGTATTTAAGATAAAGTGAAATGTTTAACTTCTCAATGTTTTATCTTTTTGACTAACAAATAAGAGTGCTAGCGTAATAGGTAATACAACAATTAAAGCACCTAAGATTAAACTGTTGAAAAAACCGGATAGTGATGATGTCATTATAAATTTTCCTTCATTAATAATTTCTGAAAAATGAATTTATAAATTAAATAATAAAATATGGAATATATATGTTTTATTATTTAATTTAAATCTTATAGATTGTTACTATATTGTAATACAGGTTACTCAAATAGTTAACTTTTTGTGTTTTCTATTAACATTTCCATTTAATTACGACTGTACCCCAAGTTAATCCTGCACCGAAACCAGAAATTACTATAATATCTTCGTTTGTAATTTTATTGTTTTGTAATGCTTCATCAAGTGCTAGTGGTATTGATGCAGCTGAAGTGTTTCCATATTTACTTAAGTTGGAGATTATTTTACACGTATCAATAGATAATCTATTTGCTACAGCATTTAAAATTCTTTTGTTAGCTTGGTGTAGTAAAAGCCATGTGACGTCTTTTGTGGAAAGATGTAGGGCATTAAGGCATTTTGTAATACTAGCGGGAACTTTTGATACGGCAAATTTATATACTTCTTTGCCGTTCATTGAAATATATTGAAATTGACCTTGAAAAAGTTGGAAAGTATTGAGAGAATATGGATTCTCTTTATATGTAATTGATAGTTCATCAGATTGTTTGCCATCCGTATTCAGTTGAAAACCTAAAATAGCGTTATCTTCTTCAGAACATGCCTGTATTATAGCTGCTCCGGCTCCATCACCAAATAGTATACAGGTTTTACGGTCTGACCAGTCAATCCATTTTGATAAAACATCTGCGCCAATGATCAAAATGTTTTTGTAACTACCATTTTGTATAAATTGTGCAGCTGTGACAATAGCTAGCACAAATCCTGAGCATGCTGCTGTTAGATCGAATGCAACTGCTTTTTTAGCTCCAATTTTTGCTTGTACTTTACTAGCGCTACCAAAAAGATCGTTAGGACTTGATGTTGCCAATATAATTAGATCTATTTCTAAGGGGTCCATCTGAATATTATTTAATGCCTTCATTGCAGCATTATAGGCAAGATCTACTACTGATTTATTCGCGCCTGTCAATACTCGCCTTTCTTTAATACCTGTTCGAGTTACTATCCATTCATCTGATGTTTCGACGATTTGACTAATATCTTTATTGTTTATACATAAATCTGGAACAGCAGAGCCTACAGAAATAATTCGAGCTCCTTGCATGATTGATGATTTCATGTCTTTTTCAAATTCTATTGAATTATAATAGTTGATATTTAAATATGAGAGATATTATATGTTCATTTATTAGTAATTAATATATTTATTATGTCAATTTTGATAAGATTACAAAATAATAAAACCCGGAAAATACCTTAGTTAATTGAGCTAAATTGCTGCTACCTTCCAGTCCTGACAAGTTTAAGCTATTAATAATGTATTTCCCGAGTATAATTAATATTATATCATTAGACAACTAAGCAAGCAACTATTAAATTATATTGATTAAATTTTTATAAGCTTAGTAAGCTTTATGACATACCCTGTATTATAAAATCAAAGTAAGGTTCTATAATAACTATTTCATGCTCTTCTAAAGTTTTAATAGTTGCTTGTTTTAAACAATTTATAGCATCAACCATACCTATAATTGGTACACCTAAAGAGTTATACATTTCTCTTACTCCAATTAGACCTATCTTTTCAATAGAATTTTTATCCCCAGTTAATACACCATATGTCACTAAACGTAGGTACCATCCATAGTCTCGAAGACATAAAGATCTTTTTCTGGATCCTTCTGCATTACCTCCTGGAGCTATATATTCTGGATGGATTTGAAAAATAGATTTACTAGCTTGTTGTATAATTTCTTTTTCTTGATCTCTTAATTTACTACTTATACAGATGCGAATTTCTCCGGTTTTTAGATAATTTTTGATTGACTGTAATTCTCCAATACTAGGATATCTTAATTCATTATCTGCGTTTAAAATGATTTGGCTAACTAAACTCATATTTATTAATATCAAATTTTAAGTTAATATTTGTACATCTATTATATCAATAGATTATTGATTGTAAAAAAAAACAAGCTTATAGAATATAAAGCTTGCTATTTTTAAGTTAATATATGACTAATTCAGTATTGATAGCATATCATTTATAATGATAATGATAATATATCAGGAAAAAAGCGATTAATTTCTATTATAAAACCAGCAGTAAATGTTAACCAAATAGCACCTACGACAGGAATAGTTGACAAATATTTTAATAAATTATCATTCATATGAATTATTAGGCCTTATTGATTATATAGATTATTAATTTTAACGTGGTGAAATAGGAATATCTTGATTATGTGCAATTAATTCTCCACTTGTAAGTTCTTTTATTGCTGCTAAAGGCCATGTAAAACCTGATAAGCAGTATTTAATTGCTAGTGGTACATCTAAAATAATTTCTTTTTCTGTAGGCTTAGGAGTTTGTGATATTCCTCTTAAGTAGTTTCTTCCGACCCATCCGATCCATCCTGTAATATATAGGAATATAATTCCTGGAATCATGAATTCGCCTGCATGATTCCATCTACCATCTGTAATTAAGTGTGGTAATCCATCTGTTCCACATAACATGCCTGATTTAGCATACTTTTCAAATCTTAATTTTGTTTTTGCTATTTGTTTTTCTAAAGCTATTGCAGGTGGAGTATTTGAATCATATTTTGCTAGCCTTGCTTCTAGTTTTTTAACACTATTGTCTAATCTTTTGGTAAATGCAGGTGATTCTTCACATTTTGTTAATCCCGCTGTTTCTGCTAAGGAATTCATGGGATTAGCATATGTACAAAGTATAATCATACAAAAAAGAGCAAATATTTTTTTCACAAATTATCTCCTTTCAATCTATTAATTGAATATTTTAATATGACAAAAAGTTACAACCTAATTAAAAACATGAAATTAGTTATATTATATAAGAATAATGGATATTAACATTTTTTTGTTTATGTAGTAACATTTTGTTGAAAGTATCAAAATTTTATATCTATAGTTAGTTAATATAAAATTTTATTAATATTAGTGAATTAATGGCTTTTTGGAAATTTTTTTTTAAACATCGTAATCTGCTTGCTTCTAATTTAAATAATCAGCTTAAAAAACACGATTCAATAGACAAAATTTTGTTAGTTAAACATTTAAAGACTAAAGGTAAAATCATCAATGTTTATTTAAGTTTAAATAGTCATGTGAATCTGTATGAATTAGAAAAATTATGTGACTCAGTTGGATGGGTACGTAGACCATTAAAAAAAGTAAAGACGGCCATAGATAACAGTTTTTTAACTGCATCTTTATTTTATGAGCACAATAAAAGAAAATTTTTAATAGGTTTTGCAAGAGCTACATCAGATACATCGTTTAATGCAACTATTTGGGATGTAGTTATACATCCTGAATTTCAAGGTCAGGGTTTAGGTAAAATTTTAATGCGTCAAATAATTAAACAATTGAGATATGAGGATATTAGTACAATTACTTTATTTGCAGATCCACAGGTAGTAAGTTTTTACAAACATTTAGGATTTATTACTGATCCAGATGGTGTTAAAGGAATGTTTTGGTATCCATTGTAGATACAATACAATATTTATTACCATAATATAATTTATTTTCTTAGAAGGATTATGATTTTTTCGATTTATTAGACAATCCTATTTGATCAATGATAAAATGTAAATTGTTACTAAGCGGGATATAGCGCAGTTTGGTAGCGCGCCTGCTTTGGGAGCAGGATGTCGCAGGTTCAAGTCCTGCTATCCCGATCATACTAATTTCTTTTATGTATTATAAGTAAAAGATGGTATATTTTCAGTTTTACGTATTTCTATTTTCATTTAAATCAGTTAGTTTTTGATGTATGTGACTAGCACTTTCTATATCTCCAGAAAGTTTATAAATATTAACTAAATTTTTCAAAGTTTGTTTTATAAAAGGTGCTTTATTATAAGCTTTAAGATAATATTTTGTTGCTATTGTATAGATATTTACAGATTGATAGCATAATCCTATATAGTTGTAATATTGTACTAAAATTATTAGTTCATTTATTCTAACTTGTTTCATGTAAAATTCTAGTATTGTAATACAATCAAGCCATTGTTTTCTGTTAATATATATCTTTGCTATATATAAAATATGTTGATTTTCTATGCTCATTATATTTATTGTTTCTTCTATCTTTTTTAAAAATTTTAGTTGATGATATATATATATAAGATTGTTTGTAATCAAGAAACAAATAGATAATAAAAAACAAGTCGCTAATATAAGGTATATTTCAAACATAATTAAAAGCCTCTTTTAAAATGCAATATTTTATATACAATATCTGTATTATTTATGTATAATTCATTTTATTACTTTGAATAAAGTTATATAATAATATATTATTAATTTATAAAGATTAGGTATATGAGTAAAGGCTTTAGTAATGGAACGAATCTTAAGCGTATTAAAAAATCTGGTTTTAGGGCTCGTATGAGTGTGTCCAGTGGTCGAAAAATTCTTAATTCTAGAAGGAGAAAGAAAAGAAAAAAAATAGCTTTGTAATTATAGCTATTATTTATTTATTATTTAAGTATTTCCAATTTATGATTCCTTGATAATGTAATATATTATAAGTTAATTGTTATATTATATGTCTTTTGAAAATGATTTGAAGTTATTATTATCTACGCAAAATGTATTAATTTATATTCTTAATTCTGAAGAGGAACGTTTAGAATATAATGTTAATCTTATGATTCGACAAAATATAAAAAAAACTATATATTGTTGGAATTTTATTGATGGTTATTATAATAATCCTAACTATTTGAATGTAGCTGCAAGAAGTCCTTTGGAGGCTATTGAGTTTATTGAGCAATTAAATTTTCCTATATCTACAATTTTTTTGCTAAAAGATTTTAATGTTTTTATTAATGATATTAGCATTATTCGTAAAATAAAAAATGTAAGCCGTTTTCTTAAACAAGTCAATTCATCTATTATTATTTCTGCATCTGAAGTACAGATTCCAGTTTTGCTAAAAGATTTTGCAACTATTGTAGAATTTCCTTTACCTAATGACAGTGAAATTAATATAGAATTACATCGTTTATTTAAGGTTATGAATATTAATTCTTCTGTTTATTCTGAATATTTTTATGATTTGATATTAGCTTATAGAGGTTTTTCTATTGAAAAGATAAGAATGTCTATAGCAAAATTATTATCTTCTAATTCATCTATCAGTAATTTAATCAATAGTATCTTACATGAAAAGCAGCAATTAATTAAACAAACAGATATATTGGAATTTTATGCTGTAGATGATAGTTTTGAGGATGTAGGTGGCTTGATTTTATTGAAAGATTGGTTAAATAAACGCTCTAAAGCTTTTTGTGCACAAGCTAAAGATTATGGTTTAATGGTTCCTAAAGGAATTTTATTAGTAGGTATACAAGGAACCGGTAAGTCTTTAGTTGCTAAGGCTATATCTGGTCAATGGAAATTACCATTGTTGAAATTAGACATAGGTAAAATTTTTGCTGGTATTGTTGGAAAGTCTGAAGAAAGAATGCGTAGTATGATAAAAATAGCAGAACAATCTTCTCCATGCATACTATGGATAGATGAAATAGATAAATGTTTTACTCGTTTAAATAATTATAATGATAGTGGAACTACGAGTCGCGTTTTAGGCACTTTATTAACATGGTTGGCTGAGAAAAATAAGCCTATTTTTGTGATTGCAACAGCTAATCAAGTCTTATCTTTACCATCTGAGTTGTTGCGCAAAGGACGTTTCGATGAAATCTTTTTTTTGGATTTACCAAATTTAGAGGAAAGAGAGAAAATATTTAAAATACATTTAATGAAGTTCAGACCTCTATCTTGGGTTAAGTATGACATTAAATCTTTAAGCAGAATTACAGATCAATTTTCAGGTGCAGAAATAGAACAGGCTATTATAGAAGCTATGTATAATGCTTTTTATGAGAAAAGAGAATTTTCTACACAAGATATTATGAATGTAATCAATGATTTTGTCCCCCTTGCTTTTACAGATCAGGTCAATATATTATCTATTCAAAATTGGGCTATTTCAGGTAAAATACGTATGGCTTCATGATTGAAGTATTGATTATATATGTATATATAATTATTTAATATATTTGTTCTATAAACAAGAATTTAATCCTTTGTATATTTTTATAGGTTATGTTTTACGTTAATATATTGATATTAATTATACAAGATTTATTTCAAGTTATATAGCAATTTTTTACAAAATCTATACTTAGTATTGATTATTAAATTATTATATAAATTAGATTAAGTTGTAATTCTTGTAAATAATTTAGGAGTATATTTTACATGATTAGTGATAGTCAAATTTTTGTCGCATTATTATTTGCTTTAGTATCAGCTGTTTTAGCAATTCGTTTAGGTACAGATTTGTATCAATAAATATTTATTAATATTGCGAACTTCACAAAAACCATAGATGTGATATTATATAAATGTGAATATATCACATCTTTTGTTTATTTTATAATTGCTTATATCTAAAGCAATATATGCGTAGGTTTTAATTTATAATTATAGTTACTTTTTTGTATTGGCTGAATATATTTGTTTAATTACTATATTTGTATGAGTTTAATATTATTATTGTGAGTATTTTAAAAGACAAAGTACGTCCTGTTTTTCCTTTTACTGCTATTGTAGGGCAAGAAGAAATGAAATTAGCATTGCTTCTCAATGTTATTGATCCTAAAATAGGTGGTGTTATGATTATGGGCGATCGTGGTACAGGTAAATCTACGACTATTAGAGCTATTGCAGATTTGCTACCCAAGATTGAAGTTGCACAAAATGATCTGTTTAATTCCCATCCTTCTGATTATGATTTAATGTCTGATGCAGTCAAAACTCAAGTAGAAAAGGGCGATCATATACCTACTCAATTCATTGATGTACCAATGGTAGATTTGCCTTTAGGAGCAACTGAAGACAGAGTATGCGGTACAATAGATATTGAAAAAGCTTTAACAGAGGGAATTAAAACTTTTGAACCAGGACTATTAGCGAAAGCAAACAGAGGTATTCTTTATGTTGATGAAGTTAATTTATTAGATGATCATTTAGTAGATGTTTTATTGGATGCAGCTGCTTCTGGTTGGAATACAGTTGAGCGGGAAGGTATATCTGTAAGACATCCAGCTAGATTTGTTTTAGTAGGCTCAGGTAATCCTGAAGAAGGAGAGCTTAGACCTCAGTTGTTAGACCGTTTTGGCATGCATGCAGAAATTAAGACAGTTAAAGAACCATCATTAAGAGTTAAGATAGTAGAGCAAAGAAGCAAATTTGATAGTAATCCTTATGTATGTTTACAAGAATTTCAAGAGGAACAAGACAGATTGAAATCTTCTATTGCGACAGCTCAAGACAGGTTATCAAATGTAACTATTGATTATGATTTAAGAGTTAAAATATCAGAAGTATGCGGTACTTTAGATGTAGATGGTTTAAGAGGGGATATCGTTACAAACAGAGCTGCAAAAGCTCTTGCAGCTTATCATAACAGAACTAATGTTGATATTGATGATGTCAAAACTGTTATCACATTATGCTTAAGGCATCGATTAAGGAAAGATCCTTTAGAAACGATTGATTCTGGTAATAAAGTTCAGCAAGTTGTGGAGAGTATACTAAAATAGGCTCAGTAGGATTCGAACCTACATTAGAGACTTAGAAGGTCCCTGTCCTAATCCATTAGACGATGAGCCCAATTGTGGTAGATGAGTTTTATAATGATAGGCGGTACTGGATTTGAACCAGTGACCACCTGCTTGTAAGGCAGGCGCTCTACCGCTGAGCTAACCGCCCTATTCTGAATACACTAATACATTTTTTACAAAAATGCAACTAATAAGACTAGTAAAATAAAAGATTTTAGTAATTCTAAAAATAAATATTGATTATTTATTTAATTCTCTATTAAAACCATGCTTATTTTTTGGATTTTCAATTAAGTTATGTTTAATGATTTTAAGCCTTGTTTATGTTATACAGTCAATAAGATTTTTAAAATTCAATTATTAAATAGTATTTCCGTTAATATTTTGGAACAAATGAAAATAGTTGGGCCTGATTCTTTAAGTATAGTTATAATTACAGCATTTTTTATTGGTATGGTGTTTACAATACAAATTGTTAAAGAATTTCTATATATTAATGCTATAAGTTTGGTAGGTTCTATTTTAACTATTTCATTTATACGCGAATTATCTCCTGTTTTAACATCTGTGATTATAGTTGGTCGTATAGGATCATATTTCACATCTGAATTAGCGGCTATGAGTATAACAGAGCAATTAAGTGCGCTTTATATATTAGAAGCAAATCCATTAAGTTATTTAGTATTTCCAAGAGTTATAGCTTGTCTTTTAATGTTGCCATGTTTGAATATTATTTCTTTTATTACGAGTTTATTTAGTAGTTCTTTTGTTTGTTTTACTATATACAATATACATCCTCAGATATTCTTTCTATCTTCTTTATCATCTTTAGTCATTCAAGATATATTTAAATCTCTATTTAAAACTTTAATATTTGGTTTTTTAATTTCTTTAATTAGTTGTTTTTGCGGTTTAACAGCTAATGGTGGTGCAAAAGGGGTTGGGCAATCAACTACTTTATCAGTTGTTGCATCTCTACTAAGTATTTTTATTTTTGATTTTTTATTATCTTATATTATGTTTAATAAAATAGGAAGTTCAATTAAAGCTTTATAGAGTTACTAGTTCATAATATTTATGAGTTAAGGGTATGTATCATAAAATACTTCAAATATGTTCTAAATTTCATTTAAATATTAATTTCAATCGCTTTATAGTGCTTGTTACTTTAATGATTTCTGTGGTTACGAGTAGTTTGACTTTTTGGTCTTTAACTATATTTCAAGAAGATTCGATGATTGCAGGCAGACGTTTTTGTAAAGATTTAGGTCTTTTATTAGCTTCTAATATTGTAGATTCAACTGATCTTAATAATCAAAAAGATATAGCTTATTTTTTAGAAAATGTTTATTTAAGTACATCTAGTATTAGATATATTTTGTTTTTTGATCAATATGGTAATTTATTATTAGGATTACCTATATATAACACAAAAATTCAAAATATATTACAATTACATCAAAGTTTATTGCAGCTCGAAAATAAAGAATTTTTATTTAATATACCTCTGATTAATTCAAATAAAATATTAAATCATGATATTATCGATATTCTTATTCCTTTAACTAAATCAGGGCACACTCTAGGTAGTTTAGATTTAGGTATAGATTTAAATACAAGACTTTCTCCATCTAGATTAATAAGAGATTTAAGCATTTTTGTTTTTGTATTAGTTTGGTTAATGTTATTTATAGGAGTTGCATTTAATGCGTTAGCAATGGCAGTTCCTCAGAAGCAACTCTTATTAGGTATTCAAAATATTGCTTCAGGCAACTTCTATCAAAGATTAAATTTACCTACTAATGGTGAACTAGGTGTCTTATTTATTAGTTTTAATGAGATGGCTGAAAAATTACAGTCTTATGAAAAGAAAAATGTGGATAAAATTATATCAGAAAAAAATAAATTAGAGACAATTGTATCTATAATAGCGGATGGTACTATTTTAGTTGATGCTGAACTTCGAATATTGTTCGTGAATAAAACAGCACAAGAGATTTTTGACTGGTTTAACATTGATTTAACAGGAGCGTCTATTTGTAATTATTTGCCTATTCATGTTAATGAAGCTCTTTTGCCAATATTAAACAAATTGGTTGAATCAAGTTATATAAGTACAAATAAATCACAAACAGAAGAAGTTTATATTAATTTAGATTATTCTTCAAAAAGAATCTGTCGCTTTTTATTAACAACTTTATTAGATAGAATATTAAAGGTTTTGACTGGTGTTGTTATAATAATACAGGATATAAGTAAGGAAGCAAAATTAAATGAAGCCAAGAATCAGTTCATAGGTAATATATCTCATGAATTAAGAACACCTCTGTGTAACATAGGTTCATTTCTTGAGACATTGATTGACTATAATGATACATTAGATAAAAAAGAGAAAATCAACTTTCTAACTATTGCTAATAACGAAACTAAGCGTCTATCATCGTTGGTTAATGATATTTTAGATTTATCGGTTTTGGAATCTGAGTATGATTATAAATTAGATTATATAGATTTAGCTCAAACTTTGTATAATGTTGTAAATACTTCTCAAATTGTAGCTAATAAGAATAGTATTCAGTTGATAATTGAATTAGATCAAGATGTTAATTATGTTTTAGCACATGAAAGTTCTATTGTGCAAGTAATATCTAATATATTAAATAATGCTTTGAAATTTTCTCCTTGTAATAGCAAAATTGTTTTAAGAGTTTATAAATTAATATCTTATTATGGCTATTGTTTAGATATAGATCGTCAAAACGTAGTGAGGGTTGAAATTATTGATGAAGGCATTGGTATTGCTGAAGAAGATCAAAAAGCAATTTTTGATAGGTTTGTAAGGATAGAAAATAATGTTCATACTTTAGAAGGAACTGGTTTAGGTTTATCCATCGTGAAAAATATACTATGTAAATATAATATTAATGTAGTTGTTCAAAGTCAATTAAATGTCGGTACTAGTATTTGGTTTAATTTAAAATATATAAGCTAGAAAATATATACTAATTTTATTCTATGAATATATAATCTTTTGTTTGGATTTATTTATTGAGCTAGTATAATATATATATTTATAACGATGAAAATATAAAGTGTATTATAAAATTAGATTGTACATATATTATTTTTATTAGTATTTGCTTTCTAATTTAACTTAAATTAATAAATTATATTATTCTAGTTTCTGTATTCTTACTTATAGGAGGTATTCATTATGTCGGGAGGATCAACTGGAGAACGTCCTTTTTCTGATATTATTACTAGCATACGTTATTGGGTTATTCATAGTATTACTATACCGTCATTATTTGTTGCTGGTTGGTTATTTGTTAGTACCGGTCTAGCATATGATGTTTTTGGTACTCCAAGACCCAATGAATATTTTACTCAAGATCGTCAACAAGTTCCATTAGTTAACGATCGTTTTAGCGCTAAACAAGAATTAGAAGATTTAACTAAAGGTATTTAATTGAAATATAAGGAATTAAAATAATATATATGACACGAGGTAATTCAAATCAGCCAATATCGTATCCAATTTTTACTTTTAGATGGCTAGCTATACATGGAATAGCTATACCAACAGTCTTTTTTTTAGGTGCGATTACATCTATGCAATTTATTCAAAGATAAGATAAAAGTAGGAGATATAATATGAGTGGTCCTAATCCAAATAAAGAGCCTGTAGAATTAAATCGTACATCTCTATTTTGGGGATTATTATTGATTTTTGTGCTTGCAGTGTTGTTTTCAAGTTATTTTTTTAATTAATCAATATATTTGTATAGTTAATTTTTATTATAATTAGGGGTAAAAAAATGGCAGGTACAGGTAGAGTGCCTTTATGGTTAGTTGCTACAGTGGGTGGTATTGCCGTAATTACTGTTTTAGGAATTTTTATTTATGGTTCTTACTCTGGTATTGGCTCTTCATTGTAAGTCTATAATATTTCTGTCTTGGTTATAGGATTTTAAAATTGTAAATATAGTGAAGCCACCTTTCGATTTTAATATGAAGGTGGCTTATAAATTTGTGACTTCAGCTGAATTATATATCTAAGATATATTTTCTTGTTCGATATATAGAAATAGTAAAGCCATGCTTATACCAGGAAAGATGATTCCTACTAAAGGTACTAATATAGATGGTAAATAAGATGCTGTCATATTAATTATGATAATAGAAAAAATTATAAATTATTCTAATTGCTTATTAAACAATAATATTTGTATTTTAAATTAGTTTATAGTTAATTATTATTGTTATTAGTCTAATCATACTAGGTTTATTTGGTTTTATAATCCAAATATTGCAAAATTTAATATTTAGAGAACAATATAATTATAATAAATTGTTATAATTACAATGTAATAAAGAGTTATAAATTATTATCTGCATATAAGTATTATTTATAAAAAACATGGATTCTAAATTTTTCCCTGATAGTCTAGAAGCTATGCGTAAGTTCTCAGAGGCATATGCTAAAAGAACAGGTACATTTTTTTGCTCGGATGTTAGTGTAACAGCTGTAGTTATAGAAGGTTTAGCTAGACATAAAGATACCTATGGTTCTCCTTTATGTCCTTGTCGACATTATGAAGATAAATCTAAAGAGGTTTTAAGTTCATATTGGAATTGTCCATGTGTACCTATGAGAGAAAGAAAAGAATGTCACTGCATGTTATTTTTGTCTCGAGACAGTGAATTTGCTGGAACTAATCAAGAAATTAATACTGATGTTTTATTAGATTGCTTAGGTTAGTTTACGAATTGTAAGTTTGCATGCAGACGAAGTTTATAGTTTGTCTGCATATTATTACATTAATATTTCTATTGTGTTAAAAAGATATTTTTATAAATCACCTTTGCGTAATGACAATAAAATAATTACAGCTGGCCCTACTAATACAATAATAGCTAGTGAAGTTAGTTGGCCTATAACTTGCCAATTAATCATAATTTGCTTATCCTTTGAATTTATATATTATATTATATGTTATATTCATTATACTATTTTTTCATCAGAATTATGTGACTTAATAGATAAATATCTCTAAAGTTCTCAGCAATTATTTTGAATAAATCAATTTATTTAAATTGATGAAATATATAAATATATTGCAATTATTGAATGTAAATCCAATTTTTATATATGTTAATTCTTAATTGTTCCCATATTATGCTTACTTTTCTTTGGTGTCTTATACACATATATTCTATTAATTGGTTTAAAATATTGTTATTTAAATATTTATTGAAATTATAGTAAAAAAATAAATAGAGTGTCCTTCTTTTTAAAGCTAGATGTTGATCTTTTATAAATTTATAATTGATTGCTATATAGGATGAATGTCGACTAGTAACATATAATTTTATAGCATTCTGTTTGATATATTCATTTTCTATAGATGAGAGATGTAAGAAATTACTAATATTATATTCTATTTTAGGACAAAAATATGCTTTCAAATAAGGTAATAATTCATATCTTATACGATTTCTGTAGTTTGAGTAATAAAAATTTGTTTTATCAGACCATATAGGTAAGTTAAATTTATGACAAAACCATAGTATGTCCCCTGTATTCATTTTAATTAGAGGTCTAATAATTTGTATATAATGTTTTATTTGTCTTATCAATGGTAAGCTGCTTAGCCCTTCTAGCCCTGTTCCTCTAATTAAATTCAATAAAAATGTTTCTAATTGATCTGTTTCATTATGGCCTGTAAAAATAATTTGTGTGTTATTTTTGATAGCATGTTGAATTATAATTTGATATCTTATTCTTCTTATAGTTGATTCTGACATATTTATTGTATGTATTTGATACACGTATGTATTATTATTTGTTGTATCAGTATAATTCAGTAAATGCTTAATATGTTCTCGTGAATCATCTCTCCATTGGTGATCAATATAAATATATTCTATATTATGAAAGTAATTATAAAGATTATTAAAGTCCTCTACTAATTTGATTAAGCATAAGGAATCTTTTCCACCAGATAAAGCAATTAATATGGATATAGGTTTGCTTAATTGTTGACATTTTAGTATAATACTTATGAATTTATCATGTAAATAAGTAGTGGTCATGAAAATATACCTTTCTCTTGAATAATATAACTGATTCTAAAAACTTGCTATTATAGCAATACTGTGTTATTTATTTGATATATAGTTTCGAGGGTTGCTAACTCAATGGTAGAGTACTCGGCTTTTAACCGATTAGTTCCGGGTTCGAATCCCGGGCAACCCAATTTTTAAATTTTAATTTTTTCTAAATCAGAACATGAATTTAATAACAAATTGTTTGCGTAATAAAAGTTCTTCTTGTGCTCTAATTCCATTTATTACAGCAGGTTATCCAAATATTAATATATGTATACAGGCTTTAAAAGTGTTAGATGAAAAGGGAGCGGATATTATTGAGTTAGGCATACCTTACTCTGATGCTTTAGCGGATGGCCCTATTATTCAAGAAGCATCTCAGGTTGCGTTACAGCAGGGAATATATATCGAGCAAGTATTATATATCTTGAAAACAGTAATGCCTGATATAACTGCTCCTATAATTATATTTACTTATTATAATCCTATTTTAGTTAGAGGGGTTGATAAGTTTATTAGTGAAATTTCTACAGCTGGTGCGAAAGGATTAATTATTCCCGATTTACCATTGGAAGAAGTAGATTATATAATAGAATTATGCGATTTTTATAATATAGAGTTGATATTATTTATTGCTCCAACTAGTTCGGAATCTAGAATTCAATTAATATTATCTAAATCACCAGGATGTATTTATTTAGTTAGTAGCTATGGAGTTACAGGTCTCAGAGATAATATTAATTTAAAAATTAAGCATCTAGTTGATATTATTAAAAGTAAAACAAGTAAGTTAATCATGCTAGGTTTTGGTATTAATACCACTAATCAAGTGCAACAAATTATGAGCTGGAATATAGACGGTATAGTTGTTGGTAGCGCTATGATTACTCAAATGATGGGTAAATTTCCACAAGAAAAATTAGATTCGTTAGGAAGATTTTGCCAGCAGTTGAAGTCTTGTATAAATATAGAAAATACAAAAAAATAATATATTTAAATTTCAATATATATACTTTACCTTGCCGATTTATAATTTAGTATTAATACCCCCAGGGGAATTCGAATCCCCGTTACCTCCGTGAAAGGGAGATGTCCTAGGCCTCTAGACGATGGGGGCTTTATTAATTATGTATTAAGATATACTTATATATTTTATCCTATGACCATACATTAATAAATTTTATGAGTTATGTCAAGCTTTGGAGTGAAAAGAAAAATGTAATAATTTTTTAATTATTTATATTTACAATTAAACGTGAACGCATAGTTAAGTATGTAACAGTTTGTCTTATGTATGTGACCATATTGATAAATAAGGAAAATGCTTCATTCTTATATTCTATTAAAGGGTCTTGTTGACCATAGCTTCTCCATCCAATAGATTCTCTAAGTACAGCCATTTTGTCTAAGTGATCTTGCCATGCTTTATCTATTTGTTGCAATAAGTAATATTTTTCTAGTTTTCTAATTAACCCAGGTCTTAGTTGTTCTAAATAACTTTCTCTAAGATCATAACTAATGCGTAGTTGCTCGTATAAGAACTCTTTAATTTGCTTATAATTCATACTATTCCAAGCTTTTAAGTTGAAATTTTCAGTTAAGTTAAGTAATGTATATGTTTTGTTTATAATATGTTTTTTGTTTTTGATATCATCTTCTTGATAAAATGTAATTAATATTTCTTCTATAGTGCTTTCAGCGTATTCTATTATGCAATCCCTAGTAAAGTTAGACTCTAATATTCTTTTTCTTTCTGCATATATTGCCTGTCTTTGGTTATTTATTACTTCATCATATTGAAATAGTTGTTTTCTTATATCATAAAAATAAGATTCTACTTTTTTTTGTGCAGAATCCAAGCTTTTACTTAAGATAATGGATTCTATAGGAGTATCGTCATCAATATTTAAGTTCTCCATAAGTTGAGATATTTTATCTCCACCGAAAATTCTCAGAAGATTATCTTGTAAGCTTAGAAAAAAACGTGATGCACCTATATCTCCTTGCCTTCCTGCTCTGCCTCTTAATTGATTATCTATTCTTCTCGATTCATGTCTTTCTGTTCCGATTACATACAGTCCTCCTAATTTTAAAACTTCTTGTTTTTCTTGATAACAGATCTGATTATATTCATTTAAGATGTGTAAATAAATTTGTTGTAAATTTTTTTCTTCATTGTTTATTGTATTTTTACCATTAATTACTTTCTCGATATAATTATGTACTTTTTGTGAATTTATATGTTTATCTTTAGAAATATCTAATTTGTGTATATTTAATATATAATTATTGATTATAGTATGAATTTTATTATCCACTCTATTCAGTGTATATTTTGCATCTAATCCTAGTTTATTTTGTAAGTACTGGTTTAGTACAAGTTTCGACAAAGCTTCTGGGTTTCCGCCTAAGATAATATCGGTTCCTCTACCAGCCATATTTGTTGATATAGTTATAGTTTTTTTTCTTCCTGCTTGTGTGATAATTTCTGCTTCTCGTGCGACATTTTCTGGTTTTGCATTTAGTAAATTAAAGGGTATTTTCAATGTTGTTAATATCTTTGCTAATAACTCAGACTTTTCTACATTGGTTGTACCTATAAGTGTTGGTCGACCTACATGATACATATCAAAACATTCATTTGCTATAGATTGCCATTTCTTATATTCTGTTTTATATACTAAGTCTGGTAGGTCTTGTCTTCTGCATGGCTTATTGGTAGGTACTTCTAGTACTTCAAGATTATATATTTTATCTAATTCGGTTTCTTCTGTTTTAGCTGTACCGGTCATGCCGGATAATTTTTTATATAATAAAAATAAATTTTGATATGTAATTGACGCAAGAGTTCTATTTTCTTGCTGAATGGGAATACCTTCTTTTGATTCAATTGCTTGGTGTAGTCCGTCACTCCATCTTCTACCCTGCATGATTCTACCCGTAAATTCGTCAACAATAATGATCTCATTGTTTTTAACAATATAATGTTGATTTTTCAAAAATAGTTCTTTCGCTTTTAAAGCATTTAATAGGTATTGTATCCAAGAATTATTAATATTATACAGATTGTCAATATTCAAAATATATTCACATTGACTAATACCTTTTTCTGTTAGAGTAATATTTTTTGTTTTTTCATCTATTTGGTAATCTATATTATTATTGAGCAAATTAGCTATAGAGGTACATTTTTTATATTTATTTGCTTCCACGTCAAAAGGACCAGATATAATGAGTGGTGTTCTTGCTTCGTCAATTAATATAGAATCTACTTCATCAATAATAGCAAAATTAAACCCCCTTTGTACTATTTGATTGATATCTATGGCCATATTATCTCTAAGATAATCAAATCCCAATTCACTATTTGTAATGTATGTAATTTCACAACTATATGCCTGTTTTTTTTCTTCATAACTCATCGAATGTATTACTAATCCAACTTTTAAATCAAGGTACGAACAGATTTTTTGAGCTAGTTCTGAATCTCGTCGAGCTAAATATTCGTTAACTGTAACAATGTGTACACCTCGATCGGTTAAAGCATTTAGGTATGCTGTAGTAATAGCAACAATAGTTTTTCCTTCTCCTGTTTTCATTTCTGCTATTTTCCCTTGATGCAATACAATACTGCCTATTAATTGTACATCAAATAAAGTCATGCTTGTAGATCTTGTAATAGCTTCCTTAACGGTTGCAAGAGATTCTGGTAATATTTGTGTCAAATTATAGCCTTGATCAAGTTTTTTTTTCAGTTTTGCAGTTTGTTGTTTTAGTTTTAGGTTTGAGCAATTTTTTAATATATGTCCTATTTGATTAATTTCATCAATTGTATTTTGAAATTTATTTAACTTATTTTTTTTTAAAAAATTTAGCATATTAATAATTAAAATTAGAAAAATGATATTATATAAGGAGAAAAAAATTCTTGTATGGTTGTGATAGGTTGGGATTCATGATAAATAGTATATTTTCTGCCCCAGATAGGTTTTGCACTATTAAATATATGTTCTAAATATATAGAGTATACATAGTATATTTCATGTATGTCTTTATAAATGTCTGTTTTATGTTTTATTAATGATTTTCCTATAGGCTGATTATTATTTAAAGTTTTATATATTTTATTATTTATTTGTAATATCCAATTAGATTGAGCAAATGCGAGATTTCTTTTTGAAGTATCTTGTAAATAAACTTTTCTTATTTTCATTTTTGATGTTATGTATTGCTGTTTAATATATGCTGGACAAGTTATTATTTGTTGTCTCGTTAATGAGTTTAAATTTTGAGTAAATGATCCGTCACTTATAAGTATAAATCTCCATTCAGGAGGTATTAAATGATAGGTCTGTTCATTAAATGAGTCTAAATTATCCAGTGGTAGATTGATAATATAATTAAATGAATTAGATAAGTTCATATATATGTTTTTTATTTCATTACTGCAATTCTAAAAATCTAAAAATGATAATTTTTCTACTGTGCGTTTGTAAAATGCTATAAAAAATTAATTATGTGTGATTATTTTTTTAGTTGTTAATAACGATTTACCATTCATTTCATCAGGAGTATCTAGATTGAATAAGTCTAAAATAGTTGGTGCAATATCTGCTAAATTGCCGTTACTTCTTAAATTATTATTATTCAGATTAGATGGTTCTGCTAATATAAATGGAACAGGATTAGTGCTATGGGATGTACATGGTTGATTCGATTCGTCTAGCATATAGTCTGCATTACCATGATCTGCTGTGATGATAAGTGTACAGTTCATACTTTGAGATATTGTCCAAATTTTCTTGATGCATTTATCAATTTTATTAATAGCTTGTATAGTGGCTGATAGATCACCTGTATGTCCTATCATATCTGGGTTAGCATAGTTTATGACAATTAATGCATATATATTTTTATTTATAGCATTAATTGCACTTGCAGTTAGTTCTTCAGCCGACATTTCTGGAGATAAGTCATAGGTTTCAACCTGTGGGCTGGGTATAAGCTCTCTATCCTCGCCAGGGAAAGGCTCCTCAATGCCACCATTAAAAAAATAAGTAACATGTGCGTATTTTTCTGTTTCAGCTAATCTTAATTGCTTTAAACCATGTTTAGAAATTATTTGTCCAATGAAGTTTATATTTTTTTGTGGAGGAAATACTGTTTTTATATTTAAACTAGGGTCATACTGTGTCAGTGTAACAATTTCTAAATGGTTAAATTTTTTTGTATGAAATCCTTTGAATGTAGATTTAGTAAATGAATGTAGCAATTGACGCATTCTATCTGGCCGAAAATTAAAAAAAATAATACCATCATTATTTTCAATGCTTCCTTTATGCAATCTAGTAGGGGGTATGAATTCATCTGATATATTTTGATTATAATATTCATTAATTTTTAATACAGCATTCATTTTATACTCTAAGTTATTATTAAGTAACAAGTTATAACTTTTTTCTGTTCTTGACCAACGACAGTCCCTATCCATACTGTAATATCTTCCACTTAATGTGCAAATGTTTATATTATGCAACTTTTTAATATAATTGCTAATTTGCTCAATAAATATTTTGGATTTATATGGCGAGGTATCTCGACCATCTGTAATAGCATGTATGCAAACTTCAATATTATATTTTTGAACTATATCAAGTAAAGCAAATAAATGTGTGATATGAGAATGTACCCCTCCATTTGAACAAAGTCCAATTAAGTGCAGTTTTGTATTATCCTTCTGGATTCGTTCACAGATATTTTGAATAGTTGTATTATTGAAGAATGATTGGTCCTCAATAGATTTACTAATACGCACTAAATCTTGGTTAATAATTCTCCCAGCTCCAATAGTTGTATGTCCTACTTCTGAGTTACCCATTTGCCCTTTGGGTAATCCTACATCTTGTCCTGAAGCATTTAATAAGGTGTGAGGGTAATTCGCCCATAATTTATCTATTGTAGGTGTGTTTGCTAGTTGAATTGCATTTCCTTTTGTTGTTTCTGAATATCCCCAACCGTCAAGAATAGTTAAAATAATAGGTTTCATAGTATAAAATAAGAATGAAAATTTATAGCAATACTTTCTATTGAAAACAAAAATATCTTAATTATATTTATTAATTGAATTTAAATCTATATTATCAAAAATATACATCTTGCTAACTATAATATATACTATTTTAATTTGAATATTTTATTTTGATATAAAAAATTAAATTTTATATAAACCATATGCATATATGATTATATATGCATATGGTTTTGCTTTTAATAGTAATTTTTATTAAATTATAAGTATATTTAGCTTAATGCATTGATAGCATAGTCTAAATATGTATTTGCTTCATTAGCAGCTTGTCCTGAAAGACCGTGGCTGTTTTTTATATATTGTAGTGCTTCTATATACCAGCTTGGTGATAGTTCAAAACTACGGTTAATTTCTTCTAATCCTGCTATTAGATATTCATCCATAGGCCCAGTAGCTCCTACAACCAGACAGTATGTTGTCATTCTTAAGTAATATCCTATATCACGTGCACATTTTGCTTTTCCTATCGCGCTAGATGCGTAAGTTGGTCCTGGCATCTGAGTAGTAAATGGAAATTTTGTATAAACAGATTGAGCAGCTCCTGTAATTAATCTTTGAGCATTACTTGTTAATGATCTTGCCGCTTCTAAGCTAGAAGATGCTCTTTGGTAACGTCCGTTAATTGATTGTAATTCACCATTGCTTAAGAATCTACCTTGGCTATCTGCTGATGCGACTGCTTCTGTTATAGGTGTTTTCATAATTTCAATTTCCTTGTTTTATCTAATGATTGCGAGTTTAATTATAGAATTTATTTATTATTGTAAAGGTTTAGACGACTGCAACAGCCGCTCTATCAAAGTATACGCTTAATTCAGCTATTAAAGAGCTGCAGTCTCCTGTGGTTATTCCATTTGAATCATTTGCTAAACTAACTGATGCTTCTTTCATTTTTTGTATAGCAACAGCAACAGATGTTCCAGGAGTTCCTAAAGCTTGATATGTTTCTCGTAAACCATTTAAACATCTATCATCTAATACACTTGAATCACCAGCAGTCATAGCGTAACTGACATATCTTAAAACAATTTCCATATCTCTTAAACAAGCTGCCATTCTACGACTAGTATATGCGTTACCTCCAGGTTGTACAAGTTGTGGTTGTTCTGCAAATAAAGCACGTGCAGAATTTGTTACAATAGAAGAAGCATTTGAGTTGATTCTATTTACAATATCAAGTCTTTTATTGCCTTCGGCGACCATCTTTGCTAGAGCATCTAATTGTGTATTGCTTAAAAATTCTCCTCTAGCGTCAGCTTGCGCTACAACTTTAGCAAATGCGTCTAACATATCAATATTCTCCTTGAACTAAAAATATTTATAATAATTTAATAACAAAGAACTAATCTCAGATTTGTATAGATAACAGTATCTAAATTTTAATTTATATTGATCAGTACTTATTAAATTATTATACTAATATATAGTAATTTTTCTTTTACAAAATATTACAAGCATATTCTGTCTGTAATAATTGATACATTTAATCACCTATGATTTCTGGCTGTTTTATTTCATCGACCATTTCTAGTATAGAGCGAATAATAGGTTTAATATTTGGGTCATCTATAATATCTAGGTCTTCATATCTTTTCCTTTTAGCCCGATTTGCTATTTGAATAGTTATTTTATAACGATTATCAGAGATGTTTAATAACTCTTCTGTTTTATATATAACTTCATGTAGTTTAATTTGATTATACATATTTATATATTATATTTCTTAAAATCAAAATGAATTAATTAACTAGTATTTATAAATAAGTTATTTAAAGACTAGAATTTGGTCTTAGATATGTATCTTTTATTTTAATATATGTAATACTATACCAATAGTCATATTTTATTTTTAATGAAATACAATAAAAACCTTTTATTTCTACTGTATTGTTTTTAAGAGTTTAGATATTTTCATATTTTATATCTATACAACTATTAAAAACATCCAATCAGGTTTAATAATATATGAACAATATATACTCTTAAAATAAAATAAAAAATAAGAATTACATATGCAAGCATCAAAATATTATAACTATCAATTAAATAACTTATATAAATATCCTTTTGTGTTTTCTGAAAGGGATGCCTGTGGTGTTGGTTTTATAACCCGTATCGAACATTCACCATCTCATAATATTGTTCAACAAGCTTTAAATTCACTAAATTGTATGGAGCATAGAGGTGGTTGTAGTGCTGATAGAGTTTCTGGAGATGGAGCTGGAATCATGACTCAAATTCCATGGAAAATGCTATCAGATTATGTAACAGACCAGAAAGTTAGTCAAATTGGTGTTGCTATGTTATTTATGCCAAAAGACAAAATAGAATCTATACAAAATATAATAGAATGGGTTATTGGTTTAAATGGTTTTAACTTTTTAAAATGGCGTATTGTTCCTGTTAATGAAAGTGTATTAGGTATTCAAGCTAAAGTTAATCAACCTTTAGTAATGCAATTCTTTGTACATTCTAATAATTTATCTGGTGATACGTTAGAAAAGTCTTTATTTCTTACAAGAAAAAAAATAGAAAAACTAATTTCTCAGTCTCATTTAAATCTTAATAAACAGTTTTATTTTTGCTCTTTTTCTTCTCGTATTATTGTTTATAAAGGAATGGTTCAATCTGAAGTTTTGTCTAAATATTATCTAGATTTATGTAACATTAGTTATGAAAGTAATTTTGCAATGTATCACAGAAGGTTTAGTACTAACACGATGCCGAAATGGCCTTTAGCTCAGCCAATGAGATTTATGGCACATAATGGAGAAATTAATACTTTATTAGGTAATCTTAATTGGATGCAATCAAAAGAATCTTTATTTCAACAAAGCTATGTTTCAGAAGATTTTGATTCTTTAAGACCAATTACTAATTTTAATAATAGTGATTCAGCAAATTTAGATGCTGTATTGGAATTATTAATACAATCAGGTAAAAGCCCTCAGGAATCTTTAATGATTTTAATTCCGGAAGCTTATAAAAATCAACCAGCTTTAGAAAATTTTCCAGAAATTGTAGATTTTTATGAATATTATAACAGTCTTCAAGAGCCATGGGATGGGCCTGCCTTAGTGGTTTTTAGTGATGGTAAAATTGTTGGAGCAACTTTAGATAGAAATGGATTAAGGCCTGCTCGCTATATTATTACTAACAATGGCTTTATTAGTTTATCTTCGGAGGTCGGTGTTTTAGATAAAAATTTAGGTGAAATTACTCATAAAGGTAGGTTAGGTCCAGGTCAGATGATATGTGTTGATATAGTTAATAATCTGATTTTAGATAATTGGACTGTTAAACAATCTGTTGCTAATAAATTTCCTTATAAAAAATGGCTTGATACATACCAAAAACATTTACAGCCAGAAAATTATATACAAGATGCTATTCTTGACTTTTCTACAATGATGCGTTTGCATACAGCATTTGGTTATACCAATGAAGATGTAGAATTAGTAATAGAGCATATGGCTAGTTCAGCTAAGGAACCTACTTTTTGTATGGGGGATGATATTCCTTTGGCTATATTGTCAGAAAAACCTCATTTACTATACGATTTTTTTAAACAACGTTTTGCTCAAGTAACTAATCCTGCTATTGATCCTTTAAGAGAGAGTTTAGTTATGTCATTAACAACTTATTTAGGATCTAAGGGCAATTTTTTAGAACCTAATGATTATATGGCTAAATCTATAAAATTAGATTCTCCTATTTTAAATGAAATTGAAATTAAACAATTAAGTCAGTATGGTTTAGCTGTTTCTGTGATTAGTACGTTTTTTATACAAAATTCTGATAATATGAATTTTATCAACAGAATTACAGAGATTTGTGAAAAAACAGTTGCATTGATAGATCAAGGTTCTGAGATTATTATATTAAGTGATCGTGTAGATATAATAGATGAAACACAAGCATTTTTACCACCACTACTAATAGTTGGTGCTGTTCATCATTATTTAATATCTCAAAATTTAAGGCATAAGGTATCCATAATTGTTGAGACTGCTCAATGTTGGAGTACTCATCATTTCGCTTGCTTGATAGGTTATGGAGCAAGCGCTATATGTCCATATATGGCATTTTTAACAGTTCGACAATGGTGGCATAATCCAAGAACCCAAAAATTAATGTCTATCAATAAACTGTCTAAAATTACTTTAACGGGAGCACAGCATAATTATCGCTGCGCCATAGAAACAGGTTTATTGAAAATTTTATCTAAAATGGGAATTTCTTTATTATCCAGCTATCATGGGGCTCAAATATTTGAGATATTGGGTTTAGGCAAGGATATAGTGAATTTAGCTTTTAAAGGTACAACTTCATCTTTAGATGGCATTACTTTACAAGAATTAGCTGCTAGTACATTGGATTCTTATAAGCACATAATTAACTTGAAGAAATCTAAAAAATTGCCTAATCTAGGATATGTACAATATAGACCAAGTGCTGAGTATCATGTAAATAATCCAGAGATGTCTAAAACATTGCATAAAGCTGTTCGTAATCAAGATATTAATCTTTACAATAGATATAAGAATTTATTGCAAGATCGTCCACCTACTAATTTAAGAGATTTGTTAGGTTTTGTAAATAATAAAAAGTCAATAGCACTTCATGAAATAGAATCAATAGAATCAATAGTAAAAAGATTTTGTACAGGTGGGATGTCTTTAGGTGCATTATCTCGTGAAACACATGAAACATTAGCTATAGCTATGAATAGACTTGGCGGAAAGTCTAATTCTGGTGAAGGCGGAGAAGATCATACTCGATTTTCCCCTATTTTGGATATAGATTCTTCAGGTATTTCTAATAGTTTTTCTCATTTAAAGGGTCTTAAAAGTAATGATATTGCTAGTTCAGCTATTAAACAAATTGCATCTGGACGTTTTGGTGTTACACCTGAATATTTAATGAATGCTAAACAGCTGGAAATTAAGATTGCTCAAGGGGCAAAACCAGGAGAAGGTGGACAGTTACCTGGTAAAAAAGTCAGCCCTTATATTGCTAAATTGCGCAACTGTAAACCCGGTGTTACTTTGATTTCTCCTCCTCCTCATCATGATATTTACTCTATTGAGGATTTGGCTCAGCTTATTTTTGATTTACATCAAATCAACCCAGAGGCACAAGTCTCTGTTAAATTAGTGGCAGAAACAGGAATTGGGACCATCGCTGCAGGTGTTGCGAAAGCTAATGCTGATATTATTCAGATTTCTGGCCATGACGGTGGAACAGGTGCATCTCCTTTAAGCTCAATTAAGCATGCGGGATCTCCTTGGGAACTAGGATTATCAGAAGTTCATAAAACTTTGGTAGATAATCAGTTAAGGGATAGAGTGATTCTAAGAGTAGATGGTGGTTTAAGAACAGGCAAAGATATAGTTTTAGCAGCTTTAATGGGTGCAGAAGAATTTGGTTTTGGAACAGTTGCTATGATAGCTACTGGTTGTATTATGGCTCGTATATGTCATACTAATAATTGTCCTGTAGGTGTAGCAACTCAGCGGGAAGACTTACGTAAGCGCTATCCCGGTATACCAGCTGATTTAGTTAACTTTTTTACTTACATTGCTCAAGAGGTCCGAGATATTTTATCTGATTTAGGTTATTCATCTTTAGCACAAATTATAGGGCGTACGGAATTAATGCAATACAAATATAAAGGTTTATATAAGACAAATTATTTAAGTTTGGCTCCGTTATTGAACTCTCCTCCATATAATTACAATCTTTGTTCACATACTTCAACACATGATAATGGTAATGTATTAGATGATACGTTATTAGCTGACCCATCTATATCGCAAGCTATTGAAAAGCAAGAAGATGTAATTAAGAAAGTCAATATTGTTAATACTGATAGAACTGTAGGTGCGAGGATATCTGGTTTTATAGCTAAAAAATATGGTAATAATAGTTTTAAGGGTAATTTACAATTAGATTTCAAAGGTGTAGCAGGCCAAAGTTTTGGTGCTTTCATTTTAAAAGGTATGCATTTAAGTTTGAAAGGTGAAGCAAATGATTATGTAGGTAAAGGTATGAATGGAGGAGAAATAATTGTTGTTCCAGAAGTAACTACACCACTTGACCAAATGCAACCAGTTATTATTGGCAATACATGTTTATATGGAGCTACAGGAGGTTATTTGTTTGTTAGTGGTCAAGCAGGTGAAAGATTTGCAGTTAGAAATTCATTAGCCCAGGCTGTAATTGAAGGTGTTGGTGACCATGCTTGCGAATATATGACGGGAGGTATAGTAATTGTATTAGGATCAGCTGGAAGGAATATTGGCGCTGGTATGACTGGTGGTTTAGCTTACTTTTTGGATGAGAATAATGATTTAGTATCTAAGATTAATAGTCAAATTGTTAAGCATCAGAGAGTTCCAACTCATGAAAGTGAGAAGCAATTGAAAAATTTTATAGAGCTTTATGAAATAAAGACAAAAAGTTTGAAGGCTAAACATATTTTGCAAAATTGGGCAAAGTTTTTACCCATGTTTTGGCAAATTTTTCCACCTTCAGAGGCTCATACAGCTTTGACTGATAGTTCTTATTCATCTTATAATGCAATTATACATGAAATCACATAATCTTAAAGTTTGATACTCAATTAAGTGATATAGCATTTGACGTTTTATGAAGTTTTGAATTTTTTAGTATATATTAATGCATACTATAGATTAAGATACTTTGCAAGACGGTAAATAATTATTTTTAGAATTGTTAATTGTATATAATATTTATATTACTATATTTATTTTTGAGGTAAAGTTAATCCCATGGCACATAATGTTAAGGTTTATGATACTTGTATTGGCTGTACTCAATGTGTACGCGCCTGTCCGTGTGATGTATTAGAAATGGTTCCTTGGGACGGTTGCAAAGCTGGTCAAATTGCATCTGCTCCTAGAACAGAAGATTGTATCGGTTGTAAGCGTTGTGAAACGGCATGTCCAACAGACTTTTTAAGTGTGCGGGTTTATTTAGGTGCTGAAACTACGCGTAGTATGGGGCTAGCATATTAGATTTCTATAATACTGAATCATTATATTAATTTATGTAGTGGATCTATTAGTTATTATCCATAGTTAAAGACTATTATAATCTAATAGACCAATTCCGCAAATAGGTTAATGTAAATCACAAATTCATTAATATTGTTATTAAAGGTCCAAATTATTATTTTTTCAACTATGAAAAATTTATTACCATTTGAATTGCAGCAAAAGATTTCCAAACAAAAAGCAGTTAAAATTATAACTGGATTAAATAATTTCTCTATCGATTCTATAGTTAAAATAGTAAAAGCATCAGAAATCGGTCAAGCTAGTTATGTTGATATTGCTGCTAATTCTAAAATAATATCTATAGTTAAATCTGTAACTAGTTTTCCTGTGTGTGTTTCTTCAATAGAACCATTAGAATTATTAAATTGTGTTATGCACGGTGCTGATATTGTGGAGATAGGCAATTTTGATACTTTGTATGATAGGAAAATCTTTTTTTCTTCTGAACAAATATTAAACTTAGCTAAAGAAACAAGGGAATTAATGCCTAATACCCCAATATGTGTTACTATACCACATACATTATTATTGTCAGAGCAAATTCGTCTTGCAGTTCTTCTTCAAAACATTGGAGTGTCTCTAATACAGACAGAAGGTTATTCAATAAAGAATAGTATGCACTATAAAAGTTCTAGTATTATGACATCAATGATTAATGCTTCTGCCGCAATTTCTTCAAGTTATGTCATGTCTAAGTATATTGATATACCTATCATTGCAGCTTCTGGTATAAATTGTTTATCCGCTCCTATAGCATTTTCGTACGGTGCCTCTGCTGTAGGCATTGGCTCTGCAATATCTAAGTATGATATAGTTTATGATATGGCTATGTATATTTACGAAATAGTATGCTCTATTAAGGCTTCTTCTAATAAATCTATAGTAAGCCCTCATCTATTTCATGTAAATGATATGAATTATATAGCTTATTAGTTGATGATTGGTATCATTACTAAATATTTTATTTTTTATGTTTATTGTTTACAAGGTATAGTTAGAATTTTTATGATTAAAGCAAAATTAAATCAAACATGGAAATATTTAAGTAATGTAATTGTATTTTATGTTTTTGTATTTATTTTGGTTATTATGTTTTTTATTCTAAATATAAAAAAAAACCTGGCTATTCTTTTTTTATTTTATTTCATAATGGGTATGGTTTAAAAGAAGGGTCTGAAGTTTTAATGAGAGGTGTTAATATTGGTTATGTTAATAAAATTCAGGTTAAATATAATTATGTGCTTATTAAGGTGAACATTAATATGTCTTCTGTATTAATTCCAAAAAATTCTTTAGTTGAAACAACTCAAACAGGATTATTAAATGATACAGTAGTTGATATAACTCCTTTACATAATATAAGTAGTCTAGATATAGAAAATACGAATGTATTTGCTAGATCTTGTGTAAAATCTTTATTTTTATGTCATTATGATTATATAAAAGGCGAAAGAGGATTAAACTATGATGATTTAGTGAGGGCTGCGACAAGAATTTCTCAACGTTTTGATGATCCCATATTGTTTAATCTGGTTAATATATTATTGCAGAACACAATTTATATTTCCAATGAGCTTATAGAGCTTACGGATAGCATAGTTGATACAGCTATTCTAATTTATGATTATTTGTATCAGATCTTTTTTAGCCAGATGTAGACTGGCAAATATAATTTATAAATCAGTATTTTTAAGTCATCATTTTATTCATTATGACAACTCGTAAAGCTTTATCTCTGGATTTTTTAAGACCTATAATAGAGTTAGAATACCAGATACAGCAGTTAAGTAAGATATCTACTTATCAACAAGTTTCTTTAGATCAAGAATTGGTTTTCTTTACAGAGCAACTATCTATTTTAAAATATGATGTATTCCAGTCTTTAACTCCTCTACAAAGATTACATTTAGTACGTCAAGCAGATAGGCCAACGACTTTAGACTACGTGCCTCATATTATGAATGAATGGCTCGAATTGCATGGTGATAGAGGAGGTACAAATGATCCTGCTTTAGTTGGTGGTATAGGTAAATTGAATAATCACACAGTTGTTTTTATTGGTCATCAAAGAGGTAAAGATACTAAAGATAACGTATTAAGAAATTTTGGTATGGCATCCCCAGGAGGTTACCGTAAAGCTTTACGCTTAATGCAGCATGCAAATCAATTTAATTTTCCTATTTTAACTTTTATTGATACTCCTGGTGCATGGGCAGGCATGGAAGCAGAAAAATTAGGTCAAGGTGAAGCTATTGCTGTGAATCTAAGAGAAATGTTCTCCTTAAATGTCCCTATTATTTGTACAATTTTAGGAGAAGGTGGTTCAGGAGGTGCTTTAGGAATAGGAATAGGTGATAAAATTTTAATGCTTGAATATGCAGTATATACTGTAGCAACTCCTGAAGCTTGTGCAGCTATTTTATGGAAGGATAGCAAGCGTTCTTTAGATGCAGCAGAGGCATTAAAAATAACTTCTGCTGATTTGAAGATATTAGGTATAATTGATAAAGTTGTAAAAGAGCCTATGGGTGGATCTCAAGCTAATCCTTCTGAAGCAGCATATATCTTAAAAGAGTCTTTAATAGCTGAGTTAGAAATTCTATTAGAACTGTTACCATCCAATAGAAAAAAACTCAGATATAATAAATTTCGTAAAATAGGGACTTTTTATGAAGGATGTTAGTATTATATTTATTTAATATAGTTCTTGAAGATACAATAATTGCTAAGCTTACTATATTAATTTGCTATTCCTATACTACTTAAACCAATAATTGTACCAGCTCCAAGAATATGCCCTAAGCTTGTTGTTGCTAATAGTTCAGGAAGGCCAAATCCCTGTAACCCTAAGGTAGGTATAGAGGGTCCCAGTCCTCTAACTTTTATAGCGTATCTTCCTAATCCTATACATAATAGATTACAAGCAATCATAATAATTGAACTTGATAAAGACCAAGGAGATGTATGTGGAATAATACTAATTAAAGTTTGTGTATTCATTGTTGTATTAAATATTTTTTTAATAAATAGTATACTTTATATTATATGTTGATCTTATATACTTCTGTAAAAATTAGACAAGAATTAACATAATATATTTATTTTTATAAAAACCAACCATAACTATGTAACCCTTGGCCCAAAAAATTAACTCCTAAATAGCATATCCATACAACCATAAACCCAATGGAAGCTAAAATAGCAGGCTTTTCACCTTTCCATGCTTTATTTAATCTAGAATGTAGATATGCTGCAAATACTAGCCAAGTTATTAAAGCCCATGTTTCTTTAGGATCCCAACTCCAATAAGAGCCCCAAGCTTCATTAGCCCATACAGCTCCAGCTATAATTCCGATAGTTAATAGAGGAAAGCCAAGTCCAATTATTCGATAACTTAAATTATCTATACTTTGTAAAAGAGTTATTCTACTTAATTGTTGTGTAAAACTATTTGACTGTACATTGTTATTTGCTCTATTTCTTATTTTATATAGAATAAGAAATAGAATAGATAATAAAGAGCCTAGTATTAATGTTGCATAACTTATCATCATTATACTAACATGCATCATTAACCAATTAGATCTGAGCGCTGGAACCAGTGGAGAGGCTTGTTGCATATTTTCGGGTAATGAAAGACTTGCAAATCCTATAGTAAATAAACCTATTGGTGTAGTAATACAACCAACAAACGGACTTTTATTTTGTTGTTCTAGTATTAATTGCAAAAAACTTAGTCCCCATGTTAGAAAAACTAATGATTCATACAAATTGCTTAAAGGGAAATAGCCATTGTATATCCATCTTAAACTTAAAGAGGTACTAATTAATAGGTTGATACTAATAGTGATGATAGTACCTAATTTATATAAAATTTTTGATCTTTTGAATGCTATATTAATCCAATATATCATTAAATTCACAAGAAGCAGTGCGAAAGATATATTAATACAGTCGTTTTCCATTAATATGCTGTTCATATATTTATTCAGATTAATTCAGATTAATCATAAATATATCACATATTAATTTAATTAGAATAATATTAAATAAATATATTGTTAATAAGTTGCTATAAAAAAACAACCAAAATTAAGGATTTTAATTTTGGTTGTTTTAATTTTTAATCATGTTATCTCATATTATATAAGATAATTTGATTGCAAGATAATAATTTTTTTATGCATATCTTTTATTAAATTATATACATTTACGATAAAGAATTGATAATATAATCTAATGCAGCTGTATACTCTACTCCTGCTTGCGGAGTCATATCTCTAGGAACACATAGTCTATCACGAGTAAATGTGAATGCTATAACGTAAGCTGAAGTTGGAAGATTTAATGTACGATATACTTCACGAGCTCCCGCTATAGCCCATTCATCAAGAGGGCCAGTACCACCTACAACTAATGAATAGTTAACTAATCTCATGTAATGATCTAAATCTCTATAACATTTGTTAACTTTTTCTTGATTTTCTCCAGCTTCACCTGTATTTTTTAAGTAAGAATATTTACCAAAACAAGCATCACCTGCTTCTTTTACAACTGCTTCATGATTGTCAGCCAGTTTTTCTGCTGCCTCTAATCTTGCAGCAGCGCGTTGAATATTTCCTTGTACAGATTCAAGATCTGAACTAGATGGAAAGCGTCCAGCAGCGTCAGCTGCACTAATTACTGTAGTAATAACTGATTTCATAATTGATCTCCTCTCGATTAAGATATGTGTAGGTTATGTTTAATCCTTTTATATACTCAATAGTATTTAGCTAATAGCAGAACATACTCTCTCACAATAGGTAGAAACTTCCGAAGATAGCGCAGAACAATCTCCGCTAGCTATATCAACTTTTCTTTTAGAAGCTGTATTAGTCACAAATGCAACAGCAGCAGCTTTCATAATATTAACAGCTCTGACAGAAGAGTTGGTTGGTACTCCAAGAGCAATATAAGTCTCTCTTAAGCCGTTTAAGCAGCGATCTTCTAGAACAGAAGCATCCCCTGCAAGAAGAGCATAAGAAATATATCTTAAAATAATTTCTCCATCACGTAAGCAAGCTGCCATTCTGCGATTAGTATAGCAGTTGCCTCCAGGAGCTATAAGTCCTGGGTTTTCGCAAATCATTCCTGATACAGCATCTGAAACGATACAACTAGCATTAGAAACAATAGAGTTGACAGCATCTAATCGTTTATTACCTTCTGAAATAAAAGTTTTAAGAGCTTCTAGATCACTGCCACCAACGTAAGCAGCTTTGGCGTCTGCATTCATTACAACTCTAGAAAATCCATCAAGCATAGAGCTCTCCTTAAATTTTAATATAAAGGACTTAGCTGTTTCAGCTGTTATGTTTTTCAGCTGATGTATTAGTATCGTGAATACAATATAAGGTATTCAAGTAATCATATCTATAACAAATTAACATTATTTAATATTTTTAATCTACTTAAGTATATTTAGACTAATTAAGATAGAGAGTTTTTAATAAAAAATTTAATTATATTATCTTTGATTATCATTTGTTTTAGGGTTAATATGAGATGTTGTTTAATTTGTTTATCACTTAGTTTGTAAACTTTTTTACGATAGATGGTTAGCTTAAATTCTTGTTCGAGAGTTAATGGGTTCTTAGTATCCATGTATCCATATTATTTATTAATTTTTACCTGTAATAATAAAATATATATAGCTTAAACTTGAAATCACTATAAATAATCAAAAATATTTTGTTAATATCGGTTGATTGAAAATCATTTCGTTTATTAATTCTAGTATAATATTGTATTATGAATATGTATATGATAATATTTAGCCTAAAATTATGGGTACAAAAAATTGTTATACATATTTCATTGCTATATTATTTACATATCTTATATAAGTTCAAGTTAATATTTTGTCTGTAAGATCAATTAGGAGGTCTTTATGTCTATACCTTTACTAAATTACTCATTGTCTACACAAAATCAAAGAGTAGATGGTTTTGAATACTTGCCAGGTGAAGAGCAACCTAAAATATATAGTACAGATGATGTTCCGGAGGCAGAGGAGATGGATGAAATAATTTGGGCTGCGTACCGCCAAATATTTAGTGAACATCAAATTTTAAGTAGAACAGCTCAACCTTTTTTAGAGTCACAATTAAGGTTTAATCAAATTAAGGTCAAAGATTTTATTAAGGGATTATTGTTATCTGAACCATTCCTTACTTTTAACTACAATTTTAATAATAATTACCGTTTTGTAGAAATGTGTATTCAAAGAGTATTAGGAAGAGACATCTATAATCAAAGAGAAAAACTGGCTTTTTCAATTATCATTGCTTCTAAAGGGTTGAAAACTTTTTTCAACATTTTATTGGATAGTGATGAATATATGGAAAATTTTGGTGATAATACAGTTCCTTACCAAAGGAGAAGAATAATTGCACAAAGAAGTAAAGGTGAAGTACCTTTTAATTTAAAAACTCCTCGTATGGGTAAAAACTTTACTTCTAAACAAGGCATGCCGCAATTATTATGGGCTGGACCAGTGAGAAAGTTTCGACCTCAAGAACAGCAGCCAAAAGCAGGAGATCCAGCTCTATTCTTAAATATGGTTAATGCTATTTGATTATTGTTTAAATTTTCAGAAAAATCATTAACATGTTTCTTAGACAATTAATATAATTGTAGCTTTTTAGTATCTAGACAATTCTGAATTAATATATTTAAGAATTGTCTTAGAAATTATATTTTGAAATATATGAATCTTATGTTTCGAGTAATTTCATCGTTTTTAGTACTTGATTTTAACTGCCTAATTTGAAAGCGTCTACAAATAATCCATAGATGATACCTATTCGAACATAATTAAGTATGTATAAGCGAAAAAATAGATGATTTTTTTTTAAGTGTTTATATATCTTTTTACTTATGATTTCATTAACAGCTACTATTATAGATGCAGCTATTATTCCCCAATCACCTGTTTGTGAAGGAATAGTCGAAAAAACTGTAGACAAAAAAAACCTAAAAATAAACCAATTAAGTGAATTATTACTGTGTTTAAATTTTCTTTGAGCATTTTTTATTTCCTATTAATTATATTTGATTTGTATAAATAAAATGGAATTATATATACAGATCAAATGCTAGTATTAATTGATAATGTACACAATGCTTGTTTTAATAGGATGATTTATATGTCTTGTTCGCTTAAAATGCTAATCATATATTGAAATGGTTCAACAATAAACTTGATTGCATCAATGTTTTGTAGTTTTATTTCTTCTTCTGCAACATCTTGTAAAAGTTTTATACTTCTAATAGTTGGTGCAATAGGTACACCTAATGAATTGTATACATCTCGTAGTCCATCTAAAACCCGTTCTTGTAAAATATTAGTATTTGCAGCAATTATTGCATAGCTTGCATATCTTAAATAATATTCAATATCACGCAAGCAGGCAGCATATCTTCTAGTTGTATAAGAATTACCACCAGGCCTTAAAAGTTCTGGTTGCTCTTCATATAATCGTGTAGCAGCCTCCTTAACTATTTTAGAAGCCTTGCAGTTAATTATTTCTGTAGCTTTAATTCTCTTTGAAGCTGTTACAAAATAATTATTTAATTCTTCTATCGCTATTTTATCTAAATATTTTCCTGTTAAATCATATCGATTTAAAATTGTAGTAATAGCATCTTGCATTACTTATATCTCCTATCAAGTTGAACTAACATAGATATTATAATTGATTTTGATCATTTTGAGATATCGTATGACTATTTATAAATTAGAAAGACAAAATATATAGTACAATTAAATTTTAACAAATATAAAATATAATCATATATTTAATGGATTCTTATTATTGTCTAATTAAAATTATGAATAATTATAAAATTGCTTGCTTTATCTTCCAAAAAAACAATTTCTATTTTCGTAATTATCCTATCTGTTTGACAGCATACAATTATAATTCAATCAATCAATTAATTGCTCAACATGACTGTACAAACCTATTATCTATACAGCACATACAATATATATCTAAAGAATTATATAAAGCAAACTTATGTTTATTATTGTCTCAAACCTATATCCAGAGTTAATATTTTTGAGTAAAAAAATTTAGATATATCTTAATAGATTATATCAATTTTAGCTATTTATGTGATTTAGATTTTATGATATAATTTATAATTATAATACTTTATCAAAAAGTTTAGAGACATTTAATAGTATATATAATTAGAAAAGTAAGAATAGAGCATGTAACTCAGAGGATAGAGTGTCAGATTCCGATTCTGAAAGTCGAGGGTTCAATTCCTTCCATGCTCATTCAGTATGAATGAAAAATAGATTTCATATATTAAACAATTAATTGTATTTTATTTTTATATAAAATTAGATAAAAATTAATAGTTCAAAAAGAATATGAATTTTCATTAAAATAGAACAAGGCTTTGATTAATTAGTTGAATATAAATAAAAAGTAAAAAAAATTTTACTTTATTGTTGTATAATGTAAAATATTAATATTTATCTATAATTCCTTTAGATAAAAAAGAGGGACTGCAAGGTTTCTACATATAATATATTATATATTATGCTATAAATATAAGCTTTATTAATACTAATAAATGCTAAAAATAACATATTGACTTTATCTAGAAAATTAGTTTGTGCTTAAATCATGAACATTTATTTCATTGAATGAAAATGCTATAATCATATACTTTTACTAGAATTCAAATGATGTAAACCTATACATTTATTTGGTATATTAAAATAGGTTGCCCTTCAACTAATCTTAATAAAGAAATTGATATATAAGATAAGTAATAAATTCCTATAATATTAAATCATATCTTTTTTAAGCTGTATTACTTATCTAATAATTAGTAATATAATGATATTATATATAATGTATTATTATGGACGCGGGTTCAACTCCCGCCAGTTCCATAATTATTTTTATTATATTTTGGATTTAATAACAATATTAAGAAAAAATATTCATTATTATTAATTAATATTTATGCAAAATATGACATAAATTCCATCTTTACTATTTCGTAAGTTAATATATGATTTTTAGATCTAATTCATTTTTCAATTATGTACTATATTAATACACATTTATATTCTTTGTTATTTGCAAAAAATGTTTTTTCATCTGGTTATGATCCTCATACTCCCTCAATGAGTAGATCATTAGTTTCTCGTCCATTTGTAGGGAAATTAATTAATAAATATTGGCAAGAAAAAATTTTTTTATCTGTTTCAGGTACCTATTCGGAAAAATACACTAATCAATTGAAGTTAGAAGGTATTCTAATTTATAAAAATGAACAAAAAAAATTTTTGCTTGATTTCAGTAGAGCTTTGCTGTCCGGCAGAATTGAAACCTGTTTAAATTTTGGTAAAGTAAATTCAAGTAATAATCAGTATATTTCTTATATTTGGAAAAAGGGTTTTAATTTTCCTTTACCGAAAAACTGGATTTTTTCATTATTTAATCAAGACAGTGTATCGTTAAATAAAAATGAATTAACATTTATAAATCATTTACAAAATCAACCTCTTCCTTTGTTTACAATAACAAATAATTTGAATCAAATTATATTAGCTGATTCTTCAGAGAAGAATACAGGCAATCTTAATGTTGTAGATAAAATCTATAAATGGTACTGTGGTAAATTTATGACAAATTATAGAGAACTTCCTCTATACTATGGATTATTTTTTGTACATCCAACAGATGCTATAGAATATGCTAATTATATAAAAAGTCAACATAATACTTCAAATAAAACAAATCAATTTACTCTTTTTTCGAGCAATTTATCTACTTATTATAAATTGAATCGAATAAATATCAAGAATTTACAATTTCGATTAATACCTGACCTTGAAGAAATATCTAGACTTCTATATAGATATAAACATTACCGAAATTTGAAGTTTTATAAATACCAAAAATATAGTAAAAGTTTTTTTCAAGGACAACCCATATATATGATTGAACCTTTTTTTGCGTACAATAGGAAAACAAATAAAATGCAATTATTAAATTATTATTATAAGCCGAATATAGATGATAATATAATTGAATATAGAGCTATATTTACTAATTACGAAACTATGTTAAGGGCTTGGTGTCAATTTAGACGTACAAAAACAGATTATAAAATACCAAGCAAGCCTAAAGTTTTTGTATATAATCTTGAAGACTTTATTAGAACACATGAATATAATCACGAAATAAAAACAAGAAATATTTTATTTATTCCTTCTAAAAAATCATATAATTTTATCAAGCACTATAGATTTGTTAAGAATAAAAATAAAATACAGCGAATATTCTCTAATAAGTTTTTGGGCTTTAAAATACTTAGTCAGAGAATTATTTGGTCATTAACAAGTAGACAGCCTATATATTGGTAAATAATTCTTCTTGTTATTTTCTTAAATATACAAAGCTTTAATTAATTACCGTAATGTTATTGTAACTATATTACTTTCTCGAGTAATATTCTACAACTAATAGCTCATTCATTTGTAAAGCAACCCATTCTCGCTCGACTATAGCGTTGACTTTTCCATTTAGCATTTTTGTATTTAATTCTAAATGATTAGGTATGCTTGCTAAAGTAGGAAAACTTAAATATTTTTTCACTAAATTTTGTGATGAGTTTTTAGCTTTTATTTGAATGATATCACCGGGTTTACACTGATAGCTGCATATAGATATTTTTTTATTATTGACTAAAACATGACCATGATTAACCAACTGTCTTGCAGCTGGGATAGTTGGTGAAAGCCCTAAACGAAATATTATATTATCTAGCCTCATTTCTAAAATTTGTAGTAATATTAAACCAGTTGAGCCAGGAACTTTTTTAGCCGCTTTAACATATTTTGAAAGCTGTTTTTCATTTAATCCGTAATTAAATCTTAACTTTTGTTTTTCTTCCAGTCTTAAAGAATATTCTGAAGGTTTACGTGATTGTTGACCATGCTCACCTGCAGGCGCAAGTTTTTTTGAAGTTTTTCGTGTTAATCCAGGTAAATCTCCTAATCTTCTAGATATTCGTAGCTTAGGCCCTCTGTAACGAGACATCTGTTTGTCCTTATTGTGAATATTATATAATTGTATACAACTTATGCTTATCTAATAGAATAAATAAATGCAATATAGATTATATTTTACAAAACATAAAATTAATATGTCATTTATTATTATCATAGTTTTTTAGGTGATAAAATCATAATCATATTTTTTCCATCTTTTGCAGCGGGTTGCTGAATTTCTGCTATATGACTTAAATCTTTTGCCATTTTATCTAACAATTCAATAGCTAATTTAATATGCTGTATTTCTCTCCCTTTGAATATTACATTAGCTTTAACTTTATCGCCAGCTTGTAAAAAACGTAATGCTTGATTAATACGTACATTATAATCATGTACATCTATCTTGTATCTCATCTTCACTTCTTTTATTGTAACATTATGTTGTTTTTTCTTTGCTTCTTTAGCTTTCTTTTCTTGAGTAAACTTATACTTTCCATAATCTATTATACGACATACAGGGGGATTAGATTTTTCGCTAATTAATACTAAATCCAATCCTACATTAAATGCCATATTTAAGGCTTCTCTAGATGAATATATACCTAATTGAGATCCAGAAACATCAATTAAACGTACTTGATTATACTTAATTTGTGCATTTATTAATGGTTCTATATCATTTCTTTTTCTTTCTTTTTTCGATTTATCTAACACAGATAGGTAGTCGCTTTTTTTAGGTTTATAAATAATGTTGTTAAATGTATGCAAATTATTATAACATTACATAGGTAATTAAAAATAACAATAAATTTAAGTTTTTAAAAGCTTATTAAAAATCAGGAGATGCTTTATGAAACATACTTTATCTGTTCTTGTAGAAGATGAAGCAGGAGTTTTATCTAGAATTGCTGGATTATTTGCTAGACGTGGCTTTAATATTGAAAGTCTTGCTGTTGGTCCAGCAGAAGAAAGCGGTATTTCCAGAATTACTATGATAGTAAATGGTGATAATAGAACAATAGAACAACTAACTAAGCAACTATATAAATTAATTAATATACTAAAAGTTCAAAACATTACAGATATACCTTCTGTAGAAAGAGAATTGGTTTTGATAAAAATTCATGCTTTGATAAAAAATAGATCATCTATACTAGAAATTGCACATATATTTAGAGCAAAAGTTGTTGATATGGCTCATGAATATTTAATTTTAGAGGTAACAGGCGATCCAGGGAAAATGGTTGCTATTGAAAATTTATTGAAACAGTATGGTATTATCGAAATTGCTCGTACGGGTAGAATTGCATTGATTAGAACATCAAATGTAAATACAGAAATACTGAAAACAAGTTTAAACAAGTATTCCTTATCATAATTACAAAAATATAATAAGTAAAACTTATAAAAGATTTTATTAAGTTATCCAGTAGCCAGGAATTTCAACAAATGATAAACATTCTATTAAATCCCAATCAAACCATATATTTTTGTCAGTATGATTAGTATTAATATTAATATAAATCAATGCTTCTTTTGGTATAAAATAATTATTAACAATCTTGCTATTATATCTGTAATTATGTTGTTTTTGGATTAGATGATAGGTAACGCAACTGTGAACATGCCTACAGTTTACACATATACACATAATAAATATTATAAGTTTATGTAAATTAATATATTAATCATATTATTTTATTGGGGATGGAGGGACTTGAACCCTCACGATTCTTAAAAAATCAACAGATTTTAAGTCTGTTGTGTCTACCATTCCACCACATCCCCAATTATATTTAGTAATCAATTGAGCAGGCGACACCCAGATTTGAACTGGGGATAAAGGATTTGCAATCCTCTGCCTTACCACTTGGCCATATCGCCGTAATTTCTATTAAAACTAATGGTATATGAAAAGCTATACTTTGTCAATAAAATAAATTATAAATAGGAATATTGTTTATTGAGTAAATAAGCGGCTTTTCAATATGTCTTCTGCTTTAATTGTTACTAAATCATTTTTAGTTAAAATTTTATCTCCACTAATAAAAATTCTATTTGCTTGTCTCATTCTGGCTCTATCAATTGCGTTGCGTATGCTACGAGCATTAGCAAAGTGAGGTTGTTTCATACGTCTTCCAGCATATTCTAATAAAACTTCATCCGCTTCCGGCGCAAAACGATATTGTTGCTCTTCTAACATAAGCTTAGCTATAGCTAATAATTCTTCAGCTGTATAATCTGGAAAATCTACATGATTTGTTACTCTCGATGACAAACCTGGATTAGATTCATAGAATTTGTCCATTCTATCTTTATAACCAGCAAAAATGACTACTAAATCATTTCGTTGATTTTCCATAACTTGCAGTAAAATTTCTATCGCTTCTGCTCCATAATCTCTTTCATTATCTGGTTTATAAAGATAGTAAGCTTCATCAATGAATAAGACTCCTCCCATGGCTTGTTTAAGAACTTCTTTAGTTTTTGGAGCTGTATGTCCTATATATTGACCAACAAGATCATCTCTAGTTACAGTCATTAAATTACCTTTCCGAATATAACCTAATCTATGCAAAATGTCAGCCATCTTCATAGCGACTGTTGTTTTACCTGTCCCAGGACTTCCTGTGAAAGACATATGCAATCCAGGACTTCCAGATACTAAGCCCAAGTTGTTTCTTAATCTATCAACTAATAATAAGGCGGCTATTTCTTTAATTCTTGTTTTTACTGGTTGAAGACCTACAAGTTCTTGTTGTAACTCATCTAAAACTTCTTGTATTTGAGTTTTGTTATATTCTTCCTGTAAATTTACTAAAGTATTATCAATCATATTTTTATTTTTATATTTAAATAATGTAAAAAGAGATCAATTTTATTAATCTCTTTTTACATGGTTAAATCAAATTAATATCTAGAACCTTCTGGTTTAGCTGTTGCATAACTACGGAAACTATATCTTTGATTTCTGCCAATATCTTCTGTTCTAACCAACTCGAAGCCTGGTTCATAAGCTGGTCTGTTGATAATGAATGATAATACACAACTTTCTGTTCCTCTAGTATTATCAAATGCATTAAATTTGATATATAAATTTGGATACTGTTTACGACAACTATTTATTTCAAATAGTACAGTTGCAGGATCCTTAATATCAAATAATGGTAATCCCCATAATTCCCAATAATTGTTACGTGGATGCGGATCTTCAGTATGTTCAATACTAATAGACCAATTCTGCTTCATAGCATATTCGACCTGTTTAGTAATTTGATCATCTGTTAGGTCTGGAAGGAAAGAAAAAGTTCCTTGTGTTAATCTCACTATTAAAAACTCCTTAATAATATTATACAAATAAATCTGATTACAAGATAAAGAATAGATATATACTATACATTAGCTGTTGGAGTTTCTACAAAATCAGCTGTATCTGTAGAAGTATAATTAAAAGTAATATCTTTCCATAAGTCTAAAGCTGTTTGTAAAGGTCCACATGTTTTAGCAGCATCACGTAAAATTTGTGGGCCTTCCGCAACATAATCACGACCTTCGTTACGAGCTATTACCATAGCCTCTAAAGCGACACGATTAGCTGTTGCTCCAGCTTGTATTCCATCTGGATGGCCAATTGTTCCTCCTCCAAATTGAAGAACAACGTCATTACCTAAGTAATCTAATAATTGATGCATTTGTCCACAGTGGATACCACCTGAAGCTACGGGTGTAACTTTGCGTAAAGAAGCCCAATCTTGTTCAAAGAATATACCTTGAGGTAAATTAACATCTAAATGTGTTAGTAATAAAGTATTATAGAAACCTTTGATCATTAATGGATCACCTTCAAGTTTACCAACTACTGTCCCTGCATGGATATGATCTACACCAGCCATACGCATCCATTTACAAATAACACGGAAATTCATTCCATGGATTTTTTGGCGAGAGTATGTTGAATTACCAGCACGGTGTAAATGTAAAATCATATCATTTTTGCGTGCCCATATAGCCATAGTCTGAATTGCTGTATAACCAATAACAAGGTCAATCATAATAATGACAGTTCCTAATTGTTTAGCAAATTCAGCTCTTTCATACATATCTTCCATCGTAGCAGCTGTAACATTCATGTAATGCCCTTTAACTTCACCACTTGCTGCAATTGACCTATTTACACCTTCCATTGAGTATAAAAATCTTTCTTTCCAACGCATGAAAGGTTGAGAGTTAATATTTTCATCGTCTTTTAGGAAGTCTAATCCACCTTTAAGACCTTCGTATACAACTCTACCGTAATTTTTACCAGAAAGACCTAATTTAGGTTTAACTGTTGCACCTAAAAACGGACGACCGAATTTATCCATACGCTCACGTTCTACGACTAAACCAGTAGCAGGACCTTGGAAAGTTTTTAAATAAGCGACTGGTATACGCATGTCTTCTAGTCGTAAAGCTTTTACTGCTTTGAAACCAAATACATTACCAATAATTGAAGCCGTTAAGTTGGCAATTGAACCTTCTTCAAATAAGTCTATATCATATGCAATAAAAGCAAAATATTGATCTGTAGTATTTGGAACCGCATCTACTTTATATGCTTTAGCTCTATATAAGTCACAAGCTGTTAATAGATCTGTCCATACAACAGTCCAAGTAGCTGTAGATGATTCACCTGCAACCGCAGCAGAAGCTTCTATTGGATCAACTCCTGGTTGTGGACTAACACGAAATAAAGCTAATACATCCGTATCTTTAACTACATAGTTAGGATCCCAATATCCCATTTTTGCATATGGAATTACACCAGACTCATAACGTTCATTCTTAATTCTTGTCCGTTCTTCTACAGATTGCGACATTTGTTCCTCCTTGAATTTAAGGCAGTATCATTAGGTTGTTGGTTGACTAGTCAATATTAGAATAAAAATATATTCGGCCTTTTAATATTAACTTCGTTTCATAATATTAGTATATTCATTATATTATGTTTAATTAACCTTATATATAAATTTACCATTATATATGAATCAAATAATTGCAAAATTATTTATAGTAATGATAATTTCTATTAATATCAAAAAATGTATAATATAAAAAATCTATATAATCAAATTACCAATATTAGTAAATGCAGTATTTTTTATGCTAATATTTTTCAAGTAAGAAATAAAGGAGATAAATAAATTGTCTGTACCACAAGTTATTGATGCTTCATTTAATGAAGAAGTAATAAAATCAAGTTGTCCAGTGTTAGTAGATTTTTGGGCTCCTTGGTGTGGTCCATGTCGTATGGTTGCACCAGTTATAGATCAAATAGCTAATGAATATCAAGATAAACTTAAAGTTGTTACACTTAACACAGATGAAAATCCTAGCACAACTACTGAATATGGTATAAGAAGTATACCTACACTGATGATTTTTATAAAAGGTCAAAGAGTTGATACTGTAATTGGTGCTGTCCCTAAATCGACTCTTGCAACTACTTTAAATAAATATATTAAAAATAGTAACTAATATTAACAATTAATATAATTGACAATGTATTAAGGAGTCAAAAATAATAATATGGTAAAAAAATGCATGTTAACACATAAAAAATCAAATAATGGTTATAAAATCTCACACTCTCACATAAGAACTAAAAAAATACAAAATATTAATTTACAAACAAAAAAAATATGGTCGTATAAGCAAAAACGCTGGATTAAAATCAGAATATGTACAAAAGCGATGAAGTCTTTACATAAATTAAAAATATAAGTCTATATTTTTTATAAAAAACCAATTATAAGTAGTGACAATTGGAATGAATTGTGGTAGTATTTATAGTATATCATGTTAGTAAATTAGAGAGTAAAGGGAGAAAAAATTATGGAATCATTGCAATACATTAATAATATAAATGATGATTTAAATGTAGATGGTTTATCATCTGAAACACCTATAGGTTGGTCATCTACGTGTTTTGACGAAACGATCCATTACTATATAGATTGTAATTCAAACTTTATAGATGTTAAAAATCAAGATGATACAGATAGTAATTAATTCATATCTAAAATAATTAAAAATAAGACAGTGTTACAAAATATTTTGTAGCACCATCTTAAAATGCTAGTATAGCTCAATTGGTAGAGCAGCTGATTTGTAATCAGCAGGTTATGGGTTCAAGTCCCCTTACTAGCTTAAAAAATAAGCAGTGAGTAGTGAGCTTATGTTACTATTATAAATTTTTCAAAATTTTAACTTAATCCAAGATTTTGTAAAATAGGTATATTTGCTAGAAGTAAATAAGCAAAACCCGATCCTCCAATAGCTCCAACTAAGAAACCTGCAGTAAATTGTCCCCATCCTTCTGATGTTTTTAATATATCTTTTGAATCATTTTTATCAAACGAAACATTGCCATACATAGATAAACATACAGTTAAAATAATAATTAATCCTACGGCAGATAAAAAACCTGATAATAAGGCAACCTCTGTATTTCTTAAAGGCCCTAATTTATCAAAAGGGCCAACTAAAAAATAGCCATGTGCCATACCTATTTCTAAACCTCTTAATAAAGGAGAGAGACCCCTTCTATAAGCAGGTAGATTACGTAATAAACCTCTTGTAAACGTTGAAGTACTAATAGGAGTTGATAAATTTCCTACAAAAGGATCATTATTGTATGATTGAACAAAATCTGACATAATTCTGTATCTCCAGAAGACATAAATAATATATAGCTAAATATGATCTATTGAATTTATATAATCACTTATAAACTTGATTTTATTATACTAAATTCGATATATTCATATTTATAAACATAATTAGTATTGTTTTAGTATTAATAATCATTAATTATATTTTATAATAGTCTTATTATTTCATACAGCCCTAATTATATTAATAAATCTATATATCTTAATCAATTAATCACGAAAGGAGTTTTAATGACATTATGTACATTTTGATTAGTTACATACTATTTACAGCGATATTTACTGGATTAGCGCTAGGCCTATATTTTAGTTTACAGTCAATTAAATTAATATAGACACTTATCAAAAAAATATATATGGTATCAAAAGTTAATCTTTTGATACTTAATAGAATGATTAATTAAACTTTTATATTGAAAAACTATTTACACAATGCCTCAAATTAAGATAGATAAGATATTAGGATCTCGACGAATTAGTAATTATTGTTGGGCTACAATAATTTTTATAGGAGGATTAAGCTTTTTTTTAGCTGGTTTATCTAGCTACTTGAAAATAGAATTATTACCTTTCACAAAATCTACGGATTTATTGTTTATACCTCAAGGTATAATTATGATATTCTACGGTACAACGGCTATATTAATTAGCTTATTTTTATGGTTAACTATTATCTGGAATGTAGGCTCAGGCTATAATAAATTTAATCGTGATCTTGGATTAATAACTATATTCCGTTTAGGTTTTCCGGGCAAAAATCGTGTTTTACAATTACAATATCAAATAAATGAAATCTATTCCATTAAAGTTAGTATACAAGAAGGTTTAACACCTAAAAGAGAAATTTACTTGAAAACAAAAGATAAAAGAGAAATACCCTTAACGCAAGTGGGCCAACCTATAGTTTTATCAGAAATAGAAGAGCAAGCTGCATCTTTAGCAAAATTTTTAGGAGTTGTACTTGAAGGTATAAATGAAATTTAAATTAAGTAACATATAAAAAACTTTTAACTAAAACATAAAAATATATGATATTATTAATTTATCAGCGGGTATAGTTTAGTGGTAAAACCTTAGCCTTCCAAGCTAATGATGCGGGTTCGATTCCCGCTACCCGCTTTATATAAATTAAATGAAAAGTGCATCTGGCTGGATTCGAACCAGCGACGTCCTTAATAAGATGGCGGATTATTAGAGTCGATTTCTTTAAAAATCTCTCTTACAAAACCGTACTTGAAATTTTCACTTCATACGGCTACTATCTATTGATTTGTTTTAAAAATGTTATATATAGCAAATTTACTCTAATACTATTTATGAAATTTATAAAAAATCTCCTATTCCACTTGTTATTTAGTTGTAATCTACAAGTTCGTTTATATTTTTTTTTATACCAGTAATACAAAATATTAGAAAATAATTTATACATTTGCTCAACTATTGTAAAAGATATTAGTATATTGTAATTTTCAAAAAACATAGCTAATAAATGAAACAATTTTTGTATGAACTGCTTTAACTGTATATGATTGTTTAAACGCAAACGCTTCAATGAATCTTTATTATATAATAAATGCTTGCATTCATATATTAAGCGATTATATATTTGTTTATTTAATTCTAAACTCCAGTATATATCGTAAATTAATAATTTATATTTTTTTTTAAATATCCAATAAGAACGATAAATTCGATTTTTTAAATATTTTGTGTCTTGGCTAATATATAAACTAATATAGCTACGTATAGATATAGATACAATGTATAAATTTTTTATATACTGATTACAGTATAAATTATGATAATTGTATATCTTATAATTCATTAGGGTATAATGACTAGTGATATTTGTTTTATCTAAATTGCATACTGTTTTCGCTATAGATACAAATTTAAAATTAAACCATTCAATTCCATGTAAACATATATTGCATATTAAAATATATATTCTATAATTAAAAGATATAAGTTCACCTGGATTTAAAAAATATGAAATATTAGATGCTATGCATCGCTCATTTAAAGCTTGTATTTGCAACCATTGTATTATATTAGATAAAAAATATGAACATGTTTGTATTTTTTTTTTATATATCCAACATTAATATATTGACTAGGTATGTAGTATTTAAAGTTCATTAATCGAGTATTTTGCATATCATACGTATAGTTAAAAGATACAAGCTTTTTTTCTTCTATTCTATATGATATATAATTGTACATACTTGTATCAAAAATAGACGTGAATTTTGCATTCCATTCTGATTCTAAACATAAATAGATTATATATTGTTCAATCTTTTGTATTATAGCTTGAAAAGATATATATACTTTATTTAACTTTTGATTACCAAATAAAAGACAAAAAATATGTGTCTTATGTATATCTAATATATTATAATTTTCTTTATTCCAGTTTATGTACGTATTTTTTACAGATGTACATATACATTGAGTTGCCATCATTTTGGCTTCATTAGAATTAATTAAATTATTTTGTGCTTTATATATTAAATTCTTATTACATATTTTTGACGCTTGATATATTTTGTATTTTAACACAAAAACTCTTTGCTCTATTTGATCCCATGGTAAATATTTCCATTTAGTTTTTTCATCAAGTATATAACTAGTCATGATTATATATAAATTTCGTACAACTAAGCGTTATTTCAATCAATAGACGTAATAAGTCTGTTTTGATTAGAGGTTAAACTACTAGATCAACAACTTTATTATTACTTCTTGCTGATAAGTATTGTATGTTTGCCTTAAATTTAATGAATAATTAATTATTCAATTTGTATACTGTTTTATACTTATCAGTTTCTCCGTTCCGTACTTTTCATAACCTTTGTTAACTTAGGTTCCTCTTTATATACTAACTGCCACTGATAAAAATCATACTTGTATTAACTCATAGTAATAAAGCTTAAGGGCAAAATATATATTTAAGAATTATCATCTAAATATATTTTAATAATTAGTACTTTTTACAAGGGTTTGTTTCCCTAACCATATTAACTTTTTAATAAGTTTGCTTTATTTGTTTATAATTAAGGCTAGTATACAAACAAATTAACTTATCAATTATATTCATGATTTAGAATAGATGGATTCGAACCAACAAAAAAAGTACAGTTTACTCAAATCTTGCTTTGTGGTATCAATTTTTCAAGATTTGATGTTTAGTTAGCTAACTTCTAAAATCAATAGATTATAGACCGTTTAACACCTAAAAACGGGTCGCACATGAGTCCGCTGCCTTCGGCCTCTCGGCCACAGATGCTTACAGGATAATATTAAACTTAAATATGTAAAAAATCAAGTATTTTATTCATTCATATTGTGATAAGTTGCAACAGCTGAAGGAGAAATTTTATTTAAATATCTAAAAATCCAATATTTAAATATAGTATCTAAAACCACAGGAAATGTAGAAATGAAAACAAATATAAAATCTCTGCTTTCAGGTAATCCTAAATGCCTTAAAATTATTTCTATGATTACTTCCCACCCATGAGGAGAATGAAAACCCACGAACATGTCGGTAAATAATATAATTAGAAAAGCTTTAGCTGTATCACTTAAGCTATATATTAATTCATTTACAAATGATCTTAATATAGAAAATTGTCTTTTACTAGATATAATAATAGAAATAAAAATAGCTATAGATAACAAATCCGCCAAAATATTTTTAATGGCACAAGAGCTTTCATTTGCATAATCTACAGCTAGCTCTAACGCTTTTTCTGTCATTTTATAATTAATTAAATTGGAAGAAGGATGATCTATTTTACCAATAAGAATTTCAAAATGTAATTTTTCCTCAAACCTTTGTAAATCAGCGAATGCTCTTTCTTCTTGTGATTGGTTAAGAAAAATAATATGCTCATCTCTATTCCATAAATAATTAATAAAAGGACCAAAAACGAAACTTTTAGAAACTTGATTGATGAAAATAGGAATAATAAATAAAAATACAAGATATTTAACTGATGTAACTGTTTGATATCTTGCAACTTTAAAAGCTTCTATTGCTTCAACTTCTGCATTTGGATCTAACTCTTTTTTGAATTTTTCAAAAAGTTTACTAATTGATCTAGGTATAACACCTGTTTTATCTAAAGATGACTGATTAATTTTTTTTAAATTCCAATATTTCATGATTCGCTATAAAACAATATAAATCAACAAAAAATTAATATATAATTAAATTGCATAAATACCTTATAAACAAATTGAATAACACGATAAATATAATTTTCAATTAGGATTGCACATTAAATGTCATTGATTCTTTTACATTTACTTTTTATTATTACTTATTCATTGCCATATAATTCTAAAGAGACACGTTGCTTAGATAATTATGCAATGGTATCTAGCGTTTACTTTAAAGAAAAATCAAAATTTCCCATATTAAGTCGTACACAAATAAAAATAAATCGATGTAATAACTATTTATTACAAAAAATGAGACCCTATAAACAAAATCAACATAATAAAATAAGAAATTTTACCTTTAAGAAGAAAAGTTTAGAAAAATATGTACATATATTAAAAAATTCTGGCTGTATTAGAGCTATTAATAAATATACAATATTACATGCAAAATATAAACAAACTATATTTAATATAAATATATATCCTATTATAAATCAAATAAATATAAAAGAATATAAAAAATTAAAAATATGTCCTAAGTTTTTAAAACATTTATTTAAACATCAATTAGGATTGCCTAAAAATCACTTACAAATTAATTACACTCTTCACAAAATACATACTTGGTATTTATTACGAGGTTATAGATGGTCAAGTATTAATATAAAAGTTATATCCCAAGTTAACATGCTTCATTTTGTGATTAATGAGGGAGCAATTTACTCTGTACATATAGAATGTAAAACTAAACAAATAAAAAAAAACAAGACCTTAATAAATTGAATGATTTGATTGTGAAAAATCTTGCTCTTTTGCCTAAACAAATATTAAATTTATATCAATTGGAATCTAGCATATCATTTTTAAAAAAAGAAAGAATCATAAAAAACTGTACTTATAATGTAATAGCTCATCCAGAAGGATTAATTATATATATAAAATATAGCTTATATAATAATCAAATAAGGTACATTTATAATCAGGAGAATACAAATATATGGAAAAAAAATAGTTTTATATTTTCAAAACATATTAAATATATTATAAAAGCATTTCAATTTAAATATTCTAGAAATTTACTAAACAAACTTATGTTGTTCAAATCTAAGAAATCTTATATATTAGAATTTGAAAAACACTGGAATTTTATAAAAAATCTACAAATTAAACTAAATAAGTCAACAACTTTAACTAAAGTTAATATTAAATTATCGCTCTTACAATTTATGAGCTATTATATTAATATTTATTTTTCATACACTTATTATATTGTTTATTACTATAAATTCACTTATAACTATAATTATATACAAATTCTTAATTCCAATTTTTTCCTTGAAGAAATATCAAATCTAAGAATAACAACAAGAAATTTAAAGATCAAATTGAAATACAACTTACAAAATAAACTAAACATAATTCAAAAATTAGCTATACAGTATGAAGAAAAACATTTTATCTCAATTTATAATTATTCTTATAAAAACATCAAAATAAACACTAATCATTTTTCATACAATATATCTAAATTGAAAAATTCAAAAGAATTATACTTATTATTACTATTAAAACATACGCCATTTCAGCACTATTATACTCCAAAGTCTTCAGCTATATACTTACATTTATTATTTTACGATAATATTACAACAAATCAGTGGAGGAATTGCATACTTAATTTATATCCTTACATCACATGCGCTTATAACAGAGTATTTAATTTACTCTCAATTTCACCTTGGCTTCACAAAAGTACTATACAAGTAAAGAGCAAAATAAATATATTTGATATTACTCAAAATTTAATGTCCATAAAATCATTTTATAATAAAAATGAATATACTACTAAAAAAAACATATATAATTTTAAATTAATTAGTACCGCTAATTACGTATTTAATATAAAATATAAAATGTATCCAACACAGTATATTGCAATATATTTATTGATTAACTATATAAAAAATATCTCATATCAAATTATATATTTACCCGATATATATCTATCAAAATTAATATATCAAAATCATAATCGAATATGTATCGGTGTAAATTTATATACTCCATTTAAACAAAAACCTATTATATTTATTGAATATTTTACAAACGATAAATACGGAAATATAATATATGTAGGTACAAATTTTAGTTAAATTATATTATATAACAACATGACATATAAAAATATTGTAAATAAATTAGAAGGGAAATGGATATGCCAAAGAACTAATTATTTTATTCATCATAATAAAATAAGTTATCATCAAAAAGAAATAAAACTCAAAAAAATACACAATATTAATATATCACAAGAAAAAAATAATATAGTAAATCATTATCAATTACATAACCTCCAAAATAATCAAAAAACATACTATCTATTTTTTCAACAAGAACAATCTAAGTTTGGTGAATTACATAAAATTACAAACGATCAAATTAAGTATTACAGATTTAAAATCTATACATATAATTGTATAAAAATTGAATCTGTAACAGAAAAAATAGTATATTATGAGTATATCTATTTAATCAATCCTAAATTCAAAATCACTATTTCGGTATTGAAGGAAAAGCAGAAGTATTTAGCTCTATCTTTTATCTCTGAAATTAAAATCTCTAATTAATTATTATCAAAATCGAGTAAAATAAATTACTCCAAATCTTTTCTATTAGGATTTCTAGAAGGGTCGTTAGATAAGAAACCAAAAAAGAAAAGAGATACAAAAAAAATAACAGTTGTATAAACAAAGATTTTTAAAGTAAACATAATTAATATCCTAATGTAATAATTGTAGCAACTTAAAATAAGTCAATAAGCTTATTATACATTTAAATAGATAAATTATGAATTTTATAAACTCTAACGAAGATTACTTTCGATTTTTTTTTATTATTATTTACAGTTTTTATTCTTTTAATATAAATAGAGCTTTCAATAACCACACTATTTTTCTGTTTATATAAATCAAAAACTTGCTTAGCTATTTTTCCCTTTGCAAATGCTTTAATTTTAATATTTGGAATATTATCTAAAAAGTTTTGTAAAGATAGTAATACATAACAAAAATTTTGATGCTTTACTTTTATTAATTTAGGCTGACTTAATATATAGGCTGTACAAATAAAAGTGTTCATAATATAATTGGTACTATAATAAAATTAAAAATTACTTTTGTTGATCTTCCGATTTGATGTATAATTAATTTCTTTTAATTTTTTCATAACTTTACCAAAATATTCTTTAAAATAATCCTCCAATCTTTCAGTTTCTTCTTGATTGATTTGTAGAAGACTATAAACTTCATTCATATATGTATTGAAATTATCACTATTTGTTAAAACTACAGTAAAAGCCAATCTATCAGATATGTTCCAACTCCACTGAAAGAAATATGTTAATCTACGAAGTAAGTGCAAAACAAATACTGGAATACGAGAAATTTTTGATCTTTGTCCAGAAAGTTTCTCACATAATTCAATAATTTCTATTGAGCTCCAAGATTTATAACCAACCATCGGCAAAATTTTATTTTTGGTTTTAACTGAAGATAAACTTCTAATAGTTAACTTAGCAATATCTTGAGTATCCATATATGCAATTGATTTAATATTATCTGTAATCCAAACAGTTTGATTATCTAAAATCGGTAAAGCATACTGCGTAATCAAGCCTTGAAAAAAACCAGCTAAATTAAAAATTGTATAATCTATACCTGACTTTATCAGAAAATCTTCTATAATTACTTTCATCTTAATTAAAGGTATTTCAGAATATTTATGAGCATTAAGAATAGAAAAGAAAATATACCTCTTGATACATGCTTTTTTAGCTGCTTCTATCAAAACATATTTACCATATAGATCTATTTTAGCTGCATTATATAAGTCAGAAGTTCTAGCAGTAGAAGCATCTACGATTGCTGTAATACCCAATAATGTTGGAGGTATTGTCTCTGGCAACTTTAAATCTCCGTAAACCAACTCTGCACCCCACTCTTTTAGAAATGCAGCCTTGCGAAAATTTCTAACAAAACATTTAACTTGAAAACCTTCATCTAAAGCCCGTCTAACAATTTGTCTTCCTAAAGTACCTGTTGCACCTAAAACTAATAAACTCATATAATTATTTTATATTTAATATTACTGAAAGTATAGGTAGAAAGGGACTTGAACCCTCATAACTATAAGTTGTCATATTTTGAATATGATGCGTATACCAATTTCGCCATCTACCTTGATATTATATAAATTATAAAATCAAAAATCATTTATATCCATTAATATAAACTTATATGAACTTAATAGAAGGCATTTTAATTCATCGATATGTTCACTCGCCCAAAAATTGGTTACATAAATTAAAATCGTACTATAAAACTTATTTTTTATTTATATACTTATGTGTTATACCATATAGTCATTCTAAATATATTACTATTAGTTTATGCTTATATTGGATTCTTTTTTTATATATTAAAAAAATACACAATAATCATAAAAAAATTTTAAATTATATTATATATATATTATTTACAATAATCTACATGATATTTTTATTAATTAAATGGCAATTTAATACTTATATAATAAAACTATCGTACATTCATTATATAACTAAATATATATATAATGAGTATATATTATATTTTAGAATAGCATTACTTCTTATACACTATTTTTTCAGTATACATATTTTATTTATGACAACAACATATGAAGATATCATATTTTCTTTTCTTAATTTATTCAAAAAGTATAGAAATAATACAATAAACCAAATTATTTTCATTTCTATCTTTGCTTCACAAATATTAGAAAGTATTGGAATAAAAATAAAACATATACTACTTAGTATAAGAATGAAAAAAATGACTAAACTATTTAGATTAAAATATTATGTTTATTTAATATTCAAACTTATTCAAGATATATATAGTGATATTTATAGAATATCTACTGTATTATATACTAGAGAATTAAATAATCATTTGCTATATATTACTAATATTCATGAATAATTCACAGGATTTGACTTTGAAATTATGTAAATATATATAATATAATTTAAAATTCATATTAACTTTAAATATTTAAGATAAATAAAACACTTAGATCATAATATGACTATAGATAATTTTATAAATCAACCATATAAATATGGCTTTTATACGAATATTGAATCTGATAGCTTACCGCCAGGTTTAAATCAGAATATTGTTGAAAGTATATCTGCAAAAAAAAATGAACCTATTTATTTAAAAAATTTTCGCCTCAATGCTTATAAAAGATGGAAACAAATGAATGAGCCTAAATGGGGAAAATTGAAATATAATAAAATAGAATATGATAAAATAACCTATTATTCTATACCTAAATATAAAAAGAATATTCAAAATTTAGATGAGATTGATCCAGAAATATTAAATACATTCAATAAACTAGGAATTCCCTTAAGTGAACAAAAACGATTAACCAATGTTGCTGTCGATGCTGTATTTGATAGCACATCTATAGCGACAACTTTTCAAAAAGAGCTGGCTGAAGTTGGTGTTATTTTCTGTTCTATTACTGAAGCTATACACAAATATCCTAATTTAGTCAAAAAATATTTAGGATCTGTTGTTCCAATTGGTGACAATTATTTTGCTGCACTAAATTCTGCTGTATTTAGTGATGGTTCTTTTTGCTATATTCCTCCAAATACACATTGCCCATTAGAACTTTCTACATACTTTAGAATTAATAATAAAGAAGCTGGACAATTTGAAAGAACCCTTATTATTGCTGATAAAAACAGTTATGTCAGTTATCTTGAAGGATGCACAGCTCCACAATTTAGTAATAATCAACTACATGCTGCTGTTGTAGAATTAATAGCTCTTGAGAATGCCACTATAAAATATTCAACTGTACAAAATTGGTATTCAGGCAATTCGCAAGGAGAAGGAGGAATTTATAATTTCGTTACTAAACGAGGATTATGTTCAGGAGACAATTCCAAGATTTTATGGACACAGATAGAAACAGGCTCTGCTATCACTTGGAAATATCCTAGCTGTATTTTGACAGGTAATAGTACAATTGGAGAATTTTCTTCAATTGCTTTAACAAACAACTACCAACAAGCAGATACGGGAACTAAAATGATACATATTGGAGTTAACACAAAAAGTAAAATCATATCTAAAGGGATTTCTGCAGGTCATTCTATAAATAGCTATAGAGGTTTAGTTAAAATCGGTCCTAAAGCCAATTATTCACGTAATTATTCTCAATGTGACTCTTTATTATTAGGAAAATTATGTAAGGCTAATACATTTCCTTATATTCAAGTTAGAAATCCTTCAGCCAAAATAGAGCATGAAGCTTCAACTTCAAGAATTGGAGAAGAACAGATATTTTACTTTTTACAACGAGGCATTGAAATTGAAGAAGCAATTAGTTTAATGATTAGTGGTTTTTGTAAAGAAGTATTACAAGAATTGCCCATGGAATTTGCAATGGAAGCGGATAAACTACTAAATCTTAAATTAGAAGGAACTATTGGCTAAATACTAAACAAAAAATGAGAAATCAGCATATGTTAAAAATTGAGAATTTACAAGTTACAATTAACACAAAAGATAGGCTTTTAAAAGGTATCGATTTATCGATAAATAAAGGAGAAATACATGCAATAATGGGAAAAAATGGTTCAGGTAAAAGTACATTAGCAAAAGTAATTGCTGGACATCCCAAATATCAAATTGCAGAAGGTAAAATTTTATTTAACCAACAAGATATAACTCATGAAGAAGCAACAAAAAGGTCGCACAAAGGTATTTTTCTTGCATTTCAGTATCCAGTAGAAATACCAGGTGTAAATAATATAGACTTTTTAAGATTGGCATACAATTCTAATAGAAAAGCCAATCAACATTCAGAATTAGATCCTTTATCTTTTTTTGAACTAATTAGTACAAAAAGTCAAACCATTCAGATGCAATCAAACTTTTTAACAAGAAATGTGAATGAAGGATTTTCAGGTGGAGAAAAGAAAAAAAATGAAATTTTACAAATGGATTTATTAAATAGTAAGCTGGCCATACTAGATGAAATTGATTCAGGACTTGATATAGATGCCCTTAAAACTATTGCAAAACAAATTAACCAATTTAAAAACAAGAATAATTCCATTTTGATAATTACACATTATCAAAGATTATTAAATTATATTATTCCTGATTACATACATATTATGGATGAAGGAAATATAATATATACAGGTAATTCAGAGATAGCTCATCAATTAGAAAAACATGGTTATAAATATCTAGATAATATAAATAAACCATAAGCTTAAAAACAAATGGTTTAAATTAGTTATTTTAATTACTAAATCATGAATTAAAACTAAATTAAGATATTTGATAACTGTAATTATACCAAAATATCCTAATTATTAATTGTATATTAATAAGTCAAGCTATACTGAAAAAGCCTGTTTAACATCTTCAATTGATTGCTTTAACAATTCTTCTGATTCTTCACTCAATTTTTTAGTAGTACGTATGCTTTCTCCAAATTCAGGTTTTGAGTTACGCAAATCTTCTCTTAAAGCTTGAACAAAATCCTTGACTTGGCCTAAATCAATATTATCTAAATAACCATTAATACCAGTATATATAATAGCTGTTTGCTCTTCAACAGGAATAGGAGAATTCTGCGCTTGCTTTAGAATTTCTCTTAAACGTTGTCCACGAGATAATTGATTTTGTGTTGCTTTATCTAAATCAGAAGCAAACTGAGAGAAGGCTTCTAGTTCTGCAAATTGAGCTAATTCTAGCTTCAATTTACCCGCGACTTGTTTCATAGCTTTAATTTGAGCTGCCGAACCTACACGAGAAACAGAAATACCAACATTAATAGCGGGTCGAATACCGGAGTTGAACAAATCTCCAGACAGAAAAATTTGACCATCTGTAATAGAAATAACGTTTGTTGGAATATAAGCGGAAACGTCACCCGCTTGTGTTTCAATAATAGGCAAAGCAGTCATACTACCTCCACCCAATTTATTATTGAGCTTAGCAGCTCTTTCCAATAGTCGAGAGTGCAAATAAAACACATCTCCAGGATAAGCTTCTCGCCCAGGAGGTCGACGTAGTAATAAAGACATTTGACGATAGGCTTGTGCTTGTTTAGTTAAATCATCATATACTACTAAAGTCGCTTTACCTTTATACATAAAATATTCTGCTAATGCAGCCCCTGTATAAGGAGCAATATATTGCAATGTAGCTGGATCGTCTGCATTAGATGCTACAATTATTGTATATTCTAATGCACCTTTTTCTTCTAAAGTAGATACAACTTGAGCAACTGATGAAGCTTTTTGACCAATAGCAACATAGATACAAATAACATCTTGACTTTTTTGATTAATAATAGTGTCCAGAGCTACTGCTGTTTTACCTGTTTGTCTATCGCCAATAATTAATTCTCTTTGTCCTCTTCCAATCGGAATCATTGAATCAATTGCTGTAATACCAGTCTGCAAAGGTTCACAGACTGATTGTCTGCCAATAATACCTGGAGCATAAGATTCAATTAATCTGGTTTCTGAAGAATTTGGTAAACCTTTTGCATCAATTGGTCGCGCTAGTGGATCTACAACCCTACCTAAAAAAGAATCGCCAACTGGTATTTGAGCAATTTTACCTGTAGCTTTTACAGAACTACCCTCTAATATATTTCTGCCATCACCCATTAGAACTACTCCAACATTGTCACTCTCCAAATTTAGAGCTATACCAATTGTTCGATCTTCAAACTCAAGCAATTCTCCAGCCATCACCTCATCTAGGCCATATACTCTTGCAATACCGTCCCCAACTTGTAAAACAGTACCTATATTAGCTACTTGAACCTCTTGCTCATACTTGTCAATTTGCTGACGTATGACATTACTTATTTCATCTGGTCTGATATTTAACATATTAAAGTTATGAATTATTATTTATTATAGATCTTATTTTAAACACTCATACTTGAAGCTGAATTCAAATAAGCACTTATATGCTTTAATCTTCCATGTAAACTTGTATCAATAGTTTTAGATCCTATCTTTATAATAAAACCAGCAATTAGCATTGGCTCTATTGTAATTACAAGTTTTACTGTTTTACTATTAGTTATATCTCTTATTTTATTTATTAATGCACTTTGCTGTATATCTGTTAAAATAATGGGCGTCAGTATTTCTGCTACTACTATTGATTGCAATTGATATACCAATTCTAAATACTTACTAATAATAATATCCAATAGTGTAATCCTGCGCCTATCTATAAGAACAAGCAAAAATCTAATAACAAGACTATGGACTTGATTGTTAAACAGCTCATTGACAACATTTTTTTTTACCTCTGTTGTAATTAAAGGATTGTAAAAAAATGTTTTTAGTTCTTTTGATTCTTTCAGTATCTCAGATATTAAGCATAAATCCTCATTGACCTGATCTAATACAGATGCAGCGCTAGCTGATTCTACAAGAGCTTCTGCATAAGGCATAGCTACCTTAGACATAAATCCTTGACTACTCATAAATGCCCCCCTAATTGAGCAATATTATTATCTATAATTTTAGTTTGAAGAGCAGGAGTAATTTGATTTTGTAGCTGCATCGTAACCCTTTTAATAGCTAAAGACGTAATTTGAAGCTGAATTTGTTGTTTAATTTGAATCTCAGCTGTTGAAATACTTGCTTTACTCGCATATATTAACTTATCTATATCCGCTTTTCCTTGATCTAATATAGATTGCCTAACTTTTTGAGCAGTTAATTCCGCTTCTTTTATAATTTGAGTAATAACTATTTGTGTTTGAGCTAACTGTTTTTCTGACTCACTTAATCTTAAATTAGCTTGTTGTAAACGCTCTTCTGATTCCTGTATAGCTAATAAAACTTTTTCTTGTCTAGTAACAAGAATAGAGCCTAAAAATTCTTTTAATACATAAATAAGACCCGATAGTAATAATAAAATATTGATTACATTAGCCTCTAAAAAATCTGTATTAAAACTAATACCTAAATTGACATCTGTCTCAAAATTTGCAATTATATTAAAAAGTTGCATAAAGCTTTTCATTTTATCTATATATCCCAACAAATTAATTAACATAGTAAGAAAATCTTATAGTCATACTATTCACTAATCATTTAATAACTTCAGTTTAATCATATCACTTAAAGCATCCACTTGTGTTTCTAAAGTTCTTAACGCACTCTCTTTTTGAATATTTAACTGATCATACGCTTCAAAAACTAATTTTTCTGCATCCAGCTGAGCTTCTTTTATTTTTACAGCTACTATTTCTTGAGACTGTTCTTGAGCAACTTTAATAATATCTTGAGCTTGCTTTCTTGACTCTGCTAACTGATGCTCGTATTGTTTTGTTAAATCATCAGCTTTGACTAAGTAAGCAGAAGCTGTAGTTAAACTATTGCGAATATATTCATCGCGTTCATCAAGCACATTAATAACTGGCTTATAAAAAATAAAATTTAATGCAACAGTCAAAGCAAAAAATTGTAATGCCATTAAAGGTAAAGTTGCATTAAAATCAAACAGCCCCCCTTCTGCATTTGTACTTAACATTTGAAAAAATAGAAAGGAAAAGTCCATCATTTACCTGTTTGTATTGATTTTATATTTAATATTGTAAACACCTAATTCATCATTATAACTTTATAAAACGCCTAGTTTCTTATTCTAAAATCAATAATAGAAATATAAAAACTAAGCGTCAATAACTAATTTATCCCGTATAAGGATTTGCAAATAGAAGTGATAATGCAACTACTAAACCATATATTGTTAAAGACTCCATAAAGGCTAAACTTAATAGAAGTGTACCTCGAATTTTACCTTCAACCTCCGGTTGTCTAGCAATACCTTCTACAGCGTTAGCTGCAGCACTTCCTTGGCCAATTCCAGGACCAATAGCAGCGAGACCTACAGCAAGACCAGCAGCTATAACCGAAGCAGCAGAAATAATAGAATCCATAAATAGTGTTATACAATTAGAATATATAGAAAATTAACAGATTTCAAATATAACTATTCAGCATATTAAATTGATATCCCAAATTTAATGATCACCATGTCCTTCCATAGCTTCACCTATATAAGCAGCCGATAAAGTAGAAAAAATTAATGCTTGAATAGAACTAGCAAATAATCCTAAAATCATAACAGGTAATGGTACTAAAATTGGAACCAATAATGTAAAGACTGATACAACAAGCTCATCAGCTAAAATATTACCGAATAATCGAAAACTAAGAGATAAAGGTTTTGTAAAATCTTCCAAAATATTAATGGGTAATAATACAGGTGTTGGTTCAATATAACGCATAAAGTAACCTAAACCATTTTTGGTTAGACCAGCGTAAAAATATGCTATTGAGGTTAATAAAGACAAAGCAACTGTTGTATTTATATCATTAGTCGGTGCTGCTAATTCGCCTTCTGGTAAATGAATTAATTTCCACGGAATTAAAGCACCAGCCCAATTACTACCCAAAATAAATAAAAAAATAGTTGCAATATATGGAACCCACGAACGATATTCATGCTCTCCTATTTGATTTTTAGCTATATCTTGCAAAAATTCAAGTATGAACTCCATAAAATTTTGCCATTTTTGGGGCACTTTATCTAGCTTTCTAGTTCCTATAGAAGCAACAACCATTAACACAACTATTACTAACCATGAAACTATGAAAACTTGCCCGTGCAATTTATAACTACCTATTGTCCAATATAAATGTTTACCTACTTCTACTGCAGATATTGGAGCAAATGAAAAAATGTCTGCTAATTGTATATAATCCATAAAAATTATAATTTTAATAAGTAGTATACATAATTTAAATATATTAGATTTTTATTTTAAAAATATTTTAAAATAAAAACACTGTTATAATTAATTATATATTGATATAGTTATTATTTAACTTTATTTTTAAAACGTTTTAGTATTACAATATTAATAACTTAGTTTAGATCTATTTTTTCGCCTAATAAAAATCTTTGAAAACGTCTTACTTTTATATTCTCTCCAAGTAAAGCTATATGTTGTTTAATCAAATCTTCAATTATAATATCTTGATCTTTTATAAAAGGTTGGTACATTAAACACATTTCCTTTAACCGTTTATCTATTCTTGCTTTGATAATTTTATCTTTCATTTCAGGAGATTTATTGATAATATCTTCTTTTTCTGACTCAATCCTAATCTCACGATCAATAATATCTTGAGGTATATGTTTGATAGATACATAAAACACATTTTGACAAGCTGCAACTTGCATAGCTAAATTTTTAGCTAACTTTTGAAATTCAATACGTCTAGCAACAAAATCTGTTTCACAATTTAATTCAACTAACACGCCTATTCTTGAACCTATATGAATATAACTATCTATTATCCCTTCTGTTGCTGATCTCGTAGATTTCTTATCAGCTGATGCTAGACCTTTTTTACGCAAAGTTTCTACAGCCATTTCCATATTTCCGTCAGCTGCCTGAAGAGCTTTTTTGCAATCCATCATACCAGCGCCTGTTTTAATACGTAATTCTTTAACAAAATGCGGAGAAATTTGTATTTTCATTGTATATTTATCCTTAATAAATTGTTAAAAATAACTCTATTATTATATATAATTCTTATGTAAATTTTAGCTCGCATTCTGATGTTCTGAAGTATAATTTGCGCCTTCAATTATAGAATCAGCTATTTTACTGATAATTAATTTAATAGATCTAATAGCATCGTCATTTGCTGGTATTGGAATATCTATAATCTCTGGATTGCAATTCGTATCTAATATACAAATAGTAGGTATACCTAATTTAATACATTCCTGAATTGCTGTTGTTTCACGTTTTTGATCAACAACTATAACAAAGTCAGGCAATTTAGTCATATTCTTAATACCATTCAAATGTTTTCTCAACTTTTCTAATTCCCTACGATAAATTGAAGCTTCTTTTTTAGGCAATATATCCATAATACCAGTAGCTTCTTCAATTTCTAATTTTTGTAAACGCTCAACTCTTGATTTAATTGTCATCCAATTAGTTAACATGCCACCTAACCATCTTTGATTAACATAATAAGAATTAGAACGTATAGCCTGTTCTGCAATTACTCCTGCGGCTTGCCTCTTGGTGCCTAAAAATAAAAATTTTTTACCTTTCCGAGAAGCATCACGAATAAACCGGCATGCTTCTGTTAATAACTGAGATGTTTGAACTAAATCTATAATATGTATACCATTTCTTTCGGTATAGATATATGGAAACATTTTAGGGTTCCATCTTCTAGCCTGGTGCCCAAAATGAGCACCCGCTTCTAATAATTCACTTAATGAAATAATTGACATAACTTATTATATAATTATATAGACAAAAATAAAGAAAAAAATAGAATAGAATTTATATTAATATGTAAACCATAATAACACAATGATTTGACTCAAACGTATACTATAGGTAATGTTTGTATTAAATAAGTTATTATAAGCCATGATTGGTAGAATAAGTATGAGCATTCCTATCATCAACAATAATATCTTCAAAATTCAATTCTTTAGAATGTTGAGAAAATGATAATAAACTTTTATGATTAGAATTTTGTGGATCTTTATAATTAAACTGTGTATTATTATAAAGGTTAAATCCAGTACCTGCAGGTATTAATCGTCCTATAATTACATTTTCTTTTAATCCTCTTAGCCAATCTAATTTACCTGAAATCGCTGCATCTGTTAATACTTTTGTTGTTTCTTGAAAACTTGCTGCAGATATAAAACTTTCTGTGTTAAGTGATGCTTTAGTAATACCTAATAAAATTGGATGATACAATGCTTCTTCTTTACATCCTGACCGCAAAGACTGATTCACTAATTCTATTTTTTGTAGTTCTATAATTTCACCTGGCAAATAATCAGTATCACCTCCATTTTCAATTTTTACTTTAGATGTCATTTGTCTAACAATAACTTCAATATGTTTATCAGAAATTTCTACTCCTTGAGATTGATAAACCGATTGTAATTCTTTAACTAGATACAACTGCAACATTAATAGGCTTAACCGTGTTGCATCATATAAGCTTAAACCTTGATTCAAATATTCACGAAACTTAGATTCTAAAACAATATGTGGATTAAACACTATATCTGCTTTTTTACGTGCTTCTAAGATTTCTTCTATTCTTGGTAAACCTTGCACAATATCACCTGTTTTTGCCCTTTCAAAAATTAATGTAGCAATGTTTTCTCCTCTTTGAATTAAGGCTTGATTATTAACATGAACAAAGGAGCCTCTAGATATCAAATATGGTTGGCCTAAACGGATAGTTACTTGATTATCTTGAATAGAAATAACCCTTCCAGAGCTATATGAAACAACATTAGTAGCAATCTCATCCCCTGCATAAACCCAATCATTTACATTAACTTTAATATTTTGATGATTATTAATAGAAAAAGTTTTTGTATCTAACGAAGTAACCAACAAAATTCTTGGATTTGCAGTTTTGTTTCGCTGAATAGAAACTACCTGTCCTTGATGATAAGAAAATATTTCAGTTTGGGCTAATATAGTACCACTTTCAACATATTGATTATTTTTAACTAATAAGCGTGTTTTTGTATATAAATCTTTATTAATACCATTTATATCATTTTTATCTTTCAAAGACAACTTATCCATTGTCACAATTTTCATTCTAGAAACAGAATTATTTATAGAAGCAGTATTCAATTGCAAGGTACATTTTAAATTAGAACATTCTTTATTCAAATCAGCTATTAAATAAGTTTTAACAATATTTATACCTAAAACTGATTTTATTCTTTCACCGTCTCTAAAATAAATACGTTTCACCAATTTCAAGTTACATATATTAATATTAAAAGAATCTTGAGAATGTATAAACTCCATTTTTTTATTAGGAATTGAATAGACTATTACAGGCCTAATTAAATTAAATTGTTCATTTTTCATATAGAAATACTCCCAATATACCAACTTATCCGTTTTTATATTATTGGCAATCATTTCTCCTGGTCTTAAGAATCCTCTAGATTTGTTATTATCATACCGGAAATACGGATATAATATACCGGGTTTTATTATAATTTCTCTAACAATACCCTCTTTTTGTACAATATCAATAATTCCACTACTTTTAGCAAAAACATTTTTTATAATCTCTTTACCTTTATCTACAAACTGACCATGCTTAACTAAAAGTAAAGATATATCTTTATTGATTTCATGCGTTTCCTCTGCTATCCACAATATATACCCACCATCAATAATATCATAATAATCTTTTTTATTCTGAGTATCAGTTTTTTTATCTGATACAGATAAATCTAAATACTTAATAATTCCTCCAGTATTTGTACGATAAAGATTAGTAATTAATTCGGCTATCAATTGATTATTAACAATACATTGATTAGGTAAAACTTTTAAAATGAATTGATCTTGTTCTTTCGTTACTAAAAAATGATTTTTATATCCGTTATAAAATTTTGTTATAACATCTAAATTGGTGTATGTTTTAGAAGACGTAATAATAACTATATCCTTTATGAAATCTTGTTTCCTCTTTAAAATACGAATTTTTCCATTATAACGAGTTATCAATTCAGTTTTTCCAATCAAACTATTCTCATATATAAAATCATTTTCAGAAACCATTAATTGTGCACTATATGGAATAGTAAAGACATGTCCAGAAAGAATCCATACAACTCCCCCATTAACAACACTTTTAAAAGTTTTTTGCTCATTTTGAACTTCATTCAAAGATAGATCTGTTAAATATATACTTCCAGAAAAATCCGCTAAAACAGCTTTTTGTGCTTTTTCTGTCATAATTCTTGTAGTTATAGGATACTCAGCTATAATTTGTCCACATTTTATAAAATCTAAATTTTTTACAAATAACAATGAGCCTTTAACTAAAGGTAGGCTTGTTTGCCTCTTATAAGTATCTATCAGTTTCAGTTTAATATCTTTTTCTAACAAAAAAGCGTGATCACCATGACGAGTGCGCGTATCACTTAAAACAATATTACTTGGATATTCAACCCGACATTCAGAAGAACTAACTACAGTTTGTGCCAACTCACCCGTAAAAACTCCACCAGTATGAAACGTTCTCATGGTTAACTGAGTACCAGGCTCACCGATAGATTGAGCTGCAATAATGCCGACAGCCTCTCCTAAATCTACAATTCTTCCATGAGCTAAATTCCATCCATAACATGACTGACATACTGATTTTATAGCATCACACGTAATAGGAGATCTAACTAATACACTAGATATCCCTAAACTAACAATCTCATCAGCTAATTCAGGTGATATTTCTTTATTTGCCCTTGCTATTAACTTTCCGCTGGATGAATCAAAAAGATCTTCTGCTAATACACGACCTATCAAAGCTTGATTTAAAGAAATCAAAGTTTTTCTGTTATCTATCATGGCTTCTAATATAATACCTTTAGAAGTATGACAATCTGACTCTCTGATAATTACATCCTGTGCAACATCTACTAAACGACGAGTCAAATAGCCTGAATCTGCTGTACGTAAAGCTGTATCAACAAGACCTTTTCGAGCACCATAAGAAGAAATGAAGTAATCTGTTACTGTTAAACCTTCTCTAAAATTGCTAGATATAGGTAAATCAATAATTTGTCCTTGAGGATCTGCCATCAAACCTCTCATACCAACTAATTGTCTTACTTGTGAAATATTAGCTCTTGCTCCAGAAAAAGCCATCATATAAATAGAATTTAAAGGATCTTTCTCTGTAAAATATTTAATCACTTGTTTTTTTAAAGTATCACTTGCACTATTCCACGTATCAATAACCTTTTGAAAACGTTCAACAGCTGTTATTTCTCCCCTCTTATATTTACTATCTGTATCATCTATCACTTTCATAGTAATATCAAGTAAATTATTTTTGACAGGAGGAATACGTAAGTCTTCTAAACTTAAAGATATGCCTGCTTTAGTTGCATATAAAAATCCTAAATCTTTCAAAGTGTCTGCCATATTAGATGCACGGGCTATACCATAGTTCCTAAAGGCCCACATAATTAATTGTCTTAGTTGTGATTTATCCACAACTTTATTTAAGAATAATGGTTCTACAAATTTTTTTTGTGTCATGTAATAAAATTAAAAACAATAAATAATTAACCTCTAGTTAAATTAATGACTCTCTAATAGCTTTATTAAATAAAATACGTCCGGCTGTTGTACGAATATATTGAACTAACATTTTGCCATCAGTATTATACTTCACTATTTTATCAGTAAATATTTTTGTTGTAGTACCATCAAAATTTAGCTTTGATGAAATGACATCTTGATGAAATGAATCATCTACTGGACCATTAAAGCGAACCCAAATTAAAGCATGTAAACCTATATTGTTATGTTGATAAGCTATTAATGCATCATCTAAATTAGCAAAATATTGATTAGAATTATTAATAGCCGTTGGATTATAGGTCGTTAAATAATAACAACCTAGAACCATATCTTGACTTGGCATTAAAATAGGCTGGCCTGTTGCTGGAGATAAAAAATTATGTGGTGCCAACATCAATAAACGTGCTTCTGCTTGAGATTCTAAAGATAAAGGTACATGAACAGCCATCTGATCACCATCAAAATCAGCATTAAATGCAGGACACACTAATGGATGTAATTTAATTGCTCTGCCTTCTACTAAAATAGGTTCAAACGCTTGTATTCCTAGCCTATGTAGAGTTGGAGCTCTATTTAATAGAACGGGATGGCCGTATATTACCTCCTCTAATACATTCCATACAATCGGTTCATTTTTTTGAATAATTTTTTTGGCAGCTTTAATATTGTTCACTAAGCCTTGTAAAATTAGTCTATGAATTACAAAGGGTTGAAATAATTCTAAAGCCATTTCTTTTGGCAAACCACACTGATGTAATTTCAAATGAGGACCAACAACAATAACTGATCTACCAGAATAATCTACACGTTTTCCTAATAAATTTTGCCTGAATCTTCCTTGTTTACCCTCAATTATATCAGAGAGAGATTTTAAAGGGCGATTATTGGCTCCAATAACAGTTCGACCACGACGCCCATTATCCATTAAAGAATCTACTGCTTCTTGCAACATCCTTTTTTCATTTCTAATAATTATTTCAGGAGCCAATATTGCTTTAAGACGTGCCAAACGATTATTACGATTAATAATTCTTCTGTAAAACTCATTTAAATCAGCCGTTGCAAATCGCCCTCCATCTAACTGGACCATAGGCCTTAAATCTGGTGGTATTACAGGAATTACAGATAAAACCATCCATGAAGGATTTGCTCCCGTTGAAAGAAAATTCTCTAATAAACGCAATCTCTTCATTTTTTTATTAAATTTAGTAGATGGATTTTTGAATAATTTAGGTGGTTTCAATGATTCTTCTCTTAACATATCTACCGTATTACTCAGATCTATGTTATCTAATAATTTATAAATTGCTTCTGCTCCTATACCGACTTCAATGTCAAATAAGTCAGATGAATGAGAGGATAATTTTTCTTCTAAATTTCTCCATTCATATCCCTCTAATAGTTGCTTATAATTTAATTTATGATAATTACCCGGATTAATAACTACATAAGAATGAAAATAGACTATTTTCTCTAATTCTTTAACAGTTAAATCTAAGGCTAAAGCAATATAGCTTGTACTTCCCTTTAAATACCAAACATGAGTTATAGGAGCAGACAGCTCAATATACGCCATTCTATGTCGCCTAACTTTTGATTCTGTCACCTCAACACCACAACGTTCACATACAACACCTTTATAACGAAATCTTTTATATTTACCACAATGACATTCCCAGTCTTTTACAGGGCCAAAAATTCGTTCACAAAAAAGACCATCCATTTCTGGCTTCAAAGTTCTATAATTAATTGTTTCCGGTTTAGTTACTTCTCCCACAATTTGACCATTTGGAAGAACTCTTTCACCCCAACTTCGTATCTTACTAGGAGAAGCTAAACTGATTTTCACATAATCAAAATGATGATCAAATTTAGTCATAAGTAGAAAATTAATAAAATAAATTATAACTTAGTAATTATATTCTTCAAATTACAACTGATCTTTATTAAGATATTAATCTTGCATGGTAAGATCTTTAATGCAAATAAAATTTAAATGTATTTAATTAAATTTTTCAACAGATCTCATCTTCTCTACATATTCATTAGACATTAAATCGATTTCTATACTAGCTCTATTTCCATCATCAAGTGATTCTATCTTATGTACTGCAACATCAAGTGCTAACGATTGCAACTCTCTCATAAGAACTTTAAAAGATTCAGGAGTTCCTGGCTTGGGTATAGGCTTACCTTTAACTATTGCATTTAAAGCATCATTTCTTCCTTGCATATCATCAGACTTAACTGTCAATAATTCCTGTAAAGTATATGCTGCTCCAAATGCTTCTAATGCCCATACTTCCATCTCACCTAATCGTTGACCTCCATGCTGAGCACGACCTCCCAAAGGCTGTTGTGTTACTAAAGAATAAGGGCCTGTAGAACGTGCGTGAATTTTATCATCAACTAAATGGACAAGCTTGAGAATATACGCTTTACCAACAGTTACAGGATTATCAAAAAATTCCCCTGTTCTACCATCAATTAGCATAATTTTACCAGGATGCAAAGAATTAAATAGCCAAGATTTATTAGTAATTAAACTAGCCTGTTGCAATTTATTATTTACTAAAGCACGAGAAGCTTCTGAGCCATACATCTCATCAAAAGGTATAATCTTAAAACGTTTACCTAAATATGAGCCTGCCAAGCCAAGTAAACACTCAAACAGCTGACCTACATTCATTCTTGAAGGTACGCCTAAAGGATTTAAAATAATATCCACAGGTGTACCATCTGGTAAAAAAGGCATATCCTGCACAGATAAAATTCGTGAAATAATACCTTTATTACCATGGCGACCAGCCATCTTATCACCTACTTGAATTTTTCTTTTTTGGGCCACATAAACTCTTATAATTTCATTTGTTCCTGGTGGAAGCTCATCTCCTTTTTGACGTTTAAAAATTTTTATATTAACGACCCTACCTTTAGTAGCGTTGGGTAATCTTAAAGAAGTATCACGTACATCCCTTGCTTTTTCGCCAAATATGGCTCTTAACAATTTACCTTCTGGCAACTGGTCAGATTCTCCCTTTGGTGTGACTTTACCAACTAATATATCTCCTGAATCTACCCAAGACCCAATAGCAATTATACCATTTTTATCTAATAAACTAATCGATGATTCACTGACATTAGGAATATCTCGCGTGATTTCTTCTGAACCAAGCTTTGTCTGTCGACATTCTAATTCATATCTTTCAATATGTATAGAAGTATATAAATCATCATACACAAGACGCTCACTAATTAAAAACGCATCTTCATAATTATAGCCTTCCCAAGGCATATAAGCAACTATAATATTTCTGCCTAAAGCTATCTCGCCACCATCTGTTGATGCGCCATCTGCTATAGTTTGCCCTACACAAATATTTTCCCCTGGCCATACGATTGGTCTTTGATTAATACAAGTATCTTGATTAGAACGATAATATTTTTTCAATCTATAGTGAATTGTATAACCATCACTATTTTGTATACCAATTTTTGTTCCTGATACATAGCTCACAATACCATTAGTACGACTAGTTATAGTCATACCTGAATCTTTTGCTATTTTAGCTTCTAAGCCTGTACCAACTATAGATTTTTCTGGGAAAAGTAAAGGTACTGCCTGCCTCTGCATATTTGAACCCATTAAAGCTCTATTTGCATCATCATGTTCTAAAAAAGGAATTAAAGAAGTAGCAGCAGATATAAACTGAATAGGTGAAACAGCCATATAATCTACTTGATTTATATTAGCAGTTATAAACTCTTGCTTATATCTTACAGCAATTACATTATCTTTTATAAAATTATGAATATCTAAAATAATATCTGCTGGAGCTATACGTAAGTAATCTTCCTGATCAGCAGTTATATAGTAAAGTTTATTGTTCTTTAACACTTGACCATTAACAACTTTATAACATGGAGTTTCTATAAAACCATATCGATTCACTTTAGCATATATACTTAAAGAGCCTATTAAACCAGCATTTGGACCTTCAGGTGTTTCTATTGGGCATATACGACCATAATGACTAGGATGTAAATCCCTAACAGCAAAACCTGCTCTATCTTTATTAAGGCCTCCAGGGCCTAAAGCACTAATTCTGCGCTTATGAGTTAACTCAGATAGTGGATTTGTTTGATCCATAAATTGTGATAGCTGACTAGAACTAAAAAATTCTCTAACTGATGCCATTAAAGGCTTGGGATTCACTAAATTAGACAAACTTAAAGAATCAAGATCACAAATCATCATACGCTCACGTATAATTCTCTCTAGCCTATTTAGACCTATACGTACTTGATTTTGCAACAATTCTCCAACTGATCGTACTCTCCTATTTCCTAAATGATCTATATCATCAAAAGTTCCAATATTTTGCTCTTTTATATTAAGTAAATAATCTAAAGAAACTAAAATATCTTCTGGAGATAAAACACGAAAATTATTAGGAACTTTTAGATTTAATTTTTGATTGATTTTATGTCTACCAACTTCACCTAAATCATATCTCTTGGGATCAAAAAAACGTGTATACAACATCTGTTTTGCAACAGTCAAAGTAGCTGGTTCATTAGGACGTAACTTACTATAAACAATCACTAATGCTTCTTCTTCGGTGACTTCCTCAATAGAAACATGATTAATATCTTTACTAAACTCTTTTCGATAATAACTTAATGAAGAATCAATCAGATAATTATATTTTGTTAATCTACTCTTAATATCATCATTTGTTAAACCTATAGCTCGTAAAAAAATATATGCATTGACTTTATGATTTTTATCAATTTTTGCCCAAATTTGAGCTTTAGCGTCTATTTCAAACTTTAGCCAAGAACCACGATTTGAGATTAAGCTACAACTATATATTTGTTTGTTATTTTTGTCTAATTCTTTTTTATAGTAAACTCCTGGACTTCTAACTATTTGATTAATAATTATTCTTTCTGTACCAGAAATCACAAAAGTGCCTCTATTGGTCATCAATGGAAGATCACCTATAAATACAGGCCTTTTTCTGTATTTTTTATTTATATCTTGAGAATTAACTAAACATGAGAAACTTTTAGAATTTGATGTATTTTCTCTAATCAATTCTGTATCTTTTCTAGTTAATTTTGCAGGTATATATATTTGAGCACTATATGTTCTATCTCTGCTTTTTGCTTTTCTTACACTATATCTTGGAAATTTTAATTTATAATCTTTACCAAAAAATTGCAATTCTAATTTGCCTGTTGGATCAACTATAAGAGGAAAAGAATTTAATACTTCAGATAATCCCTCCAATAAAAAGTATTTAAAACTTTCTTTCTGAATAGCTGCTAAATCTGGAAATACATATTGAAACATCATTTCTTGTGACATTAACAACCTCACAATTTTAAAATTTACTGCTTATAAAGGCTAAAAGAATTTACAATATTTTGAATGAATATAAATATAATACTAAAAATAGTATCTAAGTATATTCAATATATAAGAAACATATGAAAAATTTACTAAAATAAATAATAGTCCATCTTATCAAGTTAGCTTTAATAATTGAAAATTAATAAAAATTTAGAAACTTAAATCGTTGATACATTTTGAGACATGAATTTTTTCAAAGCTTTAGCAAGAATAGATTTTTTGCGAGAACCATTATTTTTATGTAAAATCCCTTTAATTACAGCTTTATCTATTTTCTTATAAATAGCTGACAATTGTAACATATAGTCATAATTCTGATTAACACTAAGTACATCATCTAAACTCAACATATATTTTTTAGTCAAAGTTTTAATAGCAGACTTGTAACTTTTATTTCTATATTTATTACGTAAAGATATTTGATTTTTTTTAACAGCAGATATATTCTTAGACATCGTTGTGTAATCGTATAATATTAATCAATAGTATATAATTCATCAAGATTTAATTTTCAATCTAATTGGATTATATCATTAATTAATATAAATAAACAAGAATGTATCACTCTATATACATAATATTACAAACACAAAAATGACAAATATTATATTAAATAAATATTACTTACTAAAGCTGTATAAATAATCAATTAGACTTGATAGAATCAACAAAACTATGACATAATAATCTTACATTATAATTATTGAATAACAAAATATTATGAGTAAAAATAAAGGAGCACGTATAGTAATAACACTAGAATGTTCCTGTCGAAATTTGATAAATACAAATAAAAGAAAAAAAGGAATATTTCGTTATACGAGTACAAAAAACAGAAAAAATACACCTAGCAGAATAGAATTAATGAAATTTTGTCCTGCTTGTAATCAGCATAAAAAGTTTAAAGAAATTAAATGATATTATATAAACAAAAGAATTTAAATATTAAGCCAAGTGAACAAATTAATTACAAAGACATAGATTTGCTGCGTAAATTTATAACAGACCAAAGTAAAATTGTTTCTAGACGCTTAAATGGTTTAACAGTCAAGCAACAAAAACAATTAGCAAAATCAATAAAAAGAGCACGTATCTTGGCATTATTGCCTTTTATAAATAAAGATTGACAACAAAGATATACTAAATATTAAGATATTACAAATATATCTTAATATTTTTTACACTTACAAGATTTTTGGCTTTTCATACAACTCATAAACTTCTATTAAATCTTGTGGTTGCCATAAATTGTAATCTGTACACATTATCCCGCATTCATTACCTATAATAACTTCATCTACATCATTTTTTATGCGTTTTAATGAACCAATAATACCTTCATAAATTAATTGATCTTCACGATAAACATTTATCAAAGCATTTTTTTTCAACTTACCTGATTTGACTATACAACCTGCTACAGTTCCTTTATTTACAAAAAATGTAGTTTGAACTTTAGCTTCACCAATTAATAATTTATCATATTCCGGATCAACTAGATCCAGCATATAATTTTTAACATAATCTATTAAATCATAAATAAGAACAAATTTGCATAAATGCACATTTAATTTTTCTGCAGCATTTAATATATTAGTAGTAATGTTTATATTGAAAGCTATAATTACAGCCTGAGTATTAAAAGCTAAATCAAGATCTGTGCTAGAAACAACTCCTAAACTAGAAGTCAAAATATTCAATTTAACTTTACTTTGAGGAATTTGAATAAATGAATTGATTAAAGCATCAATAGTTCCTTGTGTGTCTGCTTTTATAATTAAATTTAAGTTTTTAATATTTGCTTGATTATTACAACTATATAATTTAAAATTTGAATTTAATAAATTTCTTGTATTTTCTATAATACTAGACGAACTACTTTCTGTAATTAACTTTTTCGCTTCTTTTTCACTTTGCACTGCATGAAAATATTTTCCTGGTTGTGGAATAGAATAAAAACCTAACACTTGTAAAACAGATGAAGGTTCTGCTAGCATTAACTCATGACCTAAATTATTTACAATTTTTTTTACACGCCCGTAAGAAGTATCTGACACTATAATATCCCCAACTTTTAAAGTACCATTTAAAATAATTGTATTAACTAATGTACCTTTTGTTTTATCTAAATAAGCTTCTAAAATAATACCTTGAGCGAATTGCCTGGGATCAGCTTTTAAATTAATAGATTCTGCCAAATTAGAAACAGCTGTTAATAATGTATTTATATTTATTTTCTTTAATGCACTAATTTCAACAAACTCAATCTCACCTCCCCAATCAGTACTTAGTATATTATAATTTGCTAATTGCTCACGAACCCTAGAAAGATTAATATCTATTTTATCAATTTTATTAATAGCAACAATATAAGGAAGCTTTTTAGATACAATATAATCAATTACTTCAATGGTTTGAGGCTTTAAACCATCATCAGCAGCAACAATTAAAATTACTATGTCGGTTATTTGAGTGCAACGCAATCTCATACTAGAAAAGGCTTCATGACCTGGTGTATCAATAAAAATTAATTTTTTATTTAGTGAATCAGATGAACAATTCACCTCATAAGCACTTATTGATTGTGTTATTCCACCTATTTCTTTACTCACGGAATCAGTATTTCGAATAGCATCTAATAAAGAAGTTTTACCATGATCTACATGGCCTAAAATTGTAATTATAGGAGCTCTACTAACTCCTGTAGAAGAATTGACCTCTTTAAATTTATTCAGCTGGCTCAATTCAGATTGATGTTCTTGAGTAAAAACTGTAAAATTATATTTTTGAGCAACCTGAATCGCAGTAGATATATCAACAATTTGATTAACTGTGACAGAAATACCCTGTAAAAATAACCCTGTAATAATTTCTGCAGGTGGTATTTGAAGTTTTATCGATAATTCTTCAATACTTAATGGGGAATTTATAATTACAGATTTATCATCACTACTAATATCTACGTTAACACTTAACTTCTTTTTCACTTTTTCTTTCTTTTTTTGCTTATTGGATTTTATAGATCCTATAACTATATTATTTAGATCATCTTGAGCATTAACTATTGCTTTACTTTTATTTTTTTTCTTAAAAACACTATATTGATCTTTATCTGAATCAATAATATCTGTCTTTCTTTTCTTTAATTTTCCTTTATTATCTTGCTTAAATATATTTTTTGCTTTCTTGTCAAATGTTAAATTAAAGTCTGAATTTTCAACAGAGTTTTTTATTCCTAATGAAGACTTAAAATCTTGATCTGCTGGAATGTCTGCTAATCTTAAACTATTAATAAATTTAGGATTCTCTAATAAAAAAGCATTTTCATTTTTTATGGACATACAAAAACTAAAATCAACAAAACAATTATAATACAACAATATCTTACCCCTTACAATTAAAATCAATAAATATTGAACTATTATTCAATATTAATATATATTAAATAAATATTTTTTCTTAAAAAGATGTAAAGCATAATTTTCAGCTTATATAATAACCATAATTAAAACATATGCATAAATTATTATAAGAATATGCAATTAGAATTAAATATAAGGAATCAAATGCCTCGCTTACAAAAAAATGATAATTTTATAGACAAAACTTTTACTGTATTAGCAGATATAATTTTAAAAATATTGCCTACTACAAAAGAAGAGAAACAAGCTTTTTGTTATTATCGGGACGGTATGTCAGCTCAATCAGAAGGAGAATATGCAGAGGCTTTAGAAAATTATTATGAAGCATTAATATTAGAAGAAGATCCATATGATAGGTCATACATAATATATAATATTGGACTGATTTATGCAAGCAATGGTGAGCACACCAAAGCACTAGAATACTACCATCAGGCTTTAGAATTAAACCCTAGATTACCACAAGCATTTAATAATATTGCCATCATATATCATTATCAAGGTCTAAAAGCAGCTGACAAACACGATGACAGCATTGCAAAGTCTATGTTTGATAAGGCAGCAGAATATTGGAAGCAAGCTATTTACTTGGCACCTAACAACTATATAGAGGCTCAAAATTGGTTAAAAACGACAGGTAGGTTAAATAACAACTAATGTAGATTAGTTGGCTATATTTCACAATTCTTGTTAAAAAATCTTATTTCCATCTATAATTAGATTATAGTTAACATCACTATACTATAATATAATGAATTGTTAAAGAAATTATGTCTATTTACTATAATTAAATCATATTCCAATTCAAATGGTAAGTATAAGTAATCAAGGATGCGTAACACAAATCATAGGACCGGTACTAGATATAGAATTTCCTAATGGACAATTACCTAAAGTATTTAATGCATTAAAAGTTCAAGGTCTAGAGAGTACAATAACATGTGAAGTCCAACAATTACTAGGAGACAATAGAGTTCGAGCTGTAGCGATGAGTTCGACTGAAGGCCTAAAAAGAGGCGTAGAAGTTACTGACACAGGAGCTCCTATTACAGTTCCTGTTGGTATACCAACGCTAGGTAGAATTTTTAATGTACTTGGCGAACCTGTAGATAACTTAGGAACAATCAAATCTGAAGATTCATTACCAATACATAGAGCCGCTCCGTCATTTACTCAATTAGAAACAAAACCTTCTATTTTTGAAACAGGGATTAAAGTAGTAGATTTACTTGCTCCATATAGAAAGGGTGGTAAAATTGGTTTATTTGGTGGAGCTGGTGTTGGTAAAACTGTATTAATAATGGAACTAATTAATAATATAGCAAAAGCGCATGGAGGTGTATCCGTATTTGGAGGAGTTGGAGAAAGAACAAGAGAAGGAAATGACTTATATGAAGAAATGAAAGAATCAAAAGTTATTAACGCAGACGACTTAAAAGAATCAAAGGTGGCACTAGTATATGGCCAAATGAATGAGCCACCAGGAGCAAGAATGCGTGTAGGTTTAACTGCATTAACTATGGCAGAATATTTTCGGGATATCAATAAACAAGATGTGCTATTATTCATTGATAACATTTTTCGATTTGTACAAGCAGGTTCTGAAGTTTCAGCATTATTAGGACGTATGCCATCTGCTGTTGGCTATCAACCAACATTAGCAACAGAAATGGGAACTTTACAAGAACGTATTACATCTACAACAGATGGATCAATTACATCAATACAAGCTGTATATGTTCCTGCAGACGACTTAACTGACCCAGCTCCAGCAACTACATTTGCACATTTGGATGCAACAACTGTATTATCAAGAAGTCTAGCAGCTAAAGGTATCTATCCTGCAGTAGATCCTTTAGGGTCTACGTCAACTATGCTACAACCATCAATAGTAGGACAAAAGCACTATTCTACAGCACAACAAATCAAATCAACTTTACAGCGTTATAAGGAATTACAAGACATTATAGCTATATTAGGTCTTGACGAATTATCAGAAGAGGATAGATTAACTGTTGCTAGAGCAAGAAAAATAGAAAGATTTTTATCACAGCCATTTTTTGTTGCCGAAGTATTCACAGGATCGCCAGGAAAATACGTATCACTAGAAGAATCTATAAAAGGTTTTAATATGATATTAGGTGGAGAACTAGATGATTTACCTGAGCAAGCTTTTTACTTAGTAGGCAATATAGAAGAAGCTATAAGTAAAGCAGAAAAGTTAAAATAATATAATTATAAACATGACATTAAATATACGTGTTATTGCACCAGACAGAACTGTTTGGGACGCAAATGCAGAAGAAGTGATTTTACCTAGTAGTACTGGGCAAGTAGGAATCTTAAAAGGACACATCCCTTTACTTACAGCAATAGATATAGGTGTTATGCGTGTACGTATTGAAAAAGAATGGCAGCCTATTATATTACTTGGAGGATTTGCAGAGGTTAAAGATAATAAAATTACTATTTTAGTAAATGGAGCAGAACAGGTATCAGAGGTGGATATAAAAACAGCACAAGAAAATTTAGACAAAGCTACTAAGATTTTAAATGAAGCTAAAAATGATAAAGATAAAATTGAAGCTACACAAAATCTAAGAAAGGCACGTGCTCGTATACAAGCAGCGAATGTATTAAATAATTAAAAATTGATAGAAAAGAAAATAAATAAGTAATGATAATAAGTTTATTTATCATTACTTATTTATTTGCATATATACTAGCTTAAACCAGAACAAATATAGTCAAAATATACTCCCATCTCTTTACCTGCATCTTGGCCTACTAAACTAGAGGTAACTTCTTTCATCGCTTGTATCGCTTGTATAGTGGCACCAATAGGGACGCCTAATGAATTATATGTTTCTTTTAATCCATTTAATACACGTTCGTCTAAAATAGAAGGGTCTCCTGCTAACATACCGTACGTTGCATAACGAAGATAATAATCTAGATCACGTATACAAGCAGCATATCTCCTGGTTGTATACATATTACCACCAGGCCTAGTAATATCAGAATATAATAAAGCTTTAGCTACCGAATCTTTAATAATTGTTGCAGCATTAGCTGCTATAGTAGCTGAAGCTCTAACTCTTAACTCACCTGTTTGAAAATAACCTCTTAACTTATCCAGTGAATTGTCATCTAAGTATTTTCCTTGTACATCTGCTGCATTAATTACAGAAGTAATGGCATCTTGCATAGTGTTTAATTGTCCTTAAATTATTTTTTTATGTCTATTATTATTTGGTAATATAGATTTTCGTGCTTTATTGCATTGCACCTAAAGTGTAATCAAAATAAAATCCTGCTTCAGCTGAATCTTCTCCAGACAATAAAGAGCAAGCAACAGCTTTCATTGAGCGTACCCCTTCAGCAACTCCAGAAATAGGTGTACCCAAAGAATTATACATTTCTTTAACTCCGACCAAACCAATCTCCTCTATTGGGGTTACATCACCAGCTACGATACCATAAGTTACTAATCTTAAATAATAATCTAAATCTCTTAAACATGTTGCTGTCATTTCTTCACCATAAGCATTACCTCCAGGAGATACTACATCTGGACGCTTTTGAAATAACTGCTGACCACCTTGTTTTACAATTAATTCACGATTATCTGTTAAAATTTGTGCTATTCGTAAGCGCCTCTGACCAGATAGTACAAAACTTTTTATTCTGTCTAATTCTCCAGGACTCAAATACCTAGCTTCCGCATCTGCATTGACAATTGATTTAGTAATAATACTCATTAATAAAACTCCAGTAATACTATAACCTATAACATTTATATAATAAAAATACAATTCAAATCTCTACTTCAAACTATACAAGAACCAATAAAAAACTTTTATCATAAGTACAAAAAAAACATGTTTAAGAAGTACTAAAGCAAGAAAGCTCGTATATTATGTAAATAAATCATAATTTACTGATTGCCACCTCCAGATATAAAACTTGGTATAATAATTGACCTATTTTGCTTAGTTAAACTATTGTACAATTTTTCCGTATTTGGAAAATTAGCAGCCGGTAAAGTTGGAAAACGACGATAAGGCACAGTATTTATGCCAAATACAATATCATATTCTTTACTATTCACTAAAACAGATATGAAATAAGCTAATCCTTGAGATGCTAAAATTTGATTATAATACCTTATCTCAGCTTGATTATTTGGTGCTCTACCTAAAAAATGTTTAGTACCTAATTCAATCACTTTAGTATTAGGATATGGCTGATAAAATTCTTTAGCATACAGACGAGAGAAACCCAATTTTTCTACTATTTGCTTAACTGTGATTTGTCTATTAATAAATGCTTTTTCTAAGTTAAAAAACTCATCGCCTATAACAAAAGAATTCAAATCTCTCTCAAAAATTTGACGATATATAGCTCTTAAAATTTGAAGCATACTAGAGGTATCTATTAAAGAATCAACTTTAAAAATAACTGTTTGGTCTCTTTTTATATTAACACCTTGTTGAATTTTTTTCATAATGCTGCCTTGTTGAATAATCTGAGAATTAGATATTTTTTGTTGAGATAAATCAGAAACAGGAGTAACTCTATACGTTTGATTACTTAACCTAAAATTTCTAGCAGCCAACTCAGAAGGTGTAATATATCTTTCATATGGCACAATATTTTCACCAAAAGTTTCAATATATTCTACACTATTTATTATTGTATCTACCATCTTATAATAGCCCTGCTTATAAGCTATATCAAAATACTTATTAATTTCTTGCCTGCCATAAGTCGGCCTACCCATTAATCGATTATGTATATACTCTATAGACTTACATATGTATAAATTGTTCCAATATAATGACCTAAATACAGAGGATTTACTCAATTCACTAATAAACTGGCGGACAGAAATTTGACGATCTTTAAATAAATCTTCAAATTTTTTAATCGTGACTTGCTCGGATTGATAAACAAAACGACCAAAAATCCTTAAGTACACAGCTCTTGTAATTTGCTCTATATTACTCTCTAGCTGAACCTGATTTAATTGAAATATTTTAGGACCTAATGAGCCTAAAATTTTAGAACGTAAGTTTGGACTACTAATTTGACTATAGATTCCAGGACCACTTCTGGGCAAAATTCTTCTAGTATCTTTTCCAAAAGGAGATGACTTTTTACGTAAATTGATACTATTTTGGGCAAAAATTGCTCCAAATTGTATTAATAATGGATCATTACTTAACCCGTAAGGATGCTGATCTGGAAGATTGGATTTATAATCACTAAATAAGGTTATAAATTGAGGTATCTTTCGAAAAACTGTACTATAGTTCAGCAGTTCAATTTGGACTCCCCAATTACGAGCCTCTTGAGCTTCTTCTCCTAAACTACGCAAATACGGCACTGTTTCTTCACCAAAATAATCTGCATATTCAGTACTGTTTATCATATTATCTATTAAGCCATCTAAGCCTCTCGCAGATAAAACAGCAAAATATTTTTTAAATTCTTCTAAGGAACTTATGCCTCTACCTAAAAAATGTCTAAATGCCAATTCAATAACACGACTATTAACAAAAGGTTGTACAAATTGCTTACGATAAATATATGATTTTCCTAGAGAACGAACGAATTCTTTAATTGATAAGGTCCCATTCTTAACTTTTGATTCTAAATCTTGGAAATTCAATCCATATGCTTTTGAAATATCTCTTTGAAAAATTTGTCTATAGCAAGCTTTAATAACATTATTTTTTTCTTCTGAAGATAAACTCGTTTTCATAACAAAACGTTGCTTAAGAATACTAGATTTAGTATATATTTGAGGTAAACGCAAACCTTGTAAATCTCCAGATGTCCTTCTACGCAACTTATCAGTTAAAGCAGATTGATCAAACTCTGAAATAATAATATCAAAGTACTCTTTTACTAGATTTTGCCCTTGAGCATCCTCATTAAAAATACTTAATGCAATTTTACGCATTTCTCTCAATGCAACTACTGCTGCTGCACTAGAGCAAGCATTATCAATTAAATCTCTCAAACCTCTTATATTAACAGATAAAATGTTTGGATCTCCTGCAACAATAGCATAAGTTAAGTATCTTAAGAACCAGTCTAAATCACGCAAAGATTTTTTCATACGACTAGTTCCATAGCGTACTATACTAATAGGTTTAAAACCAGCTGGCAATGAATCACTTGTACTAAAAGGTGATAAAATTATTCCTGATAAATTATTTTGAATATCACCTGATAAGCTTTGTAAATTTGGCTCATTATTGACTTTAGCTGTTGATAAAAACGATGCTTGTGGTCTTTCTAAATAAGAAATAGGTGATCCACCTATAAATATTTTATCAGCAGCTTTAGAAACTAATATGTTAGCATTCTTAGTTAATATGTCAGCTACTTCTAAACGTTTATTACCTGAATTTAAAAATGCAACAAGCTGATCGAGTTCCCCTAACTGTAGAAAACGATCTTGTTGTTCTGCTTGTGATATAGCAGACATTGAAGCTGTGCGAAAAAGCTGCGGACATACTAAAGGACTCCCACTAATTGCTTTAACACTCATAAAATATTGATCTCCTAAATACTATATTTTTATCTGGATAGTCTTCATATAAATAATGTGATTCAAAGACTCAACCACTTGAAAAGTAAATTTTACAAATACATTACTTATTCATAAAATTTAAACTTACTATATTGTAGCAGTATCTATACTTACTGTATAAATTTATATTTATAATATATTTAAAAGATATATCTACCTTGAATAAATATAAACTTTGTAATACTTGCTTAGCTATATACAATAATCTATATATTATTTCTCTATTAAATTGAAATATACTGAGACGTAACAAAGTAAAATTCTTTTAATTTAAACAGATAATATGAACAAAAAAATAAATCCTAACACAGAAATGTCTATTTTCGAACATTTAGAAGAACTCAGAGAACGTATATTTATTGCTTCTATCATTTTTAGTGTGATAACAATAGCATGTTTTGCATATATGAAAAATATCGCATACATACTACAACAACCAGCAATAGGAATAAGATTTTTACAGCTAGCACCAGGAGAATATCTTTTCACATCTATTAAAGTATCATTATATACAGGTTTCTTGTTAAGCAGCCCTTTTATTATTTATCAAATCACTTTATTTATTTTACCTGGGCTGACTAAAAAAGAAAGCGCATTTATAATACCTATACTATTAACATCAATTATTTTATTTTTTAGCGGTATTATATTTGCTTATATGATTTTAGCTCCTGCAGCGTTGCAATTTTTAATCAACTATGGAAATGAAATTGTAGAACCAATATGGTCATTTGAACAATATTTTAATTTTATATTACTTCTTTTATTTAGTACAGGTATTGCATTTCAAATTCCTATTATTCAAATAGTTTTAGGGATACTAAAAATTTTTTCCTCTACAGAAATGTATGCATATTGGAAATATATAATTTTGGGCGCAACAATAATTGCAGCTGTTATTACACCATCTACAGATCCAGTAACACAAATTATTATGTCTTTAGCTATCTTAATTTTATACAGCAGCGGAATTATTATACTAAAATTTTTAAATAAATAAAACTTATATATAACAAAATATTAAGATAAAGGTATTAAACAATATGATAATAATTAAAACCTATAATAATAAGGATTTATGAAAAAATCACAAATATAGAATGTTATTATAAATAAATAAGAGATATAATTATTAAAAATCCAATTTTATTTAATATGACTCATAATTATAATAAATATTTTCATATGAATATTAAACTTGCATTATTAATTTTCGTTAGCACTATAAACTTAATTATAATTCAGCCTATCAAAACTTCAGCATTCCCTATATATGCGCAGCAAGGATATGACAACCCTAGAGAAGCAACTGGTAGAATAGTTTGCGCAAATTGTCATCTAGCACAAAAAACAGTTGAAATTGAAACACCGAAAACAGTATTACCAAATAGTGTGTTCGAAGCCGTTGTAAAAATACCATATGACAAGAGCAGTAAACAAATTTTAGGTAATGGACTTAAAGGACCTATAAATACTGGTGCTGTCATTATTTTACCAGAAGGCTTTAAACTAGCTCCCAAAAACTTATTATCAGAAGAATTAAGAGAAAAAACTAAAAACATTTACATACAACCATATAGTACAACACAAGATAACATCTTATTAGTTGGTCCTTTACCTGGGGAAAAAAACCAAGAAATTATTTTCCCTATTTTATCACCAGATCCAAACAAGGACAAAAATATCCATTTTTTAAAATATCCCATCTATATAGGTGCTAATAGAGGCAGAGGACAAGTGTACCCAACTGGAGATAAATCAAATAATAATATAATAGTGTCTTCACAAGATGGGAAAGTTGCGGATATTACCTCAATGGAAAAAGGAGGATATATAGTTAAGATTGAAAAGAGGAATGGAGAAACTTATACAGAAAATATACCACCTGGCTTAGATTTACTAATTTCTAAAGGAAATGAAGTATTCGCTAACCAAAGTTTAACGACTGATCCAAATGTAGGAGGATTCGGACAAACTGAAACAGAAATAGTATTACAAAGCCCTTCTAGAATTCAAGGAATGATAGTTTTTTTCTTTACTGTAACAATAGCTCAAATATTTTTTGTATTAAAGAAAAAACAATGGGAGAAAGTACAAGCAGCAGAAATTAATTTCTAAATTATCAATAAATATTGAATAATCAATAAGTAAGTTGATATTAACTTACTTATTGATTAATTATTAAGTAATATAATTTATGAATAGACTAGACTATACTTTTAACAGCTTCAATAATTTGTTGAGGATAAATAACTGTTGCTTTTTCTAACTTACCATTATAAGGCGTTGGTATATCTTGAGAAGATAATCTTATTATAGGAGCATCTAAAAAATCAAAATAATTATCATTAATTTGCGCTATTATTTCAGCAGCAATCCCACCTGTTTTCATACATTCTTCTACTATGATCAATTTATGTGTTTTCATTAAAGATTGTCCAATAGAATTTATATCCAAAGGTTTTAACGATATTAAATCTATTACTTCTGGATTATAGCCATAATTCACAAGTTCTTCAACAGCTTGCATTACATGATGACGCATTCGAGAATAAGTTAGAATAGTAACATCTACTCCAGATCTGACTAATTCAGCTTTATCTAAAGGAAGAAAATATTCGTGACTCGGTAACTGATCTTTCAAATTATACAATAAAACATGCTCAAAAAAAATTACTGGATTGTTATCTCTAATGGCAGATTTCAATAAACCTTTAGCATTATAAGGAGTTGAACAAGCCACAATTTTCAATCCTGGTATAGCTTGAAAATAAGCTTCTAATCTTTGTGAATGCTCTGCTCCCAATTGTCTACCAACACCACCTGGTCCACGTATCACTATAGGAATTTGAAAATTACCTCCTGAAGTATAACGCAACATACCAGCATTATTAGAAATTTGATTAAAAGCTAAAAGCAAAAAGCTCATATTCATCCCTTCTACTATAGGCCTTAAGCCTGTAATTGCTGCTCCAATAGCCATACCCATAAAACTATTCTCAGCAATAGGAGTATCTAAAACTCGTAAATCACCATATTTAGAATGCAAATCTTTAGTAACCTTATAAGAACCCCCATAATGACCTACATCTTCTCCTAAAACAAATACAGAAGAATCATTTTGCATCTCTTCATTAGTAGCTTCTCGTAAAGCATCAAACATAAAAACTGAACTCATAAATGACTATCCTCAGCTAAAATATAAAAAAATAATATACTAATATAATTAATCTGCAAACAAATATTTTTTTAGATCTTTAATATTCGGTTCAGGACTAGATATAGCAAATTCAACAGCTTGATCCACTTCTATTTTTACTTCCGAATTTACATCATTGACTTGTTGTTCTGAAAACAAAGAATTATCTAGTATATAGTCTTTTAAACGCTGAATAGGGTCACGCGCTAACCATATTTCTTTTTCAGTTACTGATCTCAATTCATCTGGGTCAGCTAAAGAGTGTCCACGAAAGCGATAAGTTAAAGCTTCTATTAAAGTAGGACCATGACCACATTTTGCTCTATTAATAGCTGCAATAGCAACTTCTCGAACAGCTAAAACATCCATACCATCAACTTCTATACCAGGAAGGCCAAAAGCTTCTGCTTTTTTATGTATTTCAGGAAATGAAGTAGATCTATGATGAGCCATCCCTATTGCCCATTGATTATTTTCAACTACAAAAATAATAGGAAGTTTCCATAGAACAGCCATATTCAAACATTCAAAAAATTGTCCATTATTGCTTGTCCCATCACCAAAAAAACAAGCTGTTACACGCATTGGTTGTTGATCATTTAAAACTTGTTTTCTATAGACACTTTGGAATGCAGCACCTGTAGCAACTGGAATACCCTCACCAATAAATGCAAAACCACCTAGAAAATTGTGAGGGGCTGAAAAAATGTGCATTGAACCACCACGCCCACGACTACAACCAGTCTCTTTACCAAACAACTCTGCCATCACTAATTTAGCTGGAACCCCTTTACTTAATGCATGAACATGATCGCGATATGTACTACAAACATAATCCTTTTCTTGTAAAGCTTTTATAACTCCCGTAGAGACAGCCTCTTGTCCGTTATATAAGTGGACAAAACCAAACATTTTACCTCTATAATACATTTGAGCACACATATCCTCAAAATAACGACCAAGTAACATGTCTTTATAAAGTGATAACACAATCTGAGAATTTATTTCATGTTCATTAAATACGCTTGATGGTAAAGTAATTTTATTCTTCATTTGTTTAAATATTATAATTAATTCAAATATCGAAAATCATAACCTGAAAAATCATATACACAAATACAATTAATATACCAATAATAATACATTAGGCATTTTTATATATCAATTAAAAAATAAGTTTAAATAATTACTTATTGTCCATAATATAGTTATAATAAGTTGTTTGAGTTTATATTTTATCAAAATTGTATAATTAAAATGGCTATGACTATAGTACCCAAAATCTTACCAAACATCTATAAAGATTTATTGATTTTAGAGACAAACTTAAAGAAAATGGTTAGTGCTAAACACCCAATATTATATGCCGCAGCTGAACACCTTTTCAGTGCTGGAGGAAAAAGAATAAGACCAACTATCATATTACTAATAGCATTATCAACAACAAAAAAGCTAAATATACTACCAGAGCATAAACGTCTAGCAGAAATAACAGAAATAATACATACAGCAAGTTTAGTGCATGACGATGTAATCGATGAATGCGAAACAAGGAGAGGAGTTAATACAGTGCATAATACATTTAGTACCAAAGTAGCTGTATTAGCAGGTGACTTTCTATTTGCTCAATCTTCTTGGTATTTAGCTAATTTAAATAACTTAACAGTGGTTAAAACTATTTCTAAAGTAATCACCGATTTTGCAGAAGGTGAAGTAAGACAAAGTCTAACATGTTTTGACGAAACAATATCTATGGACAACTATATAGAAAAATCTTTCTATAAGACTGCATCACTGATAGCATCAAGCTGTCAAGCAGCAGCTATATTAAGCACAACAAATACGAATATACAAAATCAATTTTATATCTATGGAAAACACTTAGGCTTAGCTTTTCAAATTGTAGATGATATCTTAGATGTAATTGGTTCTGAAACTTCTCTCGGAAAGCCAGCAGGATCAGATTTAAAAAATGGAAATTTAACAGCTCCACTTATTTTCGCTTTACAAGAAAATTCAGAACTTTACAATTTGATTGAGAGAGAATTTGAGCAAAATAATGATGTTCATAAAGCTATAGAAATAATTAAAGGCAGTAATGGTATTCAAAAATCATACGACTTAGCTCAAGAGCATATACAAGCATCAATACAAGCTATTAACAAGATCGATAATAGACTAGCTCAGGAAAGCTTATCTTGCATTAACAGTTATGTCATAAAAAGATTGAATTAATAAATGAAATTATCATAAAACACTATTGTATATAATAATATGTAAGTACTATCTCATTTAGACACAAAATCATTATTAAGAATAAGCAATTCAACAAATATGAAAACTAGAAAATATAACTGTTTTTGCTTTTAACAATTATATTGACTTAAAAATTTTAATTATCCATTTAATTCACAAGACTCTACAATAGTCTTAAATGCATTATTATCTAAAATAGCTAACTGTGATAACATTTTACGATTTAATGCTATACTTCTTCTTTTTAATTTTTGTATAAATTCACTATATGTAATACCATAAGGTCGAACAGCAGCATTAATACGAACTATCCAAAGACTTCTGTAGTTACGCTTCCGCTGCTTTCTACCTATGTAAGAATACTTTAGAGCTTTTAATACCTGCTGTTTAGCTGTGCGAAACAAAATTGAGTGAGAACCCTGGAAACCCTTTGCTAGTTTTAAAATTTTTTTTCGTCTTTTACGAGCAACATTGCCCCTTTTAACTCTAGTCATAAATATAAAATTAATATATATAAGGTATTTTAAATTTTAGATTTGATATATCACACTGCTTTAAACTAAGAACTCTTCTTAATTTTTGTTTTCTTTTAGATGATTTCTTTTGCAGTAAATGGCTATGACCGGCCATATGTCTCAGAACTTTATTTTTAGATTTAAATTTAAATCTTTTAATAATTGATTTAGAACTTTTTAATTTATACATAAATTATAATATCGAATTAATTAATCAAACAACAAGAAATTAATGGATTACCTTAAACAAAAAACTCATCTATATATCTATATAAAAATGTATCAGATCTTAGATAATATATTTATATCACCAAGATCATAAATCATATATTCGAATATAATATAAAAAATTACAAATATTACACTTTAGATAATTTTTTTGCGTAGACTTGTGATTGCGCTCAACAATAACATTCCCATAATCTTAATAAAATTAGAGTTTAATTCTTGAAAAACTTTCATATTAAGATTAAAAGCTATATTAGCTTCAGCAATAACCTGTTCAATTTGAATTTGATCAATAGGCGCATCATCTAATGCCTGACGATATATTACTTTAAATCGTTTCTCATCTTTAATGTTGTGAAAATTATAAAAAGCTGTTCCGTCATTACTTGATAAATTCATGGCTGTTTGAGCAATTCTTTTTAAAATTTGTCCCCCAGATAAATCGCCCATATATCTAGTATAAGCATGAGCTATTAACAATTCTGGTTGATTAGTACTGATATTGCGAATTCTGTTAACATATGTTTTTGTTGCTAAAGAAGGATAAACTTGCTCTTGCCAATTGGAATCATAATAATATTCAAGATCCTCTTGTAAACTAAATGTACGATTTAATTCTGGAAAATATATAGATTGAACGACAGAATGGTTTTTATTTTTCTCAATTTCTTCTTCAAGAGCAGTATATACAAAAAACAGATTAGCTACTAATCTGCGATAAGATTTTTTATCAACTACACCACCTAAAAATGATTTAACAAAACTAACATTTTCAGCCATACTATGAGCTTTTGTTGTTCCCTCACGTAACTGTTGAGCTAAATTAGTAGACATAAGTATTATTCCTAATAAATCTATAACTAAAAATACAAAAAAACATATAATTCTATCAAAAATTATTTTATAGTAATAATTTAATAATATAGAATAAAGCTTTATAACATATAATTATATTAAATATTTTAAAGAGAAAGCTCGTGCATTAATCTATATAGATTGAAAATAATCTTTCGATTTTTGAGGATTATTAATTATAGTGGCTTGTCCTGGTTGCCAATCCGCTGGACACACTTCATCTGGATGAGACTGTACATACTGAACAGCTTTTAAAATTCTTAAAGTTTCACTAACACTGCGGCCAAAATCAAGATTATTAACCAAAGAATATTGGATAATACCTTGCTTATCAATAATAAATAAACCTCTTAATGCTGTTCCTTCTTCTGTTAACACATTATATGAAGAGCTAATATTTTTAGTTAAATCAGAAACTAATGGGTAATTTAAATTGCCTAACCCTCCAACATCTCTTTCCATTTGTAGCCATGCCAAATGCGAATACTCACTATCAACAGATATACCTAAAATTTCTGCATTTAAACCTTTAATATCTTCATATGCATCACTGAAAGCAGTAATCTCAGTTGGACATACAAATGTAAAATCTAAAGGATAGAATAATAATATAACATATTTACCCAAATAATCAGATAATGTTATTTTCTTAAATTCTTGATCATATACAGCAATAGCAGAAAAATTAGGTGCATGTTTACCAACTCTAACATCATTATTATTTATTACCATGTTGACATTACGTTTTTTATTATAACATTTAGGATTTTTGTATTATTTATTTTATAAAATAACAGTAATAAAACAACATAATATCATAAATTAGTATAAGTATTACATATAATCTTAAACTATTACAATAGCGGAGAATGGATTTGAACCATTGACCTTCGGGTTATGAGCCCGACGAGCTACCAGACTGCTCTACCCCGCGACTAAAATATAATAATAATACATTTATTATAATAAAAGCAATGAATACACTATTTTTTCCAAAAATAATAGCACAACACTAACTATCAAACCATATTTAGCTCTTAATAAAAACGGCATAACTTCATACAATCCTACAAGACGATCTTGTGTTAAAGCTTCTGGACTTTTAATCCACAACTGACCATCATACCAACCCGATTCTTCATAAAAAATAGTTGCACTAATTAACCTTTTTACAACATAAGACCATGCTAAATATAAACGTGTAAAAATTAATAAAAAAACAAAAGTCGTTATGAATATATTTAACATCATTATTTGCCATATAATATAATTTGAAATTATATATAATGTTAAAAATGTAGATATTAGAAAGACTAATATAAAAACAGTAACAATCTTATTCAAATACTTATTTAAAGGCAAAGTACACCATGAAAAGAAACAAGAAGCTTTTAAAGCAAAATATTCATTTAAAGGTTGTTGATCAAAAGGAACAGGGCACATTTTTTTAGAAATACACATAAATTTTTCTATATATTATACTGTCATATTAATAGATAGTAGAAGAAAGAACATACAATACAGTCCATACTAAAAATAAACATATATTAATAATAATAATAATTTGCAAATTTTTCTGCGTGCTCCGGGTAACATTTAAGCCACTTGATTTACTTGAAAAACCGCCTAAGCTTGTAAACTTAGGATTATTGATTAAAATTAATACAATCGTAAGAAGTCCAATTAAATACCATAAACCTTTCATATAATTCGATTTTAAAAATAAAAGCTATATAAATAAGAAGAATATGACAGTCATATTCTTGCCATATTATTTATATATTAAATAATCAAATTAAATATATAAATAATAACTTCATGCTTAGCAGAAATTATCTATTCACCTTGAACCTTAAGCAATATGAATCCTAAAGCAAGGCCCAATAATATTAGTATAAAACTTACAGTACTGGCAATTAAAATTTCTCCCCCCATTATGTTACTCCATATATACATATAAATTTATTTCATAGTCATAATATAGAAACTAAAAACCATTTCTTCCCCATACAACTAATGCGACTGAAAAACTAAATACAGCTAACAATGATCCCCAACCTAAACTAATTATATCCAACATTTTACCTCAACTACTATAATATATATAATAACAATTTAAAGATTAATCTTATAAAACTAATTGTACCAAACACTATACGATAAATATTTATATTGAATAATAATATAAAATACAAAAATCACAAAATGTAAATTTTTTACAATTATCAGTAAACTATACAAAAGTTAAGGTTAGTATAAAAATAATAATATATTACATCTTACATTAAATAGTATATAAAATTAAATCAATTATCTTAATTATGGACACTACTAAAAACTCATCTAAAATCACTGCAAAAGAGACTTTACTCACTCCACGGTTTTATACAACAGACTTTGATGAAATGTCTAAACTAGATATTTCAACAAACATAGATGAGTTTGAAGCTTTATTGCAAGAATTTAGAACCGATTATAATAGACAACATTTTATTCGAGATGAAGAGTTTGAACAATCTTGGAATAATTTAAATAGTAATACTAAAGCATTATTTATTGAATTTTTAGAAAGATCATGTACAGCGGAGTTTTCAGGTTTTTTATTATATAAAGAACTATCAAGAAGACTACAAAAAGCTAATCCTGTACTTGCAGAATGTTTTTTACTGATGTCAAGAGATGAAGCTAGACATGCTGGTTTTTTAAATAAAGCGATGAACGATTTTAATTTATCATTAGATTTAGGTTTCTTAACTAAGAGTAGAAAATATACTTTTTTTTCTCCTAAGTTCATTTTCTACGCAACATATTTATCAGAAAAGATTGGATATTGGAGATATATAACTATATATAGACACTTAGAACAATATCCTGAACATAGAATATATCCAATTTTTAAATTTTTTGAAAATTGGTGTCAAGATGAAAACCGTCATGGTGATTTCTTTGCAGCACTACTAAAATCACAACCACAATTATTAAATAATTTAGAAGCAAAATTATGGTGTCGATTTTTTTTACTAAGTGTATTTGCGACTATGTATTTAAACGACTTTCAAAGATCAGATTTTTATAAATCTATTGGACTAGATGCTAGACAATATGATATGCAAGTCATCAGAAAAACGAATGAAAGTGCATCAAGAATTTTTCCGGTTGCTTTGAATGTCGACCGACCTGAATTTTTTCAGTATTTAGACCAATGTGCTTCAGAAAACAAAAAACTAATAGAAATAAATAAAAAATATAATAATTGGTTTATTAAAAAGCTTATTAAAGTGCCTGTTTATATGAAACTAAGCTACTATCTAGTAAAATTGTATTTACTGCCAACCATTGGTTCATCATATGTCATGTCAACCATCAGATAATCTGAATACTTTATAAATAGAATAATAAAGCTTTATTATCCATTTAACTTATAAAATAAAAAATAGCTTATAATAACATCTTATATACATACTACATATCATTCAACTATTTATTATGACTAATACAATAGATTTAAAAATGCCATCACCGACTTTTGGTGGCAGCACAGGTGGATGGCTTAGGTCAGCAGAAACAGAGGAAAAATACGCTATTACTTGGGCGAGCAAAAAAGAACAAATTTTTGAGATGCCTACAGGCGGAGCCGCAATAATGCATGAAGGTAATAATCTTTTATACTTAGCAAGAAAAGAACAATGTCTTGCTTTAAGCACACAACTAAAAACAAATTTTAAAATTATAGATTTTAAAATTTATAGAATTTTCCCTAATAGCGAAGTTCAATATTTACATCCGAAAGATGGTGTATTTCCAGAAAAAGCTAATCCTGGCAGAATTGGTATAGGAAATATAGATCATTCAATAGGAGAAAACAAGAATCCGGTCAGTAGAAAATTTACAGAAAAAGCTACATATGAATAATATATTAACAATTTACTTGTAAAAACTATGATATAAACTAAATATATGATATAAGCAATAAGTAAGATATAAAATTGTATTTCATATCTTACTTATGCTATACTCTATATTCAGATATTGAAAAAATTAGGAGAGGTGGTAGAGTTGGTTTATTGCGTCTGATTTGAAATCAGATGAACCGTCAGGTTCCGTGGGTTCGAATCCCACCCTCTCCGTATGTGCAATATACTCATTTAATCTTAATTATTATTTACTTTACACCTTCACTTATCTTGCTTTTTATAAAATCTACAGCTTGCTCAATATTCTTTATGCCTTCAGCATCTTCATCAGGTATCTCTATACCAAACTCCTCTTCAAAAGCCATTACTAACTCGACTGTATCTAAAGAATCGGCACCTAAATTAATAAAAGTAGCATCTACTTTAACTTCTGCAATATCGACACCTAACTGTTCAACAACAACCTTTTGCACTCTTTCAAAAACAGATAATCGAGGTAATGACATAAAAACTCCTTAATTAATAAATGAAATATATTTCCATTAAAATAACCTGTATCTACAATTATCAAAAATATAATAATATACTTAATAACACAATTCTATACGATACTAATCAGGATAAATTTTCAGTCTTCTATTAGGTTCTTCACCAAAACTTCGTGACCTTAGATTGTAAAAATTGATTAATTGATGTTGTAATTGACGTAACTCGACATTTCTAGGAAGTAATTCAACTGACTGTTTCTTGCCATTCACGATTTTTTCTATAGCTATTCTAGTTTCTGTCAAAGTTTGCAACTCTATTGTTTTCTTATTTTGACATATAATACCCCAATTATAATTAGATACTTTATTAATATTTAGTATTTTTGTTAAAGCACGCTTAATATTAGCAGAAGTACTACTACATATTGTATATATTGTTATCTGTCTTGCTTTAGCTATTTGCTTTAGCTTTGTATTATATTTGAAATTTGATCTTAAAGATAAAATTATATCAGCTTGTGTAATATCTCTCGTAATAAGAATAGGTAGATATAAGGAATTCACTATCATTTGTACTTGAGCAATGTTAACACAATATACATAAACACGTATACTGAAAAGATCTTGAATAACACTCTGAGAAAAGTTTGGTGCAGAAGATATTTTTGGCCATTTTGTTGTACTTTGTTTTTTAGAAAAATTTGTAGATATCTGTGTATCTACCAAATTTACACTTGCATTATTTGACTTCAAATTCTTAACGCTGACTTTAGGATAATAAAAACTTGTATTAGAAACAAAATTAATTGGTATATATTGTTCACATTGAATAATAATACAACCATTAGATACCAATTTACGTCGCTGAACCCATAAATTTATACCCTGTAATAATTGATCAACAGCCTGACTAACTGATTCATGCACAATCCAACTATCACGATCATGAATCTCTATAGCTACTTGAAATGCAGGAGATGCTTTTCTTTCCAAAATACTTTTCTGCGAACCTCTTCTCTTAGCTTCATCATCACCGAGAGTAACATATTGTATGCCCCCAATTAGATCAGACAAAATTGGGTTCTTTATTAAGCTGTCCAAATAATTACCATGGGCCGTACCAACTAGTTGAACACCTCTCTCAGCTATTGTACGAGCAGCTAAAGCTTCTAATTCCGTTCCTATTTCATCAATTATGATAACTTCCGGCATATGATTTTCCACAGCCTCAATCATCACTTGATGCTGTAACTCAGGTCTTGATACCTGCATCCTCCTTGCCCTACCAATAGCAGGATGCGGTATATCGCCATCGCCAGCTATTTCATTTGATGTATCAATGATCACAACTCTCTTTTCCATTTCATCTGCAAGCACTCTAGCAATTTCTCTAATTGCTGTAGTTTTACCTACACCAGGCCTACCTAATAATAATATAGAAGGATTTTTATCTAGTAGATCTCTAATAATACTTATAGTACCTAAAATAGCTCTGCCTACTCGGCATGTTAAACCAATAATATTTCCTTGCCTATTTTTAATAGAACTAATTCTGTGTAATGTTCTTTCAATACCAGAACGATTATCACCACTAAAATTTCCTACGCGCTTAATAGAATAATCTAAATCCTGCCAAGTTATAATTCTACTAGATAAATATTGGGGTCCGTTAGGGAAACGTGCTTCTGGTTTTCTACCTAAATCCATGACAACTTCAATCAGCAATTTTCTTTCAGAATGAATTGCTAAAGGATGCCTAATAAAATCAGGTAAAATTTCTAATAGTTGGTCTAAATCATCTGATATTAACATTATTGATTTATTAATTAATTAAGGTAGCAACTTATATGTTTTAATATAACAATTATACTCACTCTTGTAAGCCTGGTAAAAAGGAAATAAAATTTGCATTAATGATATATTTCATTGTTACTTGTTTACTGTCATACAGATTTATTACAAAGAAATATATTTAATACTATACAACAGTAAGATCTTAATTATCATAATTTTATAGTAGTAAATACATACATTATATTGTAAAAATATACAAAAATATTAAAAAATCAACTACAATTATAAAGCATATAATCGATATATTAAAAATATACTACAGGAGAGCATACATTAAATATGAACTTTCAAGTAAGAGATTTAAGGAAAATATTATATTCCATTAAAACAAATAGAATTTGTCGTCTTAATATAGTGAGCCAACAATTTGAATTGTTTGTCAATAAGGATAAAATTATTTTTAATACAAATTCTATAATACGAAAACCTGTATATTCTGACATTCCTATCGAAAATACAATAAAAATTCAAGAAGATGAAAATAAACTAAAGTACAATAATTCCCATAATATACAAATACATACTAATGAAGCTAAAAGCTACTCTACAATAGTTTCGCCTATGGTCGGCACTTTTTATAGATCTCCAGCACCAAACGAACCACCATTTATAGAAAAGAATGATATAGTTAATAAAAAACAAACAGTATGTATAATAGAAGCTATGAAATTAATGAATGAAATAGAAGCCGAAGTGAATGGTAAAATCGTTGAAATATTAGTAAAAGACGGAGAGATTGTTGACTGTGGTCAAGCTCTTATGAAGGTACAAACAATCTGATTATAATAATACAATCAATAAATTTTAGATTTTAACTATTGTTAACAGATCTTAGGGAAGAGATAGGTTATATTTATAATATAAGTTAGTAATAAAAACTCAATTGTAAAAATTATATAGTTTAGTATTAGTTAAAAATATATAAATGCAAAAATATTAACATAATGAGTGTTTTATTAAATTGTCTCATTGTATTTTATTAGAATAAACAGGAGAATCTCAATGACAATTAGCTCACAAGAGCAAGAGACAAAGAAAGTTCAAGTTACTGTAGACAAAGATCCTGTTGCTACATCATTTGAAAAATGGGCAAAACCTGGCCATTTTTCAAGAAAGCTAGCTAAAGGTCCTAAGACCACCACTTGGATCTGGAATTTACATGCAGATGCTCACGACTTTGACAGTCATACAAGTTCTCTAGAAGAAATTTCACGAAAAATCTTTAGTGCACATTTTGGTCAATTAGCAATTATATTTCTTTGGCTTAGCGGAATGTACTTCCATGGTGCAAAATTTTCAAATTATGTAGCATGGCTTAGCAATCCCACTGCAATTAAACCTAGTGCTCAAATTGTATGGCCTATCGTTGGTCAAGAAATTTTAAATGGAGATGTTGGAGGAGGATTTCAAGGAGTTCAAATTACATCTGGTTTTTTCCAACTATGGCGTGCATCTGGAATAACAACAGAATTCGAACTTTATGCAACAGCAATAGCTGGTCTATGTATGGCTTGCTTAATGGTTTTTGCTGGTTGGTTTCATTACCATAAAGCTGCACCAAAACTAGAGTGGTTTCAAAACGTTGAGTCTATGATGAATCACCATTTAGCTGGCTTACTAGGGTTAGGTTGCTTGGCATGGTCAGGGCATCAAATTCATATTTCTATACCTATAAACAAATTACTAGATTCCGGAGTATCTCCACAAGAGTTACCTCTACCACATGAATTCTTAGTGAACAGAGAGCTAATAAGTCAATTGTATCCTAGCTTTAATAAAGGAATAATTCCTTTCTTTACTTTAAATTGGAACGAATACTCAGATTTTTTAACTTTCAAAGGAGGCTTAAATCCTGTTACAGGTGGTTTATGGCTAACTGATACAGCTCATCATCATTTAGCTTTAGCTGTATTATTTTTAGTAGCAGGCCACATGTACAGAACCAATTGGGGGATTGGACATAGCATGAAAGAGATACTAGAAGCTCACAAGGGTCCATTTACTGGAGAAGGACATAAAGGTCTTTATGAAATTCTAACAACTTCTTGGCATGCACAATTAGCTATTAATCTAGCCATGATAGGCTCATTAAGTATTATTGTAGCTCACCATATGTATGCAATGCCTCCGTACCCTTACATTGCTACTGATTATCCAACACAATTATCTCTGTTTACACACCATATGTGGATAGGAGGTTTTTGTATTGTAGGAGCAGGAGCACACGCTTCAATATTCATGGTAAGAGATTATAACCCAGCACAAAATTATAATAATGTACTAGATAGAATTATAAGACATAGGGATGCTATAATATCTCACTTAAACTGGGTATGTATCTTTTTAGGATTTCATTCATTTGGTTTATATATACATAATGATACAATGAGAGCTTTAGGTAGATCTCAAGATATGTTTTCAGATACAGCAATACAATTACAACCTGTATTTGCACAATGGATACAAAATATTCATAATCTTGCTCCAAGCAATACAAGCCCAAATGCATTAGCAACAGCTAGCTATGCATTTGGAGGTGATATAGTTGCAGTTAATAATAAAATTGCTATGATGCCTATAAAATTAGGAACAGCAGATTTTATGGTACATCATATTCATGCATTTACTATTCATGTAACAGTACTCATATTAGTGAAAGGCTTTTTATTTTCTCGTAATTCTAGATTAATACCCGATAAATCTAACCTAGGATTCCGCTTTCCCTGCGACGGTCCTGGAAGAGGTGGTACATGTCAAGTATCTGGATGGGATCATGTGTTTTTAGGACTTTTTTGGATGTACAATTCATTGTCTATAGCAATTTTTCATTTTAGCTGGAAAATGCAATCCGATGTTTGGGGTAGTATTTCATCTAAAGGAGTAGTATCTCATATTACAGGGGGTAATTTTGCTCAAAGCGCTATTACAATTAATGGGTGGCTGCGAGACTTTCTATGGGCCCAAGCTTCACAAGTAATTCAATCATATGGATCTGCTTTATCTGCATATGGACTAATCTTTTTAGGAGCTCATTTTGTTTGGGCATTTAGTTTAATGTTCTTATTTAGCGGACGTGGATATTGGCAAGAACTTATAGAATCTATTGTATGGGCTCACAATAAGGTAAAAGTAGCACCATCTATTCAACCAAGAGCATTAAGTATTACACAAGGAAGAGCTGTAGGTGTAGCTCATTATTTATTAGGAGGAATCGGAACCACTTGGGCTTTCTTCTTAGCGAGAATTATATCAGTAGGATAAATATTAAATTAGGAACATACAACAATGGCAACAAAATTTCCAAAATTTAGCCAAGCATTATCACAAGACCCTACAACACGAAGAATTTGGTATGGCATAGCAACGGCACACGATTTTGAAAGCCATGATGGAATGACAGAAGAAAATTTATATCAAAAAATTTTCTCTTCTCATTTTGGTCATATAGCTATAATCTTTTTATGGACATCAGGCAATTTATTTCATGTTGCTTGGCAGGGTAACTTTGAACAATGGGTAACACAACCTATGAAAATCAAACCTATTGCTCATGCAATATGGGATCCTCATTTTGGGCAACCAGCTGTTAAAGCATTTACTAAAGGTGGCGTATCATATCCAGTCGATATTACTTTCTCAGGTGTTTATCATTGGTGGTATACTATAGGAATGAGAACTAATAATGACTTATATAATGCTTCCTTATTTTTGCTAGTATTATCTGCAATTATGCTTTTTGCAGGATGGTTGCATTTACAACCCAAATTTAAACCCGGTTTATCGTGGTTCAAAAATAATGAATCAAGATTAAATCATCATCTATCAGGTTTATTTGGCCTAAGCTCATTGGCATGGACAGGACACCTTGTTCATGTAGCTATTCCAGAATCTCGTGGACAACATATAGGATGGGATAATTTCACATATACTTTACCACACCCTTCTGGCTTACAACCATTTTTCACTGGAAATTGGAGTACTTACGCTTCAAATCCAGATACATCAAATCATATATTTGGGACTAGTCAAGGAGCAGGAACAGCTATATTAACCTTTTTAGGCGGATTTCATCCACAAAGTCAATCTTTATGGCTAACTGATATAGCTCACCATCACTTAGCAATTGCCATAATATTTATAATTGCTGGCCATATGTACAAAACCAACTGGGGAATTGGGCATAATATTAAAGATATAATTGATGCACACCGTCCACCGAGTGGAAAACTAGGTAAAGGACATATTGGACTATATGAAACTATTACAAATTCACTACACATACAACTGGGATTAGCCCTGGCTTCTTTAGGTGTAATTACATCATTAGTCGCTCAACATATGTATGCACTGCCTCCATACGCATTTATGGCTAAGGACTTTACAACACAAGCTGCTCTATATACACATCATCAATATATAGCAGGCTTTCTAATGGTTGGTGCATTTGCTCATGGTGCTATCTTTTTCATAAGAGACTACGACCCAGAAGAAAATAAAAATAATGTACTGGCTAGGATGTTAGATCATAAAGAAGCGATAATTTCGCATTTAAGTTGGGTATGTTTATTTTTAGGATTTCACACATTAGGATTATATATTCATAATGATACAATGATTGCTTTTGGAACACCAGAAAAGCAAATATTAATTGAGCCCGTTTTTGCACAATGGATACAAGCAAGTTCAGGAAAAGCACTCTATGGTTTTGATACTTTACTATCTTCTTCATCAAACATTGCAGCAAAAGCAAGTAGCAATATATGGTTACCAGGATGGTTAGAAGCAATAAATAGTAACAAAAATTCGTTATTTTTAACTATAGGCCCCGGTGACTTCTTGGTTCATCATGCAATTGCATTAGGACTACATACTACAACATTAATATTAGTTAAAGGCGCATTGGATGCTAGGGGTTCCAAATTAATGCCTGATAAAAAAGATTTTGGTTACAGCTTCCCTTGTGATGGCCCTGGGAGAGGTGGCACATGCGATATCTCTGCATGGGACGCATTCTATTTATCTGTATTTTGGATGCTGAACACAATTGGATGGGTAACATTTTACTGGCATTGGAAACATATGACAATTTGGCAGGGCAACATCAACCAGTTTAATGAATCTTCAACTTACTTGATGGGATGGCTTAGAGACTACCTGTGGCTTAATTCATCTCCATTAATCAATGGATACAATCCTTATGGTATGAATAATTTATCTGTATGGGCATGGATGTTCTTATTTGGACATTTAGTATGGGCAACTGGATTTATGTTCTTAATATCTTGGCGTGGTTATTGGCAAGAACTTATAGAAACATTAGCTTGGGCTCATGAAAGAACACCTCTTGCTAACTTAATTAGATGGAAAGATAAACCAGTAGCACTATCTATAGTACAAGCTAGACTAGTTGGTTTAGTGCATTTTTCTGTAGGATATATATTAACATATGCAGCATTTGTAATAGCATCTACATCAGGTAAATTCAGTTGATAAATAAATAATAATGCTTAAATTGCTGCTTGAATATTCATATTCAGTAGTAATTTTTTTATTGCAATATGAATATTTTTCAGTTAAAATAAAAATTATTTTTACTCTTTACCTAAATATAAAAATGGCTAAAAAAAGCATGATTGAAAGAGAAGCAAAAAGGAACAAATTGATTCAAAAATACAAACATAAAAGAAAAGAAATTAAAAATAAACTGAATAATAAATCAACCTTCATTGAACAAATAGAATTACAAAAAGAGTTACAAAAACTTCCAAAGAATAGTTCACCCTGTCGTAAAAGAAATAGATGCTGGAAAACTGGGCGTAGCCGTGGTTTTTATAGAGATTTTGGATTATCAAGACATGTTTTAAGAGAAATGTCACATAATTGTCTACTGCCTGGTATTAAAAAAGCTAGCTGGTAATCAATTCACAGATTTTTATTATTATATTTATATAAATGTTATTAAAAAACATTTATATAAATACAACCGATAAATTAAGCACTATATCTATAAACTATAATCCAAATTGATTACCTCTACGATACTGTAAATAAGCTGCTACTAATAAACCAAACAGAGTTACAGGAATTAATCCTAAAACTATACCAGATAAAAGAGGTTCTACCATAATAAAAATTTAAAAACTTGTTAAAAATAAATTCAAATAATACTGCTTATTGCTTTTCATTATCTAAAACCAATCGCTGCTTGCCATACAAATGCTAATAACAAGAAAAAAACAGGAATTACTGGTAATATATCAACTAAAGGTCGAAAAATCGAGTACGCTTCGGGTAATTTTGCTAATATAATCGCTGTGATCATAATATAAACCTCTTTATAATTAATTTATATATTTATTTGTGTACATACTGATAATTACTTAGTGTAAACTATTAAACATCATATTTTATGCACTTTTTTCTTAATAAATTTACTATGATAATTATATCAATATAAATACTAAACTATTGATATTGTAAAAAAAAAGTATATATAAAAAAGAAAACCGTTTACAATAATAAATAAATTATGTTGCACAATATATAATTATATATTATATATAAATCCATCTTTAAGTCATGTAATTAAAACATTAAGAAATGTAAAAGGACAAAAACTATGATAATCATTATTCAATTTTTAGTATTCGCACTAGTAATATTTTCTACTCTACTTGTAGTAGGGATACCTGTAACCTTTGCATCTCCTGGACAATGGGAAAAATCTAAAAATTTAATTTATACAGGTGCTGGTATATGGACTGGATTAGTATTAATAACAGGATTGTTTAACTCTTTTATTAATTAAATAAATATATATTGCTATGTATATAAAAATATTGATATCTATTTAATATACATAGTATATAAAATATTAACAATTTGACAAAATAAGATTTTTTTGTAATGATAATATATTATAGCGGGTATAGCTCAGAGGTAGAGCGTAACCTTGCCAAGGTTAATGTCGCGCGTTCGAATCGCGTTACCCGCTTGTATTTTTTATATTCACGCTTCTTTAGAATTAGTATCAATAACAGAATCGTCTACCGATTCTTGACTATTTGGTTGATTAGAACTATAAACTTGTTTACCTATATCCATCATTTCTTGCTGCAACTGTTTTTGTATGTTTCTAATCTTTTCATAGTCATCTTCTCGAATACATAACTTTAAGGAATCAATAAGCTCTTGAATTTTTTTCTTTTCATCTTCACTAATTTTATCCTTCAATTCATCAAGTTGATTTTGAGACTGATAACAAAGCGAATCTGCTTGATTTTTCAAATCTATTTGTTCACGTTTTTGCTTATCAAGCTCTGAATTTTCCTCTGCTTCTTTAACAAGTTTCTCAACCTCTTCTTTAGGTAATGTAGATGCACCTGTTATAGTAATAGACTGTTCTTTACCAGTGCCTTTATCCTTGGCTTTTACAGACAATATACCATTAGCATCTATATCAAATATAACTTCTATTTGAGGAACACCACGGGGCGCAGGTATAATACCATCTAATCTAAAAGTACCTAAACTTTTATTATCTTTAGTAAATTCTCTTTCTCCTTGCAACACATGAATCTCAACATTAGGTTGATTATCAACGGCTGTTGAAAAAATTTCAGATTTCTTTGTAGGCACTGTTGTGTTACGAGCTATTATTTTTGTCATGACTCCTCCAAGAGTTTCTACACCCAAAGATAAAGGTGTGACATCAAGTAATAATATATCTTTGACTTCACCTGCTAAAACACCTGCCTGAACAGCTGCTCCAATTGCCACTACCTCATCAGGATTTACACTTTGATTGGGATCTTTGCCTATCATTTTTTTAACTAATTGTTGAATAGAAGGAATTCTAGTAGAACCACCAACTAAAACAATTTCATCTATATCACTAGACGATAATTGAGCATCTTTCAAAGCGTTATTAACAGGAATCTCACAACGATTAATTAAATCTTGGCATAAATGCTCAAATTTTGCTCTAGTTATATTTTTTTCTAAATGCTTAGGGCCTGTATCTGTTGATGTAATAAAAGGCAAATTAATATCAGTTTGACCTAAACTAGATAACTCCATTTTAGCTTTTTCTGCAGCTTCTGTTAACCTTTGTAAAGCTTGCCTATCTTTACCCAAATCAATTCCTTCATCATTATTAAACTCATTAATTAACCATTCAACAATTTTTCTATCAAAATCATCACCTCCTAAATGAGTATCACCAGATGTTGATAAAACCTCAAAAACACCATCACCTACTTCTAAAATAGAAACATCGAATGTACCTCCACCAAGATCAAAAACTAAAATAGTTTCATTATTTTTTTTGTCCAAACCATACGACAAAGATGCTGCTGTAGGCTCATTAATAATTCTTAGAACATCTAAACCAGCAATCTGTCCAGCGTCTTTAGTAGCTTGACGCTGCGAATCATTAAAATAAGCCGGAACAGTTATAACTGCTTGAGTAACTTGTTGCCCTAAATAAGTGCTAGCATCTTCAACCAATTTGCGTAACACCTGAGCAGAAATTTCTTCAGGCGCAAAGTCTTTACCCAATGCTGGGCACTCTAATTTAATATTATAATTACTATCTGTTTTTACACTATAAGATGATTGCTGTAGTTCATTTGCTAATTCGTCTTTTTTACGGCCAATAAACCTTTTAACAGAATAAAAAGTATTTTCTGGATTCATCACAGCTTGTCTTTTAGCTATCTGTCCTACTAATTTATCTTGCTTCTTTGTATAAGCAACAACAGATGGAGTTGTCCTAACTCCTTCTTTATTAGGAATTACAGTAGGTTTTCCACCTTCCATAACAGCAATCACAGAATTTGTAGTACCTAAATCAATTCCAACAACTTTAGCCATAAATTACCTCGCAAAAGATCAGCTTAATATATATTAGTTTTATATTTTATATATTTCTATTAATATAATTATATATTGCATTATATTATTCTTCGAGTAAAGTAGTAATTACCGAACTAATTCTAAATCTCATATATAACATATAAAAGAAATGAGATTTATAATATAATTTCAATCATATTTTGAAAGATTATATAGTATATCAAAAACTGAATTATAAGTATGTCAAATAATGAGTTTCGTAAAAGCTTATATGATTATAATAAGGAGCTTGAAAATTTTCAGAATTTAACAGATAATAAATATATGATGTGAAGATATATAATTAAACAACTTTGTAAAACTTAGGAGATCAAAGATAAAATGAAAGTTGGGCTACTAGGTAAAAAAATTGGTATGACTCAAGTTTTTGACCAAGAAGGAAAAGCATTGCCCGTAACTATTTTGAAGCTAGGACCATGTCTAATAACTGAAATAAAGGATTTAGAATCTCATGGATATAAATCTATTCAAATAGGATACATAGAAACACAATCCAATAAACTTAATAAGGCTGAAATTGGACATTTAAGTAAATACAATATACCTCCTTTAAAATATTTAAAAGAATATAGAGTAAATTCATTAGACAATTTTGAAATAGGCAAGTTAATTACAGTAAAAGATTTAAGGATAGATCACAACATTTCTATTTCTAGCACAAGTATTGGAAAAGGATTTACGGGTTGTATAAAAAGACATAACTTTAGTAGAGGGCCTATGTCTCATGGGTCTAAAAACCATAAGCAACCAGGATCAATTGGTGCTGGGACAACACCAGGAAAAGTTTTTGCCGGAAAGAAAATGGCTGGTCGTATGGGAGGAAAAAAAGTAACAATTCAAAATCTAAGAATTATAGATATTAAAACGAATCATAATATCATTATAGTTAAAGGTTCTGTACCTGGCAAACCTGGCAACATTATTAGCATTCATCAAAAATAGATATATGAATACAAAAAAAAAATTAATCTATTCAATAATGTCTTCTCAAGATATAAGCCCAATATATAAGCAAGATGTAGTAGTAAAATTATGCAAGCAGGATAGTAATAATATGTATGTACTACATAGGGCGCTTACACAACAATTAATTAAAAACCGTAATGCGCAGACAAAAACACGTAGTGAGGTAAGAGGAGGGGGGAGAAAACCATGGAAACAAAAAGGAACTGGTAGGGCAAGAGCTGGCTCAAATAGATCTCCACTGTGGAGAGGCGGAGGAGTAATATTTGGTCCACGTACTAAAAAACAAAAAAAGAAAATCAATAAAAAAGAAAAACAATTGGCATTGAGGATTCTACTAGAAAATAAATTCAAAAATACAATAATTACGGAAAATTTTATAGACAAGCTAGACAAACCTAGTACTAAAACAATAGTCAATAATTTAAAAAAATACCATCTGGATACAAATATAAAAAATAATATTTTAATCATAGTGAGTAGCAAATCAGATAATTTATATCTTTCGACTCGTAATTTAAAAAATGTAGAACTCTTAAATGCTAACCACATCAATATTTTATCCTTACTAAAAGCAAATCAAATCATAATAAATAAAGATGCTTTAAATATTATTAATAAAACATATTATGAATAATAGTCGAAATACATTAGCTTTAATGAATATAATCAAACGTCCAATACTAACAGATAAAACGACACTAATGATAGAGGATAACAAGTATTATTTTGCTGTCGCAATAAAAGCTAAAAAATTAGAAATTAAACAAGCTGTCGAAAAATTATTCGATGTAAAAGTTGAGAAAATTAATACACTAATTGTAAAATCACAAAAACAGCGTATAGGAAAACATATAGGTTACAAAAGCAAATATAAAAAAGCTATTGTAAAGCTCAATAATCAATATCGAATAAATTTATTTTCAGATACTTAACTTATATACAATATGTACAACTAATCAAATGGCTATTCGTTTATATAAAGCATATACACCTGGTACAAGAAATAGAACTATATCTACATTCGATGAAATAACAAATAATAAGCCAGAAAAATCATTAATCAAAAAAAATCATCGTTACCAAGGTCATAATAATAGAGGAATTATTACATCACGGCATAGAGGAAAGGGGCATAAAAGACGTTACAGAATAATTGATTTCAAACGTAATAAATATAATATTGAAGCTAAGGTTGCAAGTATAGAATATGATCCCAACAGAAATGCACGGATAGCACTCTTACATTACTCAGATGGTGATAAAAGATATATTTTACATCCAAGATCATTAAATGTTGGTCAAACAGTAATTTCAGGTATTCAAGTTCCTCTAGAAGTAGGTAACTCTCTACCATTATATTCCATACCTTTAGGTACAGCTGTACATAATATAGAGCTAACTCCATATAAAGGGGGACAAATTGTTAGAGCAGCTGGAACATATGCACAAATAGTAGCTAAAGAAGGTGCTTTTGCGACATTGAAGCTACCATCGAATGAAGTTAGATTAATTCGAAAAGAATGCTTTGCCACCATAGGTCAAGTTGGAAATATTGATGCTAGTAATATTAGTATAGGAAAAGCTGGTCGAAATAGATGGCTGAGTAAAAGGCCTAAAGTGAGAGGAGTAGTGATGAACCCGATAGATCATCCACATGGTGGCGGAGAAGGACGTTCGCCAATAGGCAAGCCTCACCCAGTTACTCCATGGGGCAAACCTGCTTTAGGAATAAAAACTCGTAAGAAACCTAAATATAGTAATCGTTATATACTGAGGAAAAGAAAATAAAATAAAAATAATATATAAACTGAAATTATTATGTCTAGATCTCTAAAAAAAGGCCCTTATATAGATTTTAAACTGCTACAAAAAATAGAAAAATTAAACGAACAAGAATCTAAAAAAACTGTAAAAACTTGGTCAAGATCTTCAACTATTATTCCACAAATGATAGGCCATACAATAGCTGTTTATAATGGAAGACAATTTTTCCCTATCTTCATATCTGATCAGATGGTAGGACATAAACTTGGCGAATTTGTACCAACGAGAAACTTTAGAAGTCACATAAAAAGCGATAGAAAGACAAAAAAATAATTATATGATCAATACAATTACACAAACTCAAGCAACAGGAAAATATTTACGTTTGTCCACACAAAAAACAAGAAGAATTTTAAATCAAATTAGAGGAAAGAGCTATCAAGAAGCAGAACTAATACTTGAATTCATGCCATATAAACCTTGCAAAGTTATCAAAAAAATTCTAGAGTCAGCTGTAAATAATGCATCAAATCTTAAATATGAAAAACAAGACTTAATTATCCAACAAGCTTTCGCAAACGAAGGTCCAAAACTAAAAAGGTTTCAACCAAGAGCACAAGGAAGAGCATTTAAAATACAAAAACCAACATGCCATATCACGATTCAATTAGAACTAAAATAATTTTATTGACAATACGAATATAATAAAGAATGGGACAAAAAACGCATCCGCTAGGATTTAGAATAGGTATCACACAAAAACATAGCTCTTCTTGGTTTTCAAACATGAAATCATATGCAAAATTAGTTCAAGAAGATGATCACATCAGAAATTCAATAGAAAAACAGCTAAATAATGCAAGCATTACATTAATTCATATAGATAGAAAAGTTGATCAAATACAAATACAAATCCATACAGCTAGACCCGGTATTATATTAGGAAAAATGGGCAGCGGTATAGAAGATATAAGAAAAAATTTAGAAAAGACATTAAAAAAACGTGCACAAATCAGAATTAATCTTATAGAGATCACAGATCCTGATAAAGAAGCACCTTTAATAGCTGAATTTATAGTACAGCAACTTGAAAAAAGAATAGCTTTTAGAAGAGTGATCAGGCAAGCTATTCAGAGATCTCAAAAAGCCAAAAATCAAGGAATCAAAATTCAGGTTTCTGGTCGATTAAATGGTGCCGAAATAGCAAGAAGCGAATGGGTTAGAGAAGGCCGTGTACCATTACAAACGCTAAGAGCATATATAGACTATTCATATAAAACAGCACATACTATATATGGAATATTAGGTATAAAAGTATGGTTATTTAAAGGAGAAAAAATTCTAAAATATACATCCGAAACTTAACTAATTTACTATGATAATATACTATTGAAATAAAATTTATTAATAATATGCTAAGTCCCAAAAGAACAAAATTTCGTAAACAACATCGTGGTCGTATGAATGGTAAAGCAAGCAAAGGAAATTATATTGCATTTGGCGACTATGCATTAAAAACTTTAGAACCAGTATGGCTAACAGCAAGACAAATCGAAGCTACAAGAAGAACAATTACCAGATATGTAAAACGAGGTGGAAAACTATGGATAAGAGTTTTTCCAGATAAACCAATCACAGCTAGACCAGCAGAAACAAGGATGGGATCTGGAAAAGGAACTACAGAATATTGGGTTGCAGTTATAAAGCCAGGTCATATCTTATTTGAAATAGCCGGTGTGCCTCAAAAAACTGCTGAACAAGCTATGAAACTGGCATCATATAAATTACCTATAAAAACTAAATTTATAACTAAAGAATAAACTATAGCATATGCCTTTACCAAAATTCAAAGATATTAAAAACTTGACACATAACGAAATTCAAAAAAAAATCATAGAACTAAAAAAAGAAATATTTGAATTAAAATTAAAACAAACAACAAGACAAAATATAAAACCACACTTATTTAAGCATAAGAAACATCAATTAGCTCAACTATTAACAATAAAACAAGACTAACATCATGCATACCAAGTATACAATCGGGAAAGTAGTCAGTAACAAAATGCATAAAACCATTACTGTAGCAGTCAATAATAAAATATCGCATGCAAAATACAAAAAAATTATTACAAAAACTAATAAATATTATGCACATGATGAAAATAATGAATGCAGTATAGGCGATATCGTAAAAATACAGCCATATAGACCTATAAGCAAGAAAAAACGTTGGATATTCATACAAAAAATATTAGAAAAATGATACAAACACAAAGTTATTTAAATATTGCCGATAACAGTGGTGCACGCAAAATCATGTGTATTCAAGTTCTAGGAAGTAATAATCCTTCTTATGCTAGATTAGGAGACGTTATCATTGGAGTTGTTAAAGACGCATTACCTAATATGCCTATAAAAAAGTCTGATATTATTAGAGCTGTTATAGTAAGAACTAGAAAAACCATACGACGAAATGACGGAATGAGTATACGATTTGATGACAATGCAGCAGTGATAATCAATCAAGAGAATAATCCAAGAGGTACAAGAGTATTTGGCCCTATAGCTAAAGAATTACGAGATAAAAACTTTACAAAAATTATATCATTAGCGCCAGAGGTTGTGTAATGAAAACTAAAAAAATAAGTAGAAAAACGCATGTTAAAAAAGGAGATACTGTACAAATCATATCTGGTTGTGAAAAAGGAAAGATAGGTACAATAATCAAAGTTATACCAAAGCATAACAAAGTTATTGTTGAGAATTTAAATATAGCAACAAAACATGTAAAGCCACAAAGAGACAATAATAGTGGTAAGATTATTCAAATTGAAAAACCAATTGACAGTTCAAACGTCATACTATATAACAAAAATAACTCATAAGTTTATATTAAGAATAATATCTAAAGAATTAATGCAATTAATAAAATATACATTAATATTAAAGAATGGAAAACACATTAAAAAAACTTTATAAAAATAAGATTTGTAATGATTTACAAAATAGATTTAACTATAAAAATATTCATGAAATACCTAAAATTGTTAAAATCACAATTAACCGAGGTTTAGGAGAAGCGGCAAATAATAATAAAGTACTTGAAAAAAGTATTGATGAAATAACTGCAATTACTGGTCAAAAACCTAAAATCACCAAATCTAAAAAAGCTATAGCAGGCTTTAAAATACGTGAAAACGTAGCTATTGGCCTAATGGTTACTTTAAGAAGAGATAAAATGTATGATTTTCTTAATAAACTAATCAACTTAGCTTTACCAAGAATCAGAGACTTCAGAGGAATAAACTCTAAAAACTTTGATGGAAGAGGAAACTACAATTTAGGTTTAAAAGAGCAAATAATTTTTCCAGAAATTCAATATGATGATATTGATAAAATACGGGGGCTAGATATTACAATAGTTACAACAGCAAAAAGCGATGCAGAGAGCTTTGCACTATTAAAAGAATTTGGTATGCCTTTCATGGTATAAAGTAAAAATAATTATTCTAAGAATACATGAAAAAATCAATGGAGTTTAAAACGTGATTAATGACACAATTGCAGATATGCTAACTCGTATTCGGAATGCAAACTTAGCAAAACATCAGATTGTTCAAGTCTATTCAACTAAAATGACGCGCAACATAGTTAAAGTTTTGAAAGAAGAAGGTTTTATTTATAAATTCGAAGAAATAGGAGAAAAAAGCAAAAAATATTTGCTCATATCATTAAAATATAAAGGTAAACATAAAAAACCTGTTATTACTTCATTAAAAAGAATAAGCAAACCTGGCTTGAGAGTATATGCTAACTATAAAGAACTACCTAAAGTTCTCGGAGGAATCGGAATAGCTATTATTTCAACATCAAAAGGAATTATGTCGGACCATAATGCAAGACATTATGGATTAGGTGGAGAGATTTTATGTTATATATGGTAAAAATAATTAACACAATATAATGTCTAGAATAGGAAAAAAAATCATTAACTTACCGCAAAAAACTGATATTCAAATTATACAAAATAATGTATATATTATAGGCCCAAAAGGAAAATTATCATATCAGTTACCAAAAGTAATAAATATTAAGTATGATACAAAAAATCGAACATTAAACTTATATAAAACACATGAAAATAAAGAAGCACAAAAATTATACGGATTATCAAGAACTCTAATCAACAATATGGTTATAGGAGTATCTCAAGGGTTCGAGAAGAAATTACATATTCAAGGTGTTGGTTATAGATCACAGTTACAAGGAAAAAATCTAATACTTAACGTTGGATACAGTCATCCAATTATCATAGAACCTCCTGAGGATATTGTAATAGAAGTAGAAAACAATATAAATATTACTATTAAGGGAATCAAAAAAGAAAAAGTAGGAGAAGTAGCTGCTCAAATCAGAAGGATTAGACCGCCCGAGCCGTACAAAGGAAAAGGCATTAGATATTTAAATGAAAAAATTAATATAAAAGTAGGTAAAGCTGGTAAATAAACATTTATTAATTATTAAATATAAAAATAAAATGAAAAGAAGAATTAGAGGAATTAAGAATCGTCCACGCCTTTGTATATTTAGGTCAAATAAACATATTTATGCACAGATCATAGATGATAGCAATAACCAAATCATTGCAAGCAGCTCTACATTAATACAAATGATGAAACAAAATATAAAGCTATCAAACAACTGTGATGCTGCACGAAGTATAGGGCAAAATATAGCCCAAAAATCAAAAGCATTAGGTATTAAAGAAATTGTATTTGATCGTCAAAATAAAATATATCATGGCAGAATTCAGGCTTTAGCAGAAGCTGTAAGAAAAGAAGGTATTAAGTTTTAAATTTTAAACATCATGAAAAAAAAATCCGTCAAAAATAAAGAACAAGAATATAATTGGGAAGAAAAAGTTGTACAAGTTAAAAGAGTTACCAAAGTAGTCAAAGGTGGTAAAAAATTAAGCTTTCGAGCTATTTTAGTTGTAGGCAATGAACAAGGACAAATAGGGGTGGGTATTGGTAAAGCAAGTGATGTTATAGGAGCTGTGAAAAAAGGTGTCACAGATGCAAAAAAAAATATTATAAATATTCCCATAACCAAATCATACTCTATACCTCACACTATAGAAGGAATCTCAGGAGCTGCTAAAGTAATTTTAAGGCCATCAGCTATAGGGTCAGGAGTTATTGCAGGTGGCTCTACTCGTACAGTTTTGGAACTTGCTGGAATTAAAAACATTCTAGCCAAACAACTAAAATCTAGCAATACCTTAAATAATGCAAGAGCTGTACTAAATGCCTTAAGCCAATTAAGAACATTTCAAAACACAGCAAAAAACAGAGATATAAGTATAGAACAACTTTACAATATTTAATAGACAAATGGTGTAAATATGCAATGAAAGCTGCAACACAATTACAAAAAAAACTCTTCATTACATTAATACTTTTAATTTTAGCTAGATTAGGCATATTTATTCCTATACCAGGCATAGATCATAATTCGTTAAATAGTAACATTAATTATAATGGATTAATAAATTTTTTAAATATTTTTTCAGGTGGAGGCTTTTCAACAATAGGCATTTTTGCTTTAGGAATAGTTCCTTATATAAATGCATCAATTATGATGCAATTATTAACAAAACTAATACCAGAATTAGATCACTTACAAAAGGAAGAAGGAGATTCTGGAAGACAAAAATTAACACAAATAACACGCTATTTTACGCTGATATGGAGTATCATACAAAGTATAGTCATATCTTTATGGATTAAACCTTATGTTTTTAACTGGAATTACTATTTTATATTGGATTGCATTATTGCATTAAGTACAGGCTCTTTGATAATTATGTGGTGTGCAGAAATTATCACAGAATATGGAATAGGAAATGGACCTTCATTATTAATTTTTCAAAATATCATCTCAGGTATAGCTAAGAACTTACAAAATTATAAAATTAATATTTATGACAAAGACACAATTATCAATGGGTGCTTCTTTTTAATATTATTTATAATAATTCTAGTAATCAATATCCTCGTTCAAGAATGCAAACGAAAAATAATAATTGTCTCAGCAAAACAATTAAGTAAAATTAATATATTAAATCCTCAAAGTTATATACCATTAAAACTAAATCAAGGCGGCGTTATGCCGATTGTATTTGCTTCTGCAACAATGACATTACCTATATATTTATCAGGCAATGAACAAATACTTCATATAAATAGTATTATTGATTTATTTTTACCTGGCCGTATTTTATATTTACCTACATACGGCTTATTAATAATAGCTTTTAGTTTTTTTTATACATCTCTAGTTTTAAACCCAGAAGATATAGCAGAAAATTTAAATAAAATGGGTGCTAGCATACCTTCAATCAGGCCTGGATCTGATACAATCAGATATATCAAGCAAATACTGAACAAAATGACATTCTTAGGGGGGATGTTTTTATTTATAATAGCTCTTATTCCTTCTTTAATAACTAAAACAACAAGCACAAGTATATTACAAGGGTTAGGAACTACATCATTATTGATCCTAGTTGGTGTAGCAATCGACACAGCAAAACAAATTCAAACATACATAATATCACAGCAATATGATAATATAATGGAATAAATAACAATTTAAACTATAAACAAGGATATTCAATTAATTAATGAAAGTAAGACCATCCGTAAAAAAAATTTGTGATAAATGTAGGGTTATACGTAGACATAGAAAAATAATAGTAATTTGTGAAAATGCAAAACACAAACAAAGACAAGGATAAATATATAAGGAAGACAATATGATAAGAATAGTAGGAGTAGATTTACCTAAAAATAAGCGAATAGAAATCTCATTAACATATATTTATGGAATAGGTAAATCAAAAGCGATAGAAATTTTAGAACAACTTAATATAAATCGCAACATTAAAACAAATGAATTGAATGATGAACAAATTGTTCTTATTAGACAAATACTAAGTAATAATTATCAAGTAGAAGGAGACTTAAAAAGGATAGAATCTATGAATATTAAAAGACTAATGACAATAAGTTCATATAAAGGCAAAAGACATCAGTTGGGTCTCCCTTTAAGAGGACAAAATACTAGAACTAACGCTCGTACAAAGCGCGGTATAAAAAAAACAATGGCTGGAAAGAAAAAAGCTCCACGTAAATAACAACAACATAATAAGTTTATAACACATGGCTAGACAAACAAAAAAAACGTATACAAAACAGAAAAAAAATATTATTAATGGTATAACACATATAAAATCAACATTTAACAATACTATCGTAACAATTACAGATCTTCAAGGCGCTACTTTATCTTGGTGTTCATCCGGTGCAAGCGGATTTAAAGGAACTAAAAAAGGCACACCTTTTGCTGCGCAAATAGCTGCAGAAAAAGCTGCTAAGCAGGCAATGGAACAAGGAATAAGGCAAACAGAAGTATTAGTAAATGGACCAGGAGCAGGACGCGAAACAGCAATCAGGGCACTACAAGCAACTGGAATTAATATAACATTAATTAAAGATATCACTCCTATACCACATAACGGTTGCAGGCCTCCTAAAAAAAGACGTGTTTAGATTGAAACATCTATATAAACACTGTTAATGATACATCTTGAATAATCTTTTATGAAACATTTCCAAATAGAATGCATAGAATCAAAAATAGAAAATAACCGTCAACAATACGGTCGTTTCATTTTAGAGCCACTCAATAAAGGACAAGGTATTACTTTAGGCAATTCTTTAAGAAGAACAATTTTGTCAGATTTAAAAGGTGCTGCTATTGTGGCTGTACGAATTGCTGGTATAAATCATGAATTTTCAACTATTACAGGAGTACGAGAAGATGTATTGGAAATTTTACTTAATCTCAAAGAAGTTGTATTAAAAAGTTACAGTGATACACCTCAAATCGGTAGAATAAGAGTACAAGGGCCAGCTATTATTACTACAGGCTTGTTCGAACTACCACCAGAAATTCAAATCATTGATCCACAACAGTATATAGCAACTATTTGTAACAATACAATATTCGAAATGGAATTTCGTGTTGAAAAAGGAAGCGGCTATAAACTGGTAAGCAAAGGATTTGATAAAAAGTCTATAGATTTTTTACAAATAGATGCAATATTCATGCCAGCAACTAAGTTTAATTATATAGTAGAAGAAAAAAAAATTAGTCCAACACTTATTCAAGAAAAGCTATATTTAGAAGTGTGGACAAATGGGAGTTTATCCCCACAAGAAGCTATTAGTCAAGGAGCTCAAGTTCTAACTAATTTGTTTTACCCTCTAACTAATCTAAATTTTAAAAGTATAGATAATATAGAAAATGAATACGGAGAAGAGATCAATCAAGTTCTAATAGAAGAACTACAACTGTCTGTTAGAGCTTATAATTGTCTTAAAAGAGCACAAATACATTCTATTTCAGATCTATTAGATTATTCACAAGACGAACTGTTGGAAATTAAAAATTTTGGTCAAAAATCCGCAGAAGAAGTAATTGAAGCACTACAAAACAAACTTGGAATCAAATTACCAAAAGAAAAGAATATAAACAACACATAAAAGTAAATCAGATATATAACTTAAAACAGATGAAAAAATAATTTTAACTCGAAAAAACAAATTAATATATCAATTATGAATAAAACATATATTCCACAAAAACCCAAGTATAGCAAATGGTACATTATTGATGCTAAAGACAAAAATTTAGGTCGACTTAGTAGCAAAATAGCTAAATTACTAAAGGGAAAGAATTTTACTTCATATACACCATACATTAATAATAAAATATACATAATAATCATAAATTCAAAATTAATTAAAGTCACAGGTAAAAAATTATTACAAAAAACATATAAACAGCATTCTGGCTATCCAGGAGGTTTGAAAATTAAAACATTCAATCATTTTTTATCTAGAAAACCAAATATGATTTTAGAAAAGTCTATAAAAGGTATGCTACCTAAAGGTATTTTAGGAAGACAATTATTTACACAATTAAAAATCTATCCAGAGACTGAACATCCTCATAAACCACAAAAACCGGAAGTAATTACATTAATTTAATAATATATAACAATGACTATCTTAACAAAAAATTCTAAAATAATTTACTCAGGTACAGGAAGACGTAAAACATCTATTGCAAGAGTAAAATTAGTACCAGGATCAGGAAAATTAATTATTAATGGCTTACCAGGTGAATCATATTTACAATTTAGTCCTAATTATTTAAGAGTTTCATGTTCACCTCTTAAAATACTTGGATTGAATAAAGAATATGATATATATGCTAATACGGAAGGAGGTGGATTAACCGGTCAAGCAAACGCAATAAGACTAGGATTAGCACGCGCATTATGCAGTATGAATCCTGAGAATCGTATTACTTTAAAAGCCGAAGGATTTTTAACACGAGACGCAAGAATAAAAGAGAGAAAAAAATATGGCTTACGAAAAGCAAGAAAAGCGCCACAATATTCAAAACGATAAAGAAAGAAGCATTAGCATTTTTAAGGATTTTAATACATAAAATATATGACTAAAGAGATTCATCCAAAATGGTATAATGATGCTAAAGTATATTGCGATGGCAAATACATTATGACAGTAGGCTCAACTAAACCTGAATTACATGTAGATATATGGTCAGGTAACCATCCCTTCTTTACAGGATCGCAAAGAATTATAGATACAGAAGGAAGAGTCGAAAAATTCATGCGTAAATACAATTTAGAATCAGACAATAATAAGTAAAATAGCAAATACTTAATAGTAATAATATAAAGTTTGACACAGCATATCACAATATTGATAATATTAGGGATATTTATTAAAATATAAATATATAAATTAGAAATGCCAACTATTCAACAACTTGTAAGATCAGAAAGACAAAGATCAAGCAAAAAAACAAAATCGCCTGCTTTAAAAGGATGCCCACAAAGAAGAGGAGTGTGTACAAGAGTTTACACAACTACACCTAAAAAACCAAATTCTGCTTTGAGAAAAGTCGCTAGAGTTAGATTAACTTCAGGATTTGAAGTAACTGCATATATACCAGGTATAGGACATAATATACAAGAGCATTCTGTTGTACTTATCAGAGGAGGTCGTGTAAAAGATTTACCTGGTGTACGCTATCATATAGTGAGAGGTATTTTAGATGCTTCTGGAGTGAAAGATAGGAAAAAAAGTCGCTCAAAATATGGAGCAAAGAAACCCAAAATATAAAATTTAAAAACATATAATATTAAATTAAAATATACATATGTCTCGTCGCAATAAATCCAAAAAAAGATTAATTCAGCCAGATCCTGTACATAATAGCAAACTAATCAGTATGTTAACTGTAAGAATACTGAAAAATGGTAAAAAAGGATTAGCATCTAAAATAGTTTATCAGGCATTAGATATAATTCATCAAAAAACATCTAACGATCCTTTAGAAATATTAGAACAAGCTATACGTAATGCAACACCACTAGTAGAAGTGAAAAGCAGAAGAATTGGAGGATCAACATATCAGGTTCCAATGGAAGTAAGAGCATATCGTGGAACAAACCTAGCTCTTAGATGGATAACAAGATTTGCTTATGTAAGATCAGGTAAAAGCATGGCTTTCAAGTTAGCAAATGAAATTATTGATGCCTCTAGTGAAAACGGTAATACAATAAGAAAAAAAGAAGAAACACATCGTATGGCTGAGGCTAATAAAGCATTTGCTCACTACCGTTATTAAAGACTATATTCATCACAATAATTATTAAATATAAAGAAGGAAACTGAATATTATGGCACGTGCAAAATTTGAACGGAAAAAACCTCATGTTAATATTGGAACAATAGGACATGTTGATCATGGAAAAACAACCCTGACAGCGGCTATATCAGCAACTTTAGCTGCTGCGAATGATACAAAAGCTAAAAAATTTGATGAAATTGATGCTGCACCAGAAGAAAAAGCAAGGGGGATAACAATTAACACAGCTCATGTAGAGTACGAAACACAAAATCGTCACTATGCGCATGTAGATTGTCCAGGTCATGCTGACTACGTAAAAAATATGATTACAGGCGCAGCTCAAATGGATGGAGCTATTCTGGTAGTATCAGCAGCTGACGGACCAATGCCGCAAACAAGAGAACATATATTATTAGCTAAACAAGTAGGAGTACCCAACATTGTAGTTTTTTTAAACAAGCAAGATCAATTAGATGATGAAGAACTATTAGAACTCGTAGAATTAGAAGTTCGCGAACTATTAACGCAATACGATTTTCCAGGTGATGATATTCCATTTGTAGCTGGTTCTGCATTATTAGCCTTAGAAAAAGTAACAGAGAACAATACAATTCAAAGAGGAGAAGACGACTGGGTTGACAAAATTCACTCACTTATGGATGCAGTAGATAAATACATTCCAACACCTATCAGAGATGTAGAAAAAACATTTTTGATGGCAGTAGAAGACGTATTTTCAATCACTGGAAGAGGTACAGTGGCGACAGGAAGAATTGAGAGAGGTATAATTAAAGTAGGTGATACAATAGAAATAGTAGGATTAAGAGAAACTGCTACAACTACAATTACCGGATTAGAGATGTTTCAAAAGACGTTAGATGAAGGTATGGCAGGAGATAATATCGGCATATTACTACGAGGAATACAAAAGAAAGACATTGAAAGAGGAATGGTATTGGCACAACCTGGAACAATTACACCCCATACTCAATTTGAAGCAGAAGTATATATACTTACTAAAGAAGAAGGGGGAAGACATACTCCATTTTTTTCTGGATATCGTCCACAATTTTATGTAAGAACTACTGATGTAACAGGGACAATTACACAATTTACTGCAGACGATGGTTCTGCAGCAGAGATGGTTATGCCAGGAGACAGGATTAAAATGAGTGCTGAACTAATTAATCCTATTGCTATTGAACAAGGAATGAGATTTGCCATACGCGAAGGAGGCAGAACTGTAGGAGCCGGTGTAGTATCTAAAATTCTTGAATAATACAACAGATATTATGAAAATTCACGACCAAAACAAAATACGTATTAAATTACAGGCTTACGATCATATTTTATTAGCTTCATCATGTAGCATAATACTTGAGACAGCCCGTAGAACAAAAGTTAAAGCTAAAGGACCAATAGCATTACCAGCAAAACGCAAAATTTATTGCGTTTTGCGATCACCACATGTAGATAAAGATTCTAGAGAACACTTTGAAATACGATCACATAGAAAAATCATTGATATATATGAACCATCTTCACAAATAATTGATTCTTTAATGAAACTAAATATTCCGTCAGGTGTAGATATAGAAGTCAAACTATAAAATTGTCGGTAGAATATTTATTCTACCGACAATTTTATAGTTTGATATCGAAAAGACTAATATAATTCGTCTTCTTGATTTGTAAGAATAGTACAATCACTTGTAGGCTTAGCCACACAAGTCAAAATAAAACCAGCTTCTATTTGGTCATCATCTAAAAAACTTTGCTCAGACTGGTCAATAGTACCACTAATTAACTTAGCTGCACAACTAGAACAAGCACCTGCTCTACAAGAGTAGGGCAAATCTATACCTTCTCCATCAGCTGCATCTAAAATAAAGTCATCGTCAGCACAATCAATAACTTTGCTTAATTCATCATCTAAATTTAAGGTGATTTTATAAGAATTAGACATATGTTTTCTCCTACAATAATTATAAATGACTAATTGTATATTAGTTTAATCAATTAGATAATATAATGACTATATATTAGTAAATCATAAAATCAAATAAATAACCATATTATATTGAAATATAATTAAAACATATCGTAAAAATATTATAATTATAAGTAAAAAATTTCTAAATAAATTTACAAAATTAATGTAATGATAAATACCTCAAAAAACAGTTTAAAATATAACTATATAAAACTCCAGCCTAAAAAAAATATTCAATCCAAGATATATATTAATAACATATATCAAGAAATTTCTTGCTTAATTAAAAGATACTGCATACAAACGCAAAGACGACCTTCTAGTTTATTATCAGGTATCTTGCAGCCATTACTTTGGCTTATTTTATTTGGGGCATTATTTCAAAATGCACCTGTAAATCTATTAACACAAAATAAAAATTATCATCAATTTTTGAGTCCAGGAATTATCGTTTTCTCATCTTTTACAGGAGCTATTAATTCTGGTTTACCGCTGATGTTTGACAGAGAATTTGGTTTCCTTAACAGACTACTTGTAGCCCCTTTAAAATCTCGCAACTCATTATTAGTGTCTTCAATTATGTTTATAGCAACAATCACTACATTGCAGACAAGCTTTATAATCATATCCAGTTTGCTTATTGAATATAATGATTTAAATATTCAACAAATCATAACTATATTTATAATACTTTTGTTAATTACACTAAGTATAGGAAGCATAAGCATTTGCTTAGCATTTATTTTACCTGGCCATATCGAATTTCTAGCACTAATATTAATTGTAACTTTACCCACATTATTTTCAAGCACAGCACTAGCTCCTTTATCTTTTATGCCTTACTGGCTACAAATAATTGCTAGTATTAACCCACTTACTTATGCAATAGAAAGTATTAGATGTCTTTATTCAATACCTTATATAAATTATGAGAATCATATTATCAAAACAGTATGGTTAAGCTTAAATATACAGAATAGTATTTATTTTTTAATGCTTGTAACTTTGATATGTTTCTATCTGGTAAAAAATATTATTCTATATAAATGTGAGTAAAACTCCATTAATTGATCTGAAGAATGTTATAATAGATTACTATGTAGTTAGTATATATCAAATAGTAAGAAAAGCAATAATTTTATATCTCTTAACTAGGAGGACAGTAGTTTAATGGGACTACCATGGTATCGTGTACATACAGTCGTATTAAATGATCCAGGACGATTAATATCTGTTCATTTAATGCATACCGCTTTAGTAGCAGGATGGGCTGGTTCTATGGCTTTATATGAATTAGCTGTTTTCGATCCATCTGATCCGGTTTTAAATCCAATGTGGAGGCAAGGCATGTTCGTAATGCCTTTTATGGCAAGACTTGGAGTAACCGATTCATGGGGTGGATGGAGTATTACAGGAGAAAGTGTTTCTAATCCTGGATTATGGAGTTTTGAAGGTGTTGCTATTACTCATATAGTTTTATCAGGGATGTTATTTTTAGCATCCATATGGCATTGGGTTTACTGGGATTTAGAATTATTTAGAGATCCAAGGACAGGTGAACCTGCATTAGATTTGCCTAAAATATTTGGTATTCATTTACTATTATCTAGTTTATTATGCTTTGGTTTTGGTGCTTTTCATACAACAGGCTTATTCGGACCCGGCATATGGATATCAGATGGATATGGAATCACCGGAAAAGTACAACCTATTGCTCCAGCTTGGGGTCCAGATGGCTTTAATCCGTTCAATCCAGGTGGAATAGCATCACACCATATAGCAGCAGGCACTGTAGGAATACTAGCTGGACTATTCCATCTAACTGTTAGACCTCCACAGCGTTTATATAGAGCACTAAGAATGGGTAACATAGAAACTGTACTATCAAGTAGTATATCCGCTGTTTTTTTTAGTGCTTTCGTAGCTTGTGGAACTATGTGGTATGGTTCAGCAACAACTCCTATAGAACTTTTTGGACCAACAAGATATCAGTGGGATAGCGGATACTTTCAACAAGAAATTGAAAGAAGGGTAGAAAATTCACTAAATGAAGGATCAACACCTGAAGAAGCATGGTCTAAAATACCAGATAAGCTAGCATTTTATGACTATATAGGTAACAATCCTGCAAAAGGTGGCTTATTTAGAGCGGGACCTATGGATAAGGGAGATGGCATAGCAGAATCATGGCTAGGACACCCTATATTTCAAGATAAGGATGGGAGAGAATTGACTGTCAGAAGAATGCCGGCATTCTTTGAAACTTTTCCAGTTATACTTGTTGATAAAGATGGAATTATACGTGCAGATATACCATTTAGAAGAGCTGAATCAAAATACAGCATTGAACAAGTAGGTGTAACTGTTAGTTTTTATGGTGGAAAACTCAATGGAAAGGTATTTACCGATGCTCCTAGTGTAAAAAAATATGCACGTAAAGCTCAATTAGGAGAAGTTTTCGAATTTGATCGTACTACATTAGAATCAGATGGTGTATTCAGAAGTAGTCCTAGAGGATGGTTTACTTTTGGGCATGCAAACTTTGCATTGATTTTTTTCTTCGGTCACTTATGGCATGGGTCAAGGACTATATTCAGAGATGTATTTGCCGGTATTGGTGCAGAAGTAACAGAGCAGGTAGAATTTGGTGCATTCCAAAAATTAGGAGATAGAAGCAGCAAAAAACAAGGCGCTGTATAAAATACATGCAATTATAACCTATATACTTATATAAGGAGGTAAATATGGAAGCACTTGTGTATGTCTTTCTATTAGTAGGAACATTAATGGTTATCTTCTTTGCTATATTTTTTAGAGATCCTCCAAGAATAGCCAAATAAATACAAACTAGGTAATAACAAGACTGAGATGTATTTATTCTCAACTAAAATAGCTACTTAAATTTAATTTATATAATGAAATAAGTAGCTATAAATCGAAAAAAATAATATAAGAAACTTAAATCATTTATAGGATTTAAAGTTGTATTATTTACTCGTCATGCTCTTCAAAAGGATCTCTAAGCTCCTTAGATATAGGACCAAAAGACGTATATATAGAATACATTGTTATTCCTAATAATAAACTAGAAATAAAAATACTAAGAACTGTTGCAGTTTCCATAAAGACTAAGATAGATTCAGTTAATTGATATTTATAATTATAATATTAATACTATAATTATAAATATAAAAATTATAAAATATACAAATTAGATTAAAAAACTATGGCATTAAGAACAAGATTAGGAGAAATATTAAGACCTTTAAATTCTGAATATGGCAAAGTTGCTCCGGGTTGGGGTACAACTCCGATTATGGGAATATTTATGCTGTTATTTTTTTTATTTTTATTAATAATTTTACAAATATATAACTCATCTTTAATTTTAGAGAATGTAGACGTAGACTGGGCAACATTAGGAAGTTGAATAGAACTTTTGTATAAGCAATAAATCTTTAAATTAAGATAAAAGCAATTGCTTTTATCTTTTACTTATATATCTATATAATTTGACTTACACTAGGACTCAACTAATAACAATTCACTTTCAGAAAAATTATTACTATTAATGCCACTATAAGTTTCTCTAATAAAACGTACAAGAACTGAATATTTAATATCCTTCTCAACCTTGGTAACAGTACCTATATCTTGATACCAATAAGATTCTTTACGCAAAACTTTAACTACCGATCCTTTTTTTATCATAAAGCAATAATATAAATAATTCAATATATAATAATATTTATTATACAATCAAATAAAACTTAAAAAATTAACTTATATAAACAAAAAAATATATTTTCATCTAATATAGTTGCCTAAAAAATATTAAAGATGTTAAATTCATTTAAATGTAATTCATACAAGGCTTAACACAATGAAATTATCTTGGAAAACTTTATTGCTATTATCTTTACCGATAATTGTAATTGGATTCTTCTTATGGCAAGGATTTTTAGCTCCCACAACAAGCGAGTTAAATACAAATATAGCACGTTCTCGAATGACATATGGACGTTTTTTAGAATATTTAGATATGGGTTGGATAAAAAAAGTCGATCTATATGATAATGGACATACAGCTATAGTAGAAGCAGTTGGTCCTGAATTGGGTAATAGAATTCAAAAGATTAGAGTTGAACTGCCAGCAACAATACCAGAATTAATTGTGAAACTTAAAAAAGCCAACATAGATTTAGATGCACACCCAACTAAAAACACTAGTGCAATCTGGAATTTAATAGGTAATTTATTATTTCCTATATTATTAATCTTAGGTTTAGCCTTCTTATTTCGTCGCTCCAACAGCTCTTCTGGTGGACCAGGACAAGCAATGTCATTTAGCAAATCTAAAGCTTTATTTCAAATGGAAGCCAAAACAGGTATAGTCTTTAACGATGTTGCAGGAATCGATGAAGCCAAAGAAGAATTTGAAGAAGTAGTTACATTCTTAAAAAAACCAGAAAGATTTACAGCTGTTGGAGCTAAAATACCTAAAGGTGTTTTATTGATAGGCCCTCCTGGCACAGGTAAAACATTGCTAGCCAAGGCAATTGCTGGTGAAGCCAATGTACCTTTTTTCAGTATTTCAGGATCTGAATTTGTGGAAATGTTTGTAGGTGTAGGTGCTTCACGCGTCAGAGATCTGTTTAAAAAAGCAAAAGAGAATGCTCCATGCATAGTATTCATAGATGAAATAGATGCTGTCGGTAGACAAAGAGGAACAGGTATTGGTGGTGGTAATGACGAAAGAGAACAAACATTAAATCAATTACTAACCGAAATGGATGGTTTTGAAGGCAATACAGGAGTTATAGTAATTGCAGCAACAAACCGAGCTGATATACTTGATTCTGCTTTATTAAGACCAGGCCGCTTTGATCGGCAAGTGTCTGTAGAAATACCAGATTTTAAAGGCAGGCTAGATATATTAAAAGTTCATGCTAAAAATAAAAAAATGGATACAAGTATATCTTTATCGATAATAGCTAGAAGAACTCCTGGCTTTTCAGGAGCAGATTTAGCAAATTTACTAAATGAAGCAGCAATACTAACAGCTAGGCGAAGAAAACAATATATTACATTAAATGAAATAGATGCTTCTATCGATCGTATAGTAGCAGGTATGGAAGGAACAGCATTAACTGATAGCAAAAGTAAACGCTTAATTGCATACCATGAAATAGGCCATGCAATAGTTGGAACCCTTCTAAAAGATCACGATCCAGTACAGAAAGTAACCTTAATACCTCGCGGTCAGGCTAAAGGATTAACTTGGTTTACACCAGGAGAAGACCAAAATTTAATATCAAGATCTCAAATTTTATCACGGATCATGGGGGCCTTAGGTGGTAGAGCTGCAGAAGAAGTTGTATTTGGAGATACAGAAGTCACAACTGGAGCCAGCAATGATTTACAACAAGTAACATCTATGGCTCGTCAAATGGTTACACGATTTGGAATGTCAAATATAGGTCCATTATGCTTAGAAAATGAAGAGTCAAATCCATTTTTAGGAAGAAGTATGGGTAGTGCATCAGAATACTCTGATGAAATTGCAATTAAAATTGACAAACAAATCTATCAAATCGTAGAAAAGTGCTATCAAGAAACAGTTCAAATTATTCAAGATAATAGAATTATTATTGATAGATTAGTAGACTTACTAATTGAAAGAGAAACTATTGACGGAAAAGAATTTAAAGAAATTATAAATGAATATACACCCGTACCAGAAAAAGAAATATATGTAATATAAAAGATGATACTAATAGAGCGAGATTGACGGGACTCGAACCCGCAACTTCCGCCGTGACAGGGCGGTGCTCTAACCAATTGAACTACAATCCCAATTCATACGTTATATCATCTCATATTAAACAAATAACTGTCAAACATATAAATCCATAATTATAAACATCCTAGTAACTAACACAAAGGAGAGGAAGGGATTCGAACCCTCGGTATGATTAACACATACAACAGATTAGCAATCTGGCGCTTTCAACCACTCAGCCACCTCTCCATCCGTAATATAAAACAAAAATATAGTAAGGAATTTAATGGCTCAGGCGGGACTTGAACCTGCGACCTTGGGCTTATGAGTCCCCTGCTCTAACCAACTGAGCTACTGAGCCTTTATAACTCATGTAAAGTATAACATAAAAATAAAAACAAATAAATAAATAATTGATTAATTCAATAACTTATGCTACTAATTTTGAACCTATACCACTGGATGTCAAAATTTCTAATAATAGAGCATGCTGTATATTACCATTGATAATATGTGCTGAAACAACATTCTTCTTCAAAGCGTGAATACAACAATCAACTTTAGGTATCATGCCTCCAATAATTATCTGCTGATTTTTTAAATCCTCTAACTTTTCTATATCTAAATGTTTTATTAAAGTTGCAGGATTATCAATATTTGACATAATACCAGGTGTATCTGTTAACAAAATCAGCTTCTCAGCACTCAAACACTCTGCAATAGCACCAGCTACAGAATCAGCATTAATGTTATAAGATTGTCCATTTAAATCTGAAGCAACACTAGCAATAACAGGAATATATCCATGAGAAAGTAAAAGATTAATAATATCAAGATTAACCTTTTCTACTTTACCTGTATAGTTATCTGGCTGATCAGTAAAAAAACTAGATGCAGTAATTAAATTAGCATCTTTACCAGATAAGCCAACTGCTATATTAGATGAACGATTGAATAAACTAACCAAATCTTTATTCACTTTACCCACTAGAACCATCTCCACTAGCTCCATGGTTATTTTATCTGTAATACGAATACCATTCAAAAATTTAGGCTCTATATTCATTTGTTTCAACCAATAATTAATCATTGGCCCACCACCATGTACAATAACAACTTTAATACCTATATAAGACAAAAATAAAATATCCTCTACAATTTTAGACTTTAAACCAACATCTTTCATAGCAGAACCACCATATTTAATAACCATAGTAGATCCATAAAAACGCTGTATAAAAGGCAAAAGATCACTTAATACTTGTACACAATCAGAGCTTTTCAACATTTCCTCTCCTGCTAATTGAAGCTAAAATAAATAAAATTATCAAAACAAATTTACAAAAGTAATATTATTCACTTATTTTAATTTAAAACAATATACAAATACAAAAATACTAATATATGACAAAATTTTGGAACAACATCAACAAATTTCCGAGGTTTTTATTCTCAGTAATTGTGGGATTTTTCTTGACAACTTTTTACACAATTTTTGAGTTATTAAAAGAGAAAAATAAAAGACTAACAATAGGCATTATAATTATAGTATTTATTAGTATCATAACGATAATTTTAAGGCAGATGTTAGGTATAAAATAAAAATTTCGCATATAAAATTTTTAAGATCTATAGTAAAAAATTCGACATATATAATATTATATATACAATTAAGAAAAAAAAGTAAATATTAATAAATGAAATGATCAATCAATAGATACTAGTATTTTATAAATACAAAATATTTGTCTATCAACTAGAAATCTTTATCTTCAATTATAATCTATTGTTAGTCTTTTATAGTGCATAAAATATTTTAAGAAATCCATGAAAATGAATTATGATTCTGATCTAAAAGAAGTTACAGGTGCGTTTGCTCTTATAGATAGTTTAATTAAAAACAACGTAAGCCATGTTTTTGGTTATCCTGGTGGTGCTATTTTGCCTATTTATGATGAATTATACAAATGGGAAAATAAGGGTTTAATTACGCATATTTTATGTCGTCATGAACAAGGTGCATCTCATGCTGCTGATGGTTATGCAAGATGTACAGGAAAAGTTGGCGTATGCTTTGCCACATCTGGTCCAGGAGCTACTAATCTTGTTTCTGGTATTGCTACAGCACAGTTAGATTCTGTCCCTTTAGTTTTAATAACTGGTCAGGTAGCAAGGCCTTTTATAGGGACAGATGCTTTTCAGGAGGTTGATATTTTTGGTATTACTTTACCTATAGTTAAACATTCTTATGTTGTTAGAGATCCTCAAGATATGTCTAGAGTAGTTTCTGAAGCTTTTTATATTGCTCAGCATGGAAGACCAGGACCTGTTTTAATTGATGTTCCTAAAGATGTTGGTTTAGAGAAATTTCTTTATCAACCTCTTAATCCAAGTCATGTGAAATTATTGGGTTGTCGTCCAATTATCAAGCCTAAGGATAGTCAAATTGTTAAAATTTTGAATCTTTTGTATGAATCTAGTCAACCTTTACTTTATATTGGGGGTGGTGCTATTATTTCTGGTTCTCATAAAGTAATTAAAGAGTTTTCTTATCGTTTTCAGATACCAATATGTACAACGTTAATGGGCAAAGGAATTATTGACGAAAATGATAGTTTATCTTTAGGTATGTTAGGCATGCATGGTACAGCTTATGCTAATTTTGCTGTTAGTGAGTGTGATCTATTGATTGCTCTTGGCGCTAGATTTGATGATAGAGTTACAGGTAAGTTGGATGAGTTTGCATGTAATGCTAAAGTTGTACATATTGATATTGATCCTGCAGAAATAGGTAAAAATCGTGTTCCTCAGGTTGCTGTTTTGGGGGATGTTAAAGATGTGATAAGTCGTATTTTAGACTATCTTGATAGCAATTCTAAGGTACTGTTTAATTCTCAGCAAACTTGCTCCTGGAAAAATAGAATATCTATGTGGAAAAATCAGTATCCTTTATTGATTCCAAAACACGTTAACAGTTTATCTCCTCAAGAGGTTATTTTTTCTTTATCTCGTATTCAACCAAATGCTTATTTTACTACTGATGTAGGTCAGCATCAAATGTGGGCAGCTCAGTTTGTAAATGTATTACCGCGACATTGGATGTCTAGTTCTGGTTTAGGAACTATGGGCTATGGACTTCCTGCTGCTATTGGTGCTCAAATTGCTTATCCTTCTGAAAATGTTATATGTATTAGTGGGGATGCTAGTTTTCAGATGAACTTTCAAGAGCTTGCTACAATTGCTCAATATAATTTGCCCGTAAAAATTATTATTATCAATAATAAATGGCAAGGTATGGTCAGGCAATGGCAACAAGCTTTTTATGGAGAGAGGTATTCTCATTCTAATATGGAAAAAGGTGCTCCTGATTTTGTTTTGTTAGCTCAGTCTTTTGGCATACTAGGTTTGAATTTAGAGCACCGACGTGATATGAACAAAGTTTTGCATCGTTTTGTAAATTATAATGGTCCATGTTTATTAAATTGTAAAGTCAAAGAAGAAGAAAATTGTTATCCTATGGTAGCACCTGGTAAAAGTAATTCTCAAATGATAGGAATATCTAAGTTGGTAAAGAACAAAAATATACCATTAGCCAAGATGAAGGTTGATAGCCTTTAATGGGAATTGAACCCATAGCTTTTTCCTTACCAAGGAAATACTCTACCGTTGAGTTATAAAGGCTTGGTTTATGAAATAGTAATATTTGCATCTAATATTATTATTGGGCCGGGTTGGATTTGAACCAACGTAGGTAATACCAGCGGATTTACAGTCCGCCCCCATTAACCACTCGGGCACCGACCCATATGAACTGTACTAATATTGTTAAAACATGGAAATCTTTAAGTGATCATAATTTTCTTGGATACAACTGGATTCGAACCAGTGACTTCCACGATGTCAACGTGATACTCTAACCAACTGAGCTATGCATCCTTGCATTATAAAATATACTAGCATATTTTTAATTAATGTTCATAGGCAAATTTCTTAATTAAATTTTGTTTTCAATCTTGTTGCTTTGCCTGATCTTGATCTTAAGTAGTATAATTTAGCTCGTCTTACCTTTGCTTTTCTCATTACTTTAATACTTTTTATTAAAGGAGAATATATAAGATAAACTCTTTCGACGCCAATATTTTGTAAAGTTTTTCTAACAGTAATAGTTGTACTTAATTGTGATTTGTGTTTTGATATTATCACTCCCTCTACAGTTTGAATTCTCTGTTTATTACCTTCTTGGATCATAATAGACATTTTTATGCTATCACCTATATCAATAACAGGTATTGCTTTTTTTTTCAAGTCTTTTTCTACTGTATTAATAATAGAATTTTTGTTGTAAAGTTTTCTATACATTATGAGTTTTTATATTAACTGCTTTATTTTGTGTAAACATTCAATTTATATATAAATAATATAGTATCATAACATTGTATTACAATTTTAATGTTATTATTGTTTAGTTATATGTATTTTTATCAAAAATTTCAAATTAATTCAAATAATTATCATTTTTTTATTTGTCAGTTTGATTGCATATTAATATTTTCTTTTTTGTCATATAAAATCATATATAATGATTTTATTTATTTTTATAGTATAAAAAATTATAATTTTTCAATGTGTTCCAAACGTTTTGTAAAAGTATTAATTTTTATTATTATGTTACATAATGTAGACATATTTCTTGAAGTAAAGATTAATAATTTTAGAGCTTTAAGTTTATACTATTGGCTAGGTTTTTCTATTGTGCATATAAGACTTTGCTATTATATGCTTAATAGATCTACTTCTTCAGCTTATTCTTTATTTAATACAAAATCAATAAGTCAAAATATATTTAGGCGTTATCTTATTTTTAATATTTATTAGCTATTTATGCAGAGCATTCTTCTTAATCCCGTTCTTCCTCACAATTATATTGCCGAGGAAATTTTATTAGGTACTATCTTAATTCATCCCACTATTTTTCCGCAACTTATTCCTTTTCTTAAATCAGATTCTTTTTTTGTAGAATCTCATCAGTTGATTTATACGAGTTTAGTTACTCTTCACAAAGATAAGAAAATAGATATTTTACAATTATTTTATTTCTTAAATAATTCACAACTATTGCATTGTGTAGGTGGAGTTTTAAAAATTATTGAGTTAATGAGACAAAGTCATATTTTTATGCCATCTATCAATATGTATGTTTATATACAAGAACTTATGATATTAATTAATAATAGTTATACGAGACGTTTGATAATTCAGTATGGTTATAATGTTGTTAAATTAGCTAATATTCATGATCTGCATTGTCATCAAATATATAATAAGGTGTCTGAATATTTAGAATCTACAGTGCATAAAATCCCTAAAGAGAATTTGATGACTTTTAAAGATTTAATTGGTGATTTACTCATTAAGTTAAAATATCAGAATTTGAATCTGATTCAACCTATTATCAATCAGAATATAATTTTATCGGGTTTCCAATCATTAGACAAATTAATACAGGGTTTACAGGGTGGTGATTTAATTGTGATTGCTGGACGTCCTTCAGTAGGTAAAACTTCTTTTGTAATTAATCTAGCATTTAATATTTTATCCTCTACTTCATTAGGTTTATGTTTTTTTAGTCTGGAGATGTCAAAAATACAAATAGTTAGTAAATTTATTGCTATTGCATCTGGTGTTTCTACTCAAAATATTTCGTTTAGCAAACTTACAGTAAATGAATGGTATGATGTGAATCAAATTTGTCGTAGATTGATGAAATACAATGTTTATATTAATGATACACCTAACATATCAATTGATTATATTGAATATACATCTAAATTGCTTTATCAAGAAACAGGTACTATTCAATTAGTAATTATTGATTATTTACAGTTAGTTCAAGTAGAAGGTTTGAATAATAATATTAGAACACAAGAATTAGGTTATATAACAAGAAAACTAAAGTTATTAGCACAGTATTTAAATGTACCTGTAGTTGTTTTATCTCAATTAAATAGAAGTATTGAAACTAGAGTTAATAAAATTCCTTTATTATCTGATCTTAGAGAAAGTGGATGCATAATAAACTATTATAGTTTCAATTTAGATATTATTAACAATCTTCATGCGCAGAGTTTATATAAGTATAAAATGTTGATTACAAGCAATTTAATTAAATGTTTTAACAATAATTATTTGTCTAATATATTTTTATATGCTTTATTTTTTAATTTCTCTTTACAGTATTCTTTTAATATCTGTTTTCCTTATCATTTATTAAGTTTAACTCATAATCATAAATTATATTTAAAAATGAGATGGCTTAAGTTAAGTTTCTATTTAGAAAATAATATCTGTGTTATAAACTATTTTTATAGATTATCTGCATGTATTTTTGAATATATTTATATCCCACATGTTCTTTATTTTAATTATGTTCAAGTTTTTGATGTTCAAGAGCCATTTTATTCTGTTTTACGACTTAGTGATCTTATTTTGCATAATTCAATTGAGCAAGATGCAGATATAGTTATTATATTATCACAATGTGGTAATCATCTGGATTTATCTAATATTATAGATATTTCATTATGTAAGAATCGTAATGGTGCAACTGGTTTGTGCAAGTTATTATTTACACCACAAAACAATAAATTTTGTGATGTTAATTCATAAGTTTATATTATTTTGTTTTATTAATTCATTATTATTCTTCTTGCAATCTAAATAAGGATGTGGTAGTATACAGTCAGCTTATTCTTAGCCGGGATAGCTCAGTTGGTAGAGCAGTGGACTGAAAATCCTCGTGTCACCAGTTCAAATCTGGTTCCTGGCATTAACCCTAATCACAACTTATAATGTATTATTATAAGTTGTGATTAAGGTTGCAAAATTTCTATTTGCTCACCTAATAATACGGTTACTTTGCCTTCGTCAGTTACATCTACAACTGCACTATCACCAGCTTTAATTTTGCCTGACAACACTTCTTCTGCTAAACTATCTTCTAGCAGCCTCATTACTGCTCTACGTAGTGGTCTTGCTCCATAACTTGGGTTATATCCTTCATCTACTAATCGATTTTTAAATCTTTCAGTTACTTCTAGTTCTATTTTTTGTTGCTTGATTCTTTCGAATACTTCCTGTAACATTATTTCTGCTATTTCACGTACTTCGTCTTTAGTTAGTTGTCTAAATACTATAATTTCATCTAATCTGTTTAAAAATTCGGGACGAAAGTATTGTTTTAATTCTTCATTAACTAATGATCTAATACGATTGTATTGTGATTCTGTTTGTGACTCTCCTAGTTCAAACCCCAGGCTTCCTCCTCCTTTTTCTATAACTTTTGAGCCTATATTAGATGTCATGATTAGCAAAGTATTCTTGAAATCTATTGTTCTACCTTTAGCGTCAGTCAGTCTACCATCTTCTAAAATTTGCAATAAAAGGTTAAAAATATCTGGATGAGCTTTTTCGATTTCATCAAATAAAATTACTGTGTAAGGACGCTTTCTAACAGCTTCTGTTAAGTATCCACCTTCACTATATCCTACATAGCCAGGTGGTGAACCAATTAGTTTGGAAACAGTATGTCTTTCCATGTATTCAGACATATCTAATCTAACCATTGCTTCTTGTGAACCAAAAAAATAAGAAGCTAGTGCTTTAGTTAATTCAGTCTTTCCAACTCCGGTGGGGCCAGAAAATATAAAGCTTGCAATAGGTCGATTAGGGTTTTTTAATCCAACTCTTGCTCTTCTTATTGCTCTAGAAACAGCTACTACAGCTTCATCTTGTCCGATAATACGACTATGAAGAGTTTCTTCCATATGCATTAATTTTTCTGACTCACTTTTAGTTAATTTCGTTACCGGGATACCTGTCCAAAATGCAACTATTTCTGCAATATCATCTTCTGTTACTACAGGATCCTCAATTTGTAAATCCGGTTCATTTTTTTTACTTTGTGCAATAGCTGCAATTTGAGCTTTAATTTCCATTTCTCTAGTTCTATATTGTTCTGCTTTTTCATATTTTTGCGCTCTGATTGCCTCATCTTTTGTTTTTAACACATTCCTTAACTCTTTATCTAATTCTCTAGCAGCTGGAGGTAGCTGGGAGTTTAATAATCTAACCCTTGAGCCAGCTTCATCAATTAAATCAATAGCTTTGTCAGGTAAAAAACGATCAGAAATATATTGATTAGCATATTTAGCAGCAGCTGCTAAGGCAGCATCAGACATTTTTAATTGATGGTGTTTTTCATATCTGTCTCTTAAACCAAATAAAATTTCAATAGTCTCTTCTACACTTGGTTCTCCAACCAATACAGGCTGAAATCGTCTTTCTAGTGCTGCATCTTTTTCTATATGTTTACGATATTCTTCTAGTGTTGTTGCTCCTATGCATTGCAATTCTCCCCTTGCTAATGCTGGTTTCAGTAAATTTGCTGCATCGATAGCTCCTTCAGCAGCGCCAGCTCCAATTAAAGTATGAACTTCATCAATAACTAATATGATATTGTTAGCTGATTTTATCTCATCCATAATTCGTTTAAGCCTTTCTTCAAATTCTCCTCTATATTTTGTTCCAGCAACTAATAAACCGACATCTAATGTGACAACTAGCTTATCTTCTAATATGGAAGGGATATCTTTATTCGCAATTCTTTGTGCTAAACCTTCTGCTATTGCTGTTTTTCCTACTCCTGGTTCTCCAATTAGTACCGGGTTATTTTTAGTTCTTCTCCCTAATATTTGTATAACTCGTTCAATCTCTTTTTGTCGTCCCACTACTGGATCTAAGATACCTTCTATTGCTAATTCTGTTAGGTTTGAGCCAAATTCTTCAAGCGTAGGAGTTTTGCTTCTTGTTTGTGTATTATTGTTTCCATTTGTATTAGCTTCTGTGTTGTCACCTAACATTTGAATGACTTCTGTTCGAATAGATGCTACATTAACGGCTAGATTTTCTAGTACTCTCGCAGCTACTCCTTCACCTTCACGTACTAAACCCATTAATAAATGCTCTGTACCTATATAATTATGTCCAAGTTGTCTAGCTTCTTCTAAAGAAAGTTCTAAAACTCTTTTAGCTCTTGGGGTAAAAGGTATCTCAACTGCTACAAATCCTGACCCTCTACCAATAATTTTTTCCACTTCTATGCGTGCATCTTTTAAATTTACATTCATAGATTTTAATACTTGTGCAGCAATACCTGTACCTTCACCTATTAAACCTAATAGAATTTGTTCTGTGCCAACAAAGTTATGACCTAAGCGTCTTGCTTCTTCTTGAGCAAGCATAATAACTTTTATTGCTTTTTCTGTAAATCGTTCAAACATTTAATTAAAGCAAATGAATATATATTACCTTTGATACTAGAAATAATAACACACTTGAAAATATAACTTAATAGTTGTGTAGAAAAGTTTTTTATATATGCTATAAATCTTTATTAAATATTAAAGATTATTTAATTTATATTGGTTATTACTTATAACTAGATTCGTTGGATAGAAGTTTGTTATCATTTATAATAATTACTAAATTTATATAATACTTTGCTATTAAGTTTATATCATTTTTTATATTTTTTAATTAAGGAAAATTATTATGGCTGTTATTCAGTTTATCAAAGGAATTAATGAAACCGTTATTGCTGAGGTTTCTTTAACACGATCTAGGGATGGCAGTAAAGGCACAGCAACATTTAGATTTAACAATCCGGATATTTTAAGGTCGGGTATGGAGGATAAAGGTGATATTACAGGTATGTATCTAAAAGATGATGAAGGTGAACTTATGACTAGAGATGTTAGTGCTAAATTTATTAATGGTAAACCACAAGCTATAGAAGCTATATATATAATAAAAAGTCCAGATGAATGGGATCGTTTTATGCGTTTTATGGAAAAATATGCTAATAGGAATAAACTTTCTTTTACTAAAGCTAAGTAGAATTAATTTGCATTTTTTGAAATGATATATCGGTAATATTAATATTATATTATGAATGTTTATTATATTCAATATTTTTATATATGAAATTCTCTTTAAGATGGCTTCAACAAATTGTAGATTTAAATGGTATAAAATTCAGTTCTCTTGCAGACAAATTGAATGTATCAGGTTTTGAAATAGAAAATGTTATTCATGATTCATTTGCTAATGATATAGTTTTTGATTTAACTACAACAGCTAATAGACAAGATGTTTTAAGTATAGTAGGTTTAGCTAGAGAAATTAGTTGTCTTTTTAATAGGCCTTTAATATATAAATTATATACAAATTCTGTTACTACTTATATTAATGGTTTTCATTTATCAGATAACAATAATTCTTTATTAGATTTGTCTTTAATCCAGATATGTCATTTAAATAATACTTTATCTCCTTCATGGCTTCAATACTATTTAATAAGCCAAAATATTAAACCATTGAATCTGTTAATTGATATTTCTGAATATATATATTTAAAATGGGGGCAATCGATACATCTATTTGATAAAAAAAAAATTCATTCCTTACAACTGAATTATTCTTTATTTAGTTTACAAAAAACAAATAGCAATTTGTTGAGTAAGCAAAATATTGAATTAGAAGTTTTAAAATATGATGACCTTATATTATCTGCTATTGGTTTTTATATAAATCCTCGTATTCAGTGTGATTTACTAACAAATTCTATAATTATTTTTGGTCAAGTATGTAATAAACAGTATATTAAAAGTATGCAAAAACTTTTAAATTTTAGTACAGATCTATCAAAGAAATGTTTGAATCAAGGCTTGAGATCTGATTTTGTTAATGCACTATACGAAACAGTTCAGTTAATTGGATCATTTGGATATGGTACAGTAGGTAAGTTTTATGGGTATCATAAGTTACACTATATACCTAAAATTATAGTTTTAGAGATAAGTAAGATACATAATATTTTAGGTTTTGCTAGAAGCAACTTTTGTGGTTACCTAACTGTACAAGAGATTATTCATTTATTAGACAGTTTGAATTTTATCACAATACATGATGATTCAAAGAATACCTTAAAAATACAAGTACCTGTTAACAGACAAGATGATATTAAAAGGCCTATAGATGTAATTGAAGAAATAGGGCGTATTTATGGTTTTAATAAGTTTATTAGTCGACTGCCTTTTACCTATAATAATAACTTATCTGTTTATAGTACGCTTACAAATAAAATAAGTCAAATTCGTTGTTTATTACGTCATTTAGGTTTACATGAAGTTCAAAATTATTCTTTTTATGATAATTTAATTTCAAATAGTACAGCAGAAGTTAAAGTTCTTAATCCTTTGGGGCAAGATCAGTCTTTTCTAAGAAGTAGTTTGATAAATTGCTTAGTTACAAATCATCAACATAATCTTAAGCAAGGTAATAAAAATATTGAAATTTTTGAGATAGGAAAAATATTTCAGTTGAATGAATCAAGTAAAAGATCTAATCATATTTTTAGTTCCTTTGAATTTTTACGTCTTTCTGGTTTAATTACAAATAATGCTTTTTTACGAAGATCATGGTCACATAAACCAGAATCACTTAGTTGGTTTCATGCTAAAGGTATAATGGAAGAGTTTTTAGATAAATTACAGGCTGTAATAGTATGGAAAAGAATAAATGATTTAAATGAAAGTTGTTTATTTTTTAATTTAAAAAAATTCTTAAAGATCAATCGTACAGCAATTCTTTATAATATGAGTAATCAAGAAATAGGTATATTTGGACAGTTACGTAATCGTTATGGAGTTTCTACGTATATATTTGAATTTGATTTAATTAAATTAATAGCTTCTATTAAATCTTTAAATCATATTAATTCTATTGTCTATCCTTATTCTTATTATCCTAGCTTAACTAGAGATATATCTTTGACTTTAGATAAACTTTATAATATAGATGCAGTTAAGCAGCAAATATATAGCTTTAATAATTCTTTAATTGAATCTGTTGAAGTATTTAATCATTATAAAAATGAGTTTACTAATTGTTATAGTGTTGGCTTAAGGATTATTTATAGAGCTTATAATAGAACTTTAAGTTATGATGATATTAATCGTATTGATAAAGAAATAGGGCATTTATTAAGCAAATATAGATCATATTAATTAATATGTTCTATTTTATAAATCTAAAGTAAATCATAAGCCGGATTTTGTTCTTAATAATTTTAGATTTATATACTTTATATGAAAAATAAATTTATTAAGGGTAGTTATTAATCTTTTTTTTATATTTACATATAAACTTGTTGCAGTACTGAAAATAAACCGTAAATTACAATTAATTCTTTTATGATAGATATTCTTAATGTAAAGTTTATGACTTTGCTCTTATACGGGGTTTGCCTAGCAAGTATTTTTATAATACTTCTGGTACGCTCTTACTGTACCTTTGCACCCTTACCTATATTATAGTAAATGAGGCGGTTTTTTTCTGTGGCACTTTCCTTATAGTCACCTATACTGTTGTTTATACAGCTATATTATATACTAATTGGAGCCCGGACTTTCCTCAAATTTGTTCTAAAATTTGCAACTACCTATGTTTACTTATATATATAATACATATTTTAAAAAAAAAGTACAATCATATTTTAGTGACTTAATTTATAACAATCAAAATGAAAAATATACATTTAACAGGTTTTTCAGAAAAAGATTTTGGAGCTATACTAAATCAATATAAATATAATTTGCATCCAGGTGATATTATAGCTGGTACTATTTTTCATCAAGAGTCACAAGGTTTCTTAGTAGATGTAGGAGTAAATATAGCAGGTTATTTACCAATAGATGAAGTTTTATTAAGTTCTTATAATAACGGATATGATCTTAAATATTTGATCAATAATACAAGAGAGTTTTTTATTTTGGCTTACAATAAAGATAGACAGCAGTTATTATTATCTGTTAGAAGGCTAGATTATATAAGAGCTTGGAAACGTATTAAACAGCTTGAATCAGAAGATATTATTTTAGATGTATCTATATTTAATCTTAATAAAGGAGGTATTTTAACTGTTTTAGAAGGTTTACAAAGTTTTATCCCTAGATCTCATTTAATTGCATTTACTAATTATGAATTTATAGTAAAATATCACTTACCATGCAAGCTATTATTAGCTGATGAGAAAAATAATAAGATTATATTAAGTCATAAACTAGCTTTACTTGATCTTTATTCTGATTTATTAAAAGTAGGCAAATTTGTTTATGGTCAAATTAGTCAAATTAAGCAATATGGTATTTTTATTACTATATATGGTATACCTGCGTTACTGCATATATCAGAAATAGGTTATGAATATATAAGAAATATAAATCATACATTTCAAATTGGAAATAAAATTAAAGTTAAAATTATTCATGTTGATATGCAACAAGCTAGATTATCTGTTTCTAGAAAAGAACTCATTTAACCGCCCCCGACTATTGTGATGATCTCTACTGTATCTTGTGATTTAAAGAAAGTTTTATCAAACTCTGTAGAGTGTATAATACTATTATTGTGTTCTACAATAATGGAATTTAATTCAAATTCTAGATAGTGCAATAAATCTTTAAGAGACATATCAATATAACAATTAAATGCTTGCCCATTGATAAAAATTGTGTTGTATATTGTATTCATATTATATATTGTTTTAGTTAAATTTTTGAAAAAATATAGACTTATTATTTAAAAAGTATTATACTTCATTATTATATTTCTGAATTTTGGCGGATGTAGCCAAGAGGTTAAGGCAGTGGATTGTGGCTTCACTATTCGCGGGTTCGAGTCCCGTCATTCGCCCTGTAGTTTATTTAAATAATTTAATAAAGTTAATTTTGCCAATTCTGTACGGTTTCTAGTTTTTGTTTTATTTAATAAGCGGCTTACATATTTTTCTACATTTCTTATACTCGAGTTAACTTGATTAGCAATTTCTTTATTTGTATAGCCTTTCGATACTAATAAAAGCACTTCATATTCTTTTGTCGTCAAAGAATCAAAAATAGAATTTTGCTTTTTATTTTGAACTTTTTGGATACTATTGTTAATATTTGTTTTATAAAATTTAAGTTGTTGAAATATATTATTTATTATAGCTATTAATTCTTCCGGATAAAATGGTTTAGCAAGATATGCATTACAACCTAAGTTATACCCTAAAATACGGTCTTGTGTCATACCTTTGGCTGTCAAAAAAATTATGGGTGTTTGATGCCAGTTTTTTGTAGATCGTATTCTTTTAATTAGTTCGTAACCATCTATATTTGGCATCATGATATCGGTAATGATTAAATCCGGTTGGATAATTGTTAAATTATTTAGTGCATTACAGACATTTGTTGTAATGTGTATTGTGAAGCCCTCAGAGATTAAATAAGAAGCCATCGAATTTAATAAATTTATATCATCATCTATAAGAAGTATTCTTTTTTTCATTATCAGATTATATCAAAATGAGTATATTATTAAAAGCTTATTTTTAGTATAAGACATAACTAAGAATTATGAGTAGCAAATGGAAGCAATTATTTTTTGAATCAGAAATTCCTTTTTACATTTACAAACTGAACAAAGGAGATTCGTTGATATTTAAATATCAAACCAAGCATAAACCGTTAATTATAGTTTTTTATGGCACTGTATATGTTATGAAAATTTTTACAAATAATGAGGCTATTTTTCTTGCTATATTGACTAATAAAAGTATAATTGATTTTAATTTTGATTTTTTTGATTCTAGTTATGTTTATTATAAAGTAGTCGCGTTAGAAAACACTTACTTTATTAAATTTTTTTGGTTAGATTATATTGCTCATTGTAAGTATTTATCGACTTCAATCAAACTGCTTGATTTATTTCGTTATACTTTAAGACAATATGAAAGTTCATCATATATACTAATGCACAAATCTATTAGATACAGAGTAGTTCAATTGTTGTTATTACTATGTAAAGACTTTGGAATATTAAATAATAATTATGTTCTTATTCCTTTTGAGCTATCACAAAAAACTATCAGTTATATTACAGGAAGTAATCTAATTACTGTTAATAAAATTGTGAATTTTTTAATTACAAGACTTTTTATAAAGTATATAAAACACAAGATTCTAATATGCTATTTTTCTTTTTTTAGTTATTTACGCAATAATAAAATTACTTAATATAAAAAAAATAAAATAATAAATGTTATAATTATATAATTATATTGATTTAAAATTTAGAAATAAATTTGAGTGAATTGTAGTTTAAATGCACAATTTTTATATTTTATTAAATAATTAATATGGGAAAGGTTTATGATTGGTTTGAAGAAAGATTAGAAATTCAAGCCATTGCAGATGATATAACTAGTAAATATGTTCCACCTCATGTAAACATTTTTTATTGTATTGGTGGTATAGTATTCACATCTTTCTTAATTCAAGTTGCCAGTGGTTTTGCCATGACTTTTTATTATCGACCAACTGTAGCTGAAGCTTTTTCGTCTGTTGAATATATTATGACAGATGTTAATTTCGGTTGGTTAATAAGATCAATCCATAGATGGTCTGCTAGTATGATGGTACTTATGTTAATATTGCATATGTTTCGAGTATATTTAACTGGTGGTTTTAAAAAACCGCGTGAATTAACTTGGGTAACAGGTGTCATATTAGCTGTTCTAACAGTTTCTTTTGGTGTAACTGGTTATTCTTTACCATGGGATCAGATAGGATACTGGGCTGTGAAGATTGTAACAGGCGTTCCTGAGGCTATACCTGTAGTAGGGGCAAGTATAGTTGAATTATTAAGAGGTGGAGTAAGTGTAGGGCAAAGTACACTTACAAGATTTTATAGCTTGCATACTTTTGTTTTACCTCTATTAACTGCTGTATTTATGTTAATGCATTTTTTAATGATTCGTAAACAAGGAATTTCAGGACCGCTATAATTATATTTAATATTTATAAACATGTTTAAAATTTAGTATTAGGGAATTTGTATATGTCAATTATAAAAAAGCCTGATTTAACTGATCCAAAGCTACGCGCTAAATTAGCCAAAGGTATGGGACATCATTATTATGGAGAACCAGCTTGGCCAAACGATATATTATATATGTTTCCTGTTGTTATTTTAGGTATATTAGCTTGTGATGTTGGTTTATCAGTTTTAGAGCCCTCTGCTATAGGAGAGCCAGCCAATCCTTTTGCTACACCTTTGGAAATATTACCTGAATGGTATTTTTTTCCTACTTTTAATTTATTAAGAGTTATACCAAATAAGTTGATAGGAGTTTTATCTATGGCATCTGTACCTGCTGGTTTAATTACTGTACCATTTATTGAAAGTGTTAATAAGTTTCAGAATCCTTTTAGACGTCCTGTTGCTACTACAGTATTTCTAATTGGAACTTTTGTTGCAATTTGGCTAGGCATAGGTGCAACCATGCCATTATCTAAGGCAATTACTTTAGGAATATTTTAAATCTTGTTAAGATATTGAATCATAACAATATTGTTATGATTCAATATTCTTACTTAATTGAGACTTTAGCCCCAGCTTCTTCGAGCTGTTTTTTTAATTCTTCAGAGTTCTCTTTTGTTGTACTTTCTTTAATTGTTTTAGGTGCTGATTCTACCAGTTCTTTTGCTTCTTTTAACCCTAAACCAGTTATTGATCTAACAATTTTCAATATAGCAATTTTTTTAGCTGCTGGCACTTCTTCTAATATAATACTAAATTCTGTTTTTTCTTCTGCTTCATTTTTAGTGGAACTATCTGCCGCTGTAGGCATAACTATTGCTGGGTTTTGAGATGCAACAGATGCATCAATATTAAATGTTTCTTCTATCTGTTTTACTAATTCAGCTGCTTCTAATAGCGTTAATGACTTTAAATCATTAATAATGTTATTAATTTTTGTATTCATTATATAAATAAATTGTTTATTTTGCATGTAAATAAAGTAAACGTTCTGAATATCTATTTTATCATAAATAGTTATCGCGTAAAAGATTAATGTCTAAAGGTATTGAAGGTCCCATAGTACTAGTGATGTAAATAGACTTCCAATATTTACCTTTAGAACCTTTTGGCCTGTTCTTATCTATAGATTGTTGTAAAGCAATTAGATTGCTATATAAGTCTTCTGGAGTAAAATTAAGCTTGCCAAATGGAATATGTAATATTCCACTACGGTCGATTTTATATTCTAATTTGCCTGCTTTGAATTCTTTAATCGTTTTTACTAAATCATTTGTTACTGTGCCAGCTTTAGGTGAAGGCATTAGTGCTTTGGGCCCTAAGATTTTACCTAATTTAGCAATTGACATCATGACATCTGGAGTAGCTATAAGTTTATCGAAGTCTAAACGACCCTTTTTGATTTCATCAATTAGATCTTCTCCTCCTATTATATCTGCTCCAGCGGATTCTGCTTGTTGAATTTGATTGTTTGTAGTAATAACAGCTACGCGGGTTTTTTTACCTGTTCCCTTCGGTAGCATAACAGTTGCTTTTAATTGTTGGTCTGCGTATTTAGGATCTAATCCTAATACAATATGTACTTCTGCTGTTTCTATAAAATTTACATTAGATAAATTTTTCATTAAATATAAAGCGTCTAAAGGTGCATAAAATTTATTGTTTTCTACTTGCTTCAAAAGTATATTAAAGCGGCGTGAATGTTTTGTCATGTTAAACTTATTTAATATTAGTCACTAATTTGGATACCCATATTGTTTGCAGTGCCTTTCACAATTTTCATAGCTTTTTTGATATCTTGAGTGTTTAAATCTTGCAATTTGGTTTCAGCTATTTCTCGTAATTGTGTTGTGGAAATTGATCCAATTTTTTGAGTGTTTGGTTGTCCTGATCCATTTTGTATTTTAGCAGCTTTTTTGAGTAGTACGGCTGCTGGTGGAGTCTTTAAAATGAATGAAAAACTACGGTCTTCATATATTGAAATTTCAACAGGTATGACTAAGCCAAGTTTATCTGTTGTTCTTGCATTATATTCTTTGCAAAACATTACAATGTTGGCTCCGTATTGTCCCAGAGCTGGTCCTACTGGTGGAGCAGGGGTCGCTTTGCCTGCATTCAAAGCTAATTTAACAAGCCCTATAATTTTTTTAGCCATAAAACATTTATTTACTTTTCATTATTAATTCTACTGGTTTATTATAGAGCATCAGACTTATTAATGTAAAATTAATTGTGTTATATTTCATGTTTTGATATTATAGATGCTTTTATTAGCTTAATATGATTATAATATTACACGCCTTGAAGGACTTGAACCCTCGACATCAGGTTTTGGAAACCTGCGTTCTACCAGCTGAACTAAAGGCGTAGTATATAAAAACATACATTAAAAAATAGAAAAAGTAAAAAATTAGGTAAATTGAATAGATCCAACATTTTTTTGTAAACTATTTATTGGTTATATCATATAATTTCAAGCTTAATATAATTGAATGATATTGTGCGAAGAAGTCTGATATAAATTATATACAATCAAATATCTAATGTGAGATTATACAATTATATTAATAGTATTTTTTATTTGTATATTTTTATGTTTTATCCTGTGTCTAATAATGATCTTTCAGAATTAGAGTATAAAAGATATGCTCGTCATTTAGTTTTAGATAATATTGGAGATAATGGACAAAAAAGATTAAAGGCAGCTAAAGTTTTATTTATTGGTGCAGGCGGATTAGCTGCATGTAGTATCATTTATTTAGCTGCTTCTGGAGTAGGTTGTTTAGGTGTTGTAGATGATGATCGAGTAGCTTATTCTAATTTACATAGGCAAATTTTGTATAAAAATGAAGATATTGGTAAATTAAAAGTTCATGTGGTGCGTGATAGAATTAAAGATATCAATTCACAATGTGCTATTCATATATATTCATGTATATTAGATGAAAATAATTGTAAAGATATTATTAAAAACTATGATATAGTTATAGACACAACTGACAATTTTCAATCAAGATATCTAATTAGTAAATCATGCTATTTACAGAATAAGATACATATTTATGGAGCTGTTCAAGCTTTTGAAGGTCATGTAAGCGTTTTTAATTATAAAAGTGGGCCTTTGTATTCTGATTTATATCCTAAAAACTTAAATTTATACACTAAAACATGCAATATATTAGGTATACTTGGTGTATTGACTGGTGTTATAGGCATTCTTCAAGCAGTAGAAGCAATGAAAATTATTCTAGGCATAGGAAATGTTTTAAGTGGTTATTTATTAGTATATAACCTTCTTGATGTATCTTTCAAAGTAGTAGAAATAGTGCCGCAAATGAATTGTAATTTAATGAATTATGACTATGAAAATAAATTATCGAATTCGAATTTCATTAATCAGAGCAATTTATTGTTTATGCTAAGTCAATCGGCTGTAATTTTAATTGATGTTCGCCAACCGGAAGAATTTAGTAAATATCATTTATCTAAAGCTATTAATATTCCTCTAAAAAATATTAAGTTTAGAAAAACAATTAACTTTATACACCATTATTTGATAGATAAAAAAATAATTATATATTGTTATGATAATTTGAGATCACTTATTGCATCACAGATTTTATATAAAAATCAAATCAAACATTATTGTTTGAATAGTCGATAGTGTTATATATTTTATTATTAGTTGTAGAGCTAGATATGAAAAAAAAAATAACAGTTATTCTGAAGAAGAATTTGGTTAATCTTGGATCAGTAGGCAGTATAGTAAAGGTAAGCTATGGTTATGCTTTTAATTATTTGATTCCTTGTAATTTTGCTGATTTAGCAACTGCGGGAATATTAAAGCATTATCAAATGTTTTCAAATATAAGACAAAAGAAGTTAAATAAAATTAAGGGTAAATTCCAGATACTTGCTCAAAAATTAAATAAAATTACGAAAATCAGCATTAAGAAGAAAGTAGGTAATACTAATCAAATTTTTGGTAGCGTAAGCGATAAAGAAATAATCTCAAATATTTTATATCTTACAGGAGAGAGACTAGATAAGAAAAATCTTTATATACCTAATATTAAGAAGATAGGTATTTATAGTTTAGATATTATTCTTACAAATGAAATGAGAATACGTATAAAGTTACAAATTTTTCCAGCTTTTATATAATATTTACTTATAAGCAATTATTGTAATAGTTTTACTGGGGTGGGAGGATTCGAACCTGCGAATGGCGGAGTCAAAGTCCGCTGCCTTACCGCTTGGCTACACCCCATACAACTATATTAAACAATTAATTTGTATTGATTGTCAACCAATATTTAATGTTTTAGTTTATATATTTCTTCTAAAAAAGTCGAATAAGACATGGTATATTGTTTGCGTTCATCCAGTTTTCTTGTAGTGATGCAGTTATCATGTATTTCTTGATCTCCTAAAATAATACAAAATTTAGCTCCTAGTTTGCTAGCTCTTTTAACTTGTTTTTGAAAACTTGTGTTAGATAAGTCTAATTCGAATTTTATATTTTCTTTCTCCAAATTTTGTATTATTTCCCAAATTTTTTTCTGTGCCTTTAATCCTTGTGTTGCTATATATACATTTATTGGTTGTTGAGATAGTGTTAATTCTTTTTCAATGATTTTTAATAATCTTTCTAATCCTATCGCCCAACCTACAGCTGGTGTTTTTGGACCTCCTATTTGTTCTATTAGGTTATCGTAACGTCCCCCTCCACATATAGTGTTTTGACCATCTTGAGAATTGGTTTTCATTTCGAAAGTTGTTTGATTATAGTAGTCTAATCCTCTTACTAATCTAAAATTGATTGTATATGGTATATTTAAATTATCTAAATGCGTGCAAACTAAACAGAAATGTTCAGCAGATGTTTTATTTAAGTATTTATTTAAATTTGGAGCGTATTGTAAGATTTCTTGAGTTTTGATATTTTTACTATCTAAAATCCTTAAAGGATTAGAATAAAGGCGATTCTGAGAATCCTCATCTAAATCTTTTTTATATTGCGATAAATATTCGACTAAGTCTATTTTATACATTTGTCTTTCTTCTAAGCTTCCAATAGAATTAATTTCTAGTATATAGTCTCTCAACTCAAGCTGATACAATAATTCATTGGCCAAGTGTATGACTTCTGCATCTGCCATTGGGCTCAAACTGCCAATGCATTCTATACCCAATTGATGGAATTGTCGTTGCCTTCCGCTTTGTGGTCTTTCATATCGAAACATTGGTCCTAGATACCAAAGTTTTTGCAACTGATTTTGATAAAGTTTATTATTCACGAATGCTCTAGCTATACTGGCTGTTGCTTCCGGTCTTAGCGTTATATTTCTTTTGCTTTGATCGGTGAATGTATACATTTCTTTATTAATAATATCAGTTTCTTCTCCTATAGTACGTTGAAATAAGTTTGTTGATTCTATAATAGGTGTTCTGATTTCTGAATAGTTATGTAAAGATAGTATGGCTGAAGCTTTAGTGTATATATGTTGCCAATAGATCATTTGATGAGGTAATATGTCTTTAGTTCCTCTTAGTGGTTGCATAAAATATGATTTTAATATTATTATATGTATTAAATATTATGATAGAAAATATGATTTTTTATATATTTTTATAAATTTATCGGGCGAGGAGGGATTCGAACCCCCGACACCGTGGTTCGTAGCCACGTGCTCTAATCCACTGAGCTACAGGCCCTTATGTAGTACTAGTATATCAGGTTTCTGATTAAAAACTTATTTTTTTATTGGTTAATTGTTTTTATTTATAAAACTAGCATTAAATTATTTTAATTTAGATCTATTTATATATTGTTAATGAATTAAGGATAATAAAATGTCTAAAAAAATTTTATATCAAGATAATGCCCGTAAAGCTTTAGAAAAAGGCATGGATACTTTAGTAGAGGCTGTTGCTATAACACTAGGGCCTAAAGGAAGGAATGTTGTATTAGAAAGAAAATTTGGTGCTCCTCAGATCATTAATGATGGAGTAACTATTGCTAAGGAAATAGAGCTTCAAGATGTCATCGAAAATACGGGTGTTGCATTGATTAGACAGGCTGCATCAAAAACAAATGATGTTGCTGGTGATGGTACAACTACTGCTACTGTGTTAGCTCATGCTATAGTAAAGCAAGGTCTTAAAAATGTTGCAGCTGGTGCTAATCCTATTATTTTGAAAAAAGGAATAGAAAAAGCAGTGAAATTTGTTGTTGCTAAAATTGCAGATTATTCTAAACCTATTTTAAACATGCAGGATATTACTCATGTTGGTTCTATATCCTCTGGTAATGATGTTGAAGTTGGAAATATGATAGCTAATGCTATTCAGCAAGTTGGTAAAGAGGGAATCATTTCTTTAGAAGAAGGTCAATTAACAACTATAGAGTTAGAAGTTAAGGAAGGAATGAAGTTTGACAAAGGTTTTATATCTCCTTACTTTGTTACAGATGCATCTAGAATGGAAGTAGTACAAGATAATCCATATATATTAATAACAGATAAGAAAATTACACTTATTCAACAAGAATTATTACCTATACTAGAAAAAGTTACTAAAACGGGTCGTCCTTTACTTATTATAGCTGAAGATATTGAGAAAGAAGCCTTAGCTACAATTATTGTAAATAAGTTAAGAGGTATTATTAATGTAGTTGCTGTCAGATCACCTGGGTTTGGAGATAGGAGAAAATTATTGTTAGAAGATATAGCTATTTTAACTTCAGGAGAGGTTATTACACAAGATATGGGCTTAACTTTAGATAATGTGGCATTGAATCAATTAGGCTCTGCTAGACGGGTTCAAATTACAAAGGATTCTACAACAATTGTTGCAGATGTAGATGTAAATCTTATTAAAGAACGTTGTGATCAAATTAGAAGGCAATTAGAAGCTAGCACTAATAGTTATGAAAAAGAGAAGTTGCATGAGAGACTTGCTAAGCTGTCTGGAGGTGTTGCTGTTATTAAAGTAGGTGCTGCGACTGAAACAGAAATGAGGGATAAAAAACTGCGTTTAGAGGATGCTATTAATGCAACTAAAGCAGCTATTGAAGAGGGTATAGTGCCTGGGGGAGGCTCTACTTTTGTACATTTATCTCAAGATTTACGAAATTGGGCTGTAAATAATTTAGTTGAAGAAGAATTAGTAGGTGCCTTAATTATAGTTGATGCTCTATTATATCCAATTAAGAGAATTGTGGAAAACGCGGGTAATAATGGTGCTATAATTGTAGAAAAAATTAAAGGCAGTAATTTTTCTATGGGTTATAATGCTGATATTGGTCAAATTGTTGATATGTATAAAGAAGGTATTGTTGATCCAGCTAAAGTTACACGTTCTGCTTTGCAAAATGCAGCTTCAATAGCTTCGATGATTTTAACAACAGAATGTCTTATAGCAGATCAAATAGATAGTTAAGAAACAAATTTATTTTATTCTTTATTTATCTATATGTTCTGTATATAAGAAGATGATTTTAGATATTTGATAAGAAAATGAATACCATTTTCACGACCTAATATATATATTATATATAAATTCAATATAGCGATTTCTGTTATACATTTATCATAAAAATAGAACTTACTATTAATATTGTAGTAGTTCTGTGTTTTATAGTATATATATCTAAATCTTTGCAGATATTGTTTGATACTTTTTAATTGATTATCATAATATATTTCTTTTAATAGCTTATCTATTTTTTTTTGCATCCTGAAATTATTGACAGATTTATAAAGATAATAGATGGCTTCTATTGTTTCTTGAAAGTTGCATAATGTATAAGATTGTGGATGCCTAAGTAAATTGCCACATCGTATTAAGAATAAATTATTTAGACGGTCAGCTATTTCTGTTGAATTTATTTTGTATATATAATGTTCGTCTAAATTATATAAATTTATGGCTTCAATACTAATTAATAGAAAATCAATTTTTTTTTATATAATTTATTATTCATGATTATGAATTGTAATCAAATGTTGTAAATGATGTAATCTTACTGTATTATCCAAAATATGGAGATGTTTAGTACAATCTGTAAATTATTACTAATACTAATCATCTAATAGAACTCCAATTAGTTTGTGCCAATAAAATTAAATTCTGGAAACGTGTCTTGAGCTTGTCTCAAAGATACATTTTTGCCTTTTTCTTGCCAAAAATTTATGATTTCAGTGGTTTTATTTAGTAAATCTATTCTTTCATCTTCATTGATCCATGGTTTTGATTCTAATTCTGTTTTTAGTTCTTCCCATGCATCATTGCGAGGCCAAAAAAAATAAGATGTTAGTGGGCTTTTGTTTTGACCTATAATGTAATCAATTGCTATAGCAATATTATTTTCAAGCCATAAAATTTTAAATGTAAATTTCGACAAACTTATCTCCTTAGATTTGATTTATTAATTATGTTTTTCAAGCTGGTTTATAATTTGTTGAACTTTTTTAGTAGTTTGAGCACCTTCATTTATTCTTTTTACAGCTTTCTTTAGGTTAATTTGTAATTGATTAGTTATTGGATTATAAAATCCTATTTCTTCAATAGCTCTTCCATCTCTGGGTTTTCTACTATCTATAACTATAATTCTGTAACTGGGCTGTTTTTTCCTTCCGAATCTTTTTAATCTAATTTTTAACATGATAATTTAAATATACAAATAAGTATAGTGTTTATATTTAATATTAAATAATTTTTTATTCAATTAATCAACTATTATAATGTAAAACTTGCTAATTACTAAGTCATAGATTCGAGTTGTATATTGTTAAATATGACTGTTAAGCATTGTAAAAAAATAATTCCGAGCATAGGTGACATATCCATTCCAAATATCATCGGTATTGTTCCTCTAAATAATTTAAGGTATGGATCTGTAAGTCTGTTTAAAGAGCAAAAAGGCTCATTATACCAATTTACTGTTGGAAACCAAGCTAAAGATAGTTTCAATAAAATAGATATAAGATATACTTCAGAAAAATTAGCTATAGATGTAAAAATTAAATTAAAAGAATTTATTATAATATTCATTATTTTATAATATTGAGATTTGACGATAGATCAATTAACATCAGTTTATGTTAGTTGATTTTTATAGTATATATGCTTAATTGTGGATGTTTTTTAGCTAAATATTTTAAAATATTGCTATTGCATGCAAGGCAAATGATTTTTATATGATTTAAATCAATTTGATTATTTTTGTGTAAGTAATTTATTATTTCAATTATCCCATAATTTTTCAGAAATTTTTCAAATATAATGATTTTATATTCTTGTAGATTTTCATTACTGTAAAAGCTATTATTTATATTAATATTATTAAAGTCGATATGTTTTAAATAAGGTTCAGGAAGTATCCTTGGTATATCTGCAAGAATATTATAACATTCTATTATATTAGTTAAAATTAAATACTTGTCTAATTTATTTAATAAATGTCTTTCTTTTAAAACATCAACTTTTTTGATGTATATATTATTTATCTTTAACCATTTTCTTAAAATTTCATAAAAGATAAGCATTCCTAATGTTTTTTCGTTATCTGTATGTTGAAGTTTGTTATGTGATTTTTGATAAATAATTTCATGTGCTAATTTGTGTATAGTTGGATGGATAAGTGTATGTATATTTAGTCTCATTTTAATTAAAATAAACTTAATATTCTTGAATAGTTTTTTATACAATTTTATAATATAGTATATCTGATTTTAAAGAGAAAAATAGAGGCGAATGAATTATATGAAAATTTATTATCAACGTAATAGATGGATTTGGGGTTTTTCTATAGGTTCTGAGACTTGGAACGGAAGGTTAGCTATGATAGCTTTTATTGTGGTTTTTTCTATAGAATTTTTTTTTCTTTACCTATAATAGAATTGCTTGGAATTTAATATATTAGATACAATTTGATTATTTTAGTTAATATAAAAAACTATTCTTAATAATAAAGTTAAGAATAGTTTTTTAACTGGATACTATATAGATTTAATCTAATGGCCTCATAGATAGAACGGCTTCGTTTTCTCTATTGATACCTTTCTCAAATCCTGCTGCTGCAGCTCTTGCACGTCCTGCATGCCATAGATGTCCAATAAAGAGAAAAAAACCTAAAAAGAAATGAGACGTTGTTAACCAACTTCTAGGTGAAACATAATTTACAGAATTGATTTCTGTTGCAACACCGCCAACAGAATTTAGTGACCCTAATGGTGCATGCGTCATATATTCTGCAGCACGTCTTTCTTGCCATGGTTGTATATCGTTTTTAATTTTATTTAGATCTAATCCGTTAGGTCCTCTCAATGGTTCTACCCAAGGAGCTCTTAGATCCCAGAAACGCATCGTTTCTCCTCCAAAAATTATTTCTCCACTTGGTGATCTCATTAAGTATTTCCCTAATCCTGTAGGACCTTGTGCAGATGCTACATTTGCCCCTAATCTTTGATCTCTTACAAGGAAGGTAAAAGCTTGTGCTTGTGATGCTTCTGGTCCTGTAGGCCCATAAAATTCGCTCGGGTATGCAGTATTATTATACCATACATAGTTAGATGCAGTTAAACCCATTATAGATAGAGCACCTAAGCTATAAGATAAGTAAGCTTCACCAGACCAAACAAATGCTCTTCTTGCCCAAGCGAATGGTTTTGTAAGAATATGCCATATTCCTCCTGCAATGCAAATGACGCCAATCCAGACATGTCCACCAATTATATCTTCCATATTATTGACGCTAACTATCCAACCATCGCCTCCAAATGGAGATTTTAGTACATATCCAAATATAATGGCAGGGTTTAAAGTTGGATTGCCTATTAATCTTACGTCTCCACCTCCTGGAGCCCATGTATCATATACTCCACCAAAAAATAAAGATTTAATGACAAGTAAAAAAGATCCTATTCCTAATAATACAAGATGTATACCAAGTATTGTTGTCATTTTATTTTTATCTCTCCAATCATAGCCAAAGAAAGGAAAAGACTCTTCGAGAGTGTCTGGTCCAATCAAAGCATGGTATAATCCCCCAAAGCCTAGTACTGCAGAAGATATTAAATGTACAATGCCTACTACAAAGTATGGGTATATATTAGTTATTTCTCCACCAGGACCGACTCCCCATCCTAAAGTTGCTAAATGAGGTATAAGTATAAAACCTTGCTCATATAAAGGCTTTTCTGGTATAAAATGAGCGACTTCAAACAAAGTCATTGCTCCTGTCCAGAAAACCATTATACCTGCATGAGCTACGTGAGCCCCTAAGAGTTTGCCTGATACATTAATTAATCTTGCATTGCCAGACCACCATGCAAATCCTGTAGATTCAATATCTCTGCCGCTTACGATATTTTGATTAAAGGGCGTTTCCACGTGGTAAAACCTCCTCAGGGAATATAAAGTTTTCGTGTGGTTGGTCTTGTGCTGCCATCCATGCACGAATACCTTCATTTAGTAAAATATTTTTAGTATAAAATGTTTCAAATTCTGGGTCTTCAGCTGCTCTTAATTCTTGTGATACAAAATCATATGCTCTTAAATTTAATGCTAATCCTACTATACCAAATGCACTAGTCCACATTCCTGTAACTGGTACGAATAACATAAAGAAGTGTAACCATCTTTTGTTAGAGAAAGCTACGCCAAAAATTTGTGACCAGAAACGATTGGCTGTTACCATTGAATAAGTTTCTTCAGACTGTGTAGGTGTAAATGCTCTAAATGTATCTGCTGCATCTCCGTCTTCAAATAAGGTATTTTGTACAGTAGCACCATGAATTGCGCATAATAAAGCTCCTCCAAGTATTCCAGCGACACCCATCATATGAAATGGATTCAATGTCCAGTTATGGAATCCTTGTAGGAATAATAAAAATCTAAAAATTGCAGCTACACCAAAGCTAGGTGCAAAGAACCAGCTTGCCTGCCCAAGTGGGTACATTAAAAAGACTGATACAAATACAGCAATTGGCCCTGAAAATGCAATAGCATTATATGGTCTAATGCCAACTAATCTGGCAATTTCAAACTGTCTTAAACAAAAGCCAATTAGTCCAAATGATCCATGTAAAGCAATAAATGCCCAAAGACCTCCAATTTGACACCATCGAGTAAAATCACCTTGTGCTTCAGGGCCCCATAGAAGCAGTAATGAGTGCCCCATACTATTAGCTGGTGTTGATACAGCTGAAGTTAAGAAGTTGCAGCCTTCTAAATATGAGCTTGCTAATCCATGTGTATACCAAGATGTTACAAATGTCGTTCCTGTTAACCATCCTCCCAATGCTAAATAAGAGCATGGAAAGAGAAGTAAACCAGACCAGCCTACAAATACAAAGCGGTCTCTTTTTACCCAGTCGTCGATTAAGTCGAATCTACCACGAGTTTTTTCTTGTCCAATTGCTATGGTCATAAAATAAGTCTCCAGAGTAAACTAATTAAGTAAATAAGTTGTAAGCTTATTGATACACTACAATCTAATTTGTAATGTCTAGTAATGCTTACATGAGTTTGTAAAGTTACTTTACTTTTTTTGCTCTTATATTAATATTATAAGCTTATTAGCTAACAAAGTTGGTGGCTAATTTAAAAGGATTTAATTAGTTCTCTAAGTTCACAATTTATTTTAAATTAAAATTTTCATATAATACCAATATAGTATAGCAAATATTATATTTTCTTGTTCTATTTTTATTCGTTTTTAATATTGTAATAGTTATTGAATAAGAAGATTGATCAGGTTTAACATTATAGTTAATATCTTTGAAGTAGCATTTTTTTGAGTCTTTTAGAATATTAGAATAAAAGAGCTACTCTTATTACTGCAATTATACCATTGAAGATGAAAAATATCGATTTAAAAAGCTGCAGTAAGGTCTTTAAAATCAAATCATGAAAAGTAATTATTGTCATATTTATATGTGAAATTGTTTTAAATATTACTATGCTTTTCACATGAAAATTTATTACTTTATATTATATTTTGCAATACTTTTTTGATTATGAAGATCATAAATAAGCATTATGCTTAATTTGTTTATTAGGTTTTTTATTATAATTAAGTAATTAGGAGATCAACATCTATTTTATGGCTATTTTTGTGTTTTTATTTTATTGAACAACGTGAAAAATATAATGAATTCAAAAATTCTAAATATAAGAGGCGTACTTGGTCTTTATTATTCATTTAGACGTTCAATATTTGAGCCATATGATACTGAAAACGTTGAGTACGTATAATTTTGAATTCTGAAGATAATATAAAAATTTTTCTTTAGAGTATAGTAAAATTAATGATAGTCATATGTAGTGTCTGTAATTCGTTTCAAAAAGAATAAGCTTATATGTGAGCTATCAACTCGCGTATAGCAGTTCATTCTTTTTAGAAGAATACTATAAACTAAACTATATATTAATATAAGAACCCTTGTATAGTATTTATTGCTGGTAAAGCATTGTCCATGGTTACCTAAAATATAAAATATGCAGCAATCATAGTATTTTAATTAAATCTTAATAGACATATTTTACATCAACAATCTCAAAACAGAATAAAAACATAGTAAATACAATGTATAATTAAGCAAATTAAAAACTAACAAAAAATTTCTAATTTGCTAAAAAATAGTGTATATGAAATTTATAAGTTAACAAAAAAATATGACATACTGATAACGAATTGAATTTTGTTGTTAGGATGTAATCAATAAGCAATCATGCTAGTCATTTTTTCAATAAAGATAGTGAGATTACTTAAATGTATGCATATAAAACGTAATTGCTAAAATTGCCAGTTCTTAATTCTATGTTTTGAATCTCTTTTATTTTAATTTGTAGTTAATATTGTTTCATACTAATGATTAACTCAACAAGTCTTTAGGTTTTATATTATAAAAGTAAAAGAGTTTACTATACTAATAGATATTGTATAATATATTTTGCTTTACTTTATATGAATATTTTCTATAATAGCTATATGTTATATTGATTTTTTTGCTTTTTCTATTTATTGGTAGAGTTCTTTAATGATTTATTTTTTATTATATTATGTTTTATATATCATTATTAATAGCTGTATAATATTTAGGTATTAAAGCATGAATAGTACGATGTTAAATAAATAGTGAGACTATCATCTATTAATGTATACAAAGCTAAATATCTTAAATTAAGATGACAGAATAAAGCTAAGAAGAGATAAAAAAAATTATATTTAGCTACCTGTCAAAACAGTATTTTCATTTTTAATTATTCCATCTTTTCAATAATTCGCTGAAATAGATATCCTGTTCCTCTAGCAGTTAAAATTAAATCTGGATTACTCGGATCGTCTTCTAATTTAGCTCTGAGTCTAGAAATATGTACATCTACTACACGTGTATCAACATGTCTTTCTGGAGTGTATCCCCAAACTTCTTGCAAAATAGCAGATCTTGAAAAAGCTTCACCAGCTTTACTTACTAGTAATTCTAAAAGGCTAAATTCCATACCAGTTAATCTAACTCGCTCATTTTTTTTGTATACTTGTCTTTTATTTGTGTCAATCTTTAAGAATCCTATATTTAGGATACCTGAACTGGGTATACCAGAGTTGACAGCTATTTTATCTACTCTTCTTAAAACACATCTAATACGTGCTTCTAATTCTTTAGGTGAAAAAGGTTTTATTACATAATCATCTGCTCCTAATTCTAAGCCAGTAATTCTGTCTGATACATCTCCAAGTGCTGTCAACATGATAATGGGTACATCAGATTCTTTTCTAATTTCTTGACATACTCCGTAACCATCTAGTTTAGGCATCATAACATCTAGTATTACTAGATTAGGATATTCCTTTCGGAATACATATAGTGCTTCTTCTCCATCTCCTGCACTGACAACATCGTAGCCAATCATCGATAATCGGGTCTCTAAAATTGTTCTTATGCTAGTTTCATCATCTACAATTAAAATTTTTTCTTTAGAATTGTGCAAATTTTATATCTCCTTTATGTTTTATATCTTTATAATTGTATATATTTGTAATTATTATTTTAATTTGAATATATAGTTTTTTATTTTAAGTTGAGATAGGCATTTTGATTTGATAGATAATTATAAATATATTTGCTAAGTTTAATATGTGTATTCGATAG